ACCCCATGAAAATTATCAAAGACCACTTAGAGGCCGCCGGCGGGGGCCGAAACAGCAAAGCCACCCCGCGCGTCACGAGGCCCGTAGGGCAGTTGACTTTTCCGTGCGTCGCATAAACCGGGAGTGCAGATTCAGGTGCTTTAGCCACAACTAATCTTTCTTTAGCTATTACCTCGTCTATTGCTACGTTTCCGCACGCAGCCCCCGTTAGCTGGATTTCGTAGCAAATTCCATTTGTTCTTTGCCGCTTCGGGGCCTCTAGCCCTAGTAGGAGTAGTTACTAGCGTTATCAGTTGTTTCCGTTATATACGCTTTGTGAAAATAATGCATTTTGATACACCTAAAACCATAGAATATACCTCAGCTTTAATGCGTCGTATTTCATCGAACGGGGCGTCGTAGGCGGCCTTGGACACATTCACGTTGATCAAGAGCCGCCGCTTGCGATCGGGCAGATTGAGTCCTCTACAAATTATCCTGAACCGCTGACCTTAGTTTTGCAGTCTTCCCAGGAACCTGGATCGCTACGCACTGGATTTCCCGACCAGCATTCAGATCATTCTCGCCCGACCCCCCCAGGCCGGTGGGTGTGTCGAGCGAACTCAGAGAACCCTTTGGCGTGGTTTCGAGAGGCTCAGAATGATCCGTATGATTGGTTGGATAAAGAATATGCTCCGAAAACGAAGATCTAGCTTATTAAACCGGTTCGAATTCACGGACGGCCCGCCGTTTTACACGATAACCAACGAGTCATTGGGGATGAGGATAGACTGGATGTTCGAGTCGGATGGGGCCGCCGCAGAAGCAGGGATACGAGTCTTCAAGGCCATAGAAGCTGAGAGCAATTCGAAGCTGCGGGAGACCTTCTCCGTATAATAGATCGACGGGTCGGATGGTGTGTCTGGTTCGATATCGGGTTCAAAATCCCGTCACCCGTTACCTTCTGCTTGAGCTTTTTCTCATGGTCGCTCCCGTCACACTGTAGGGATAGTTGCTTCTTGAGCGGGGATGATAACTAGCTTGGAGCCGCCAGTCATCAATCCAATATTGAAACCTCCTCCGCCCGGCAAACCCGAAGCTATCCCGTTGTCTGCTTCTAGTTCCGGGTGAACCACGTTAACCACACGCTTACCATAATACCGAGGCGAATACCCGGAATTTCTGTATACTCGCTCCCCCCGTCTTTTCTTGACGACGCTTTAACCTTATTAATATTTATATTTTCCGGACTTCATTCTGTTTTTTACGATGATTCATCATTCTCATGAAGTTTCTAAGAGATGCGCATTACTGGACTTGAACCAATAACCAATAGGAACGGATCTTAAATCCGTCGTGTTTACCTTTTTCACCAAATGCGCGAAAGAGCGGAGACAAGAATAGATATATTGCTTCAGTCCTTTCTGTTTATTCCGTCTCGCTGCGGGCTCGACAGCATCTGCCCTCCCTTCATGGCTAATACTGAGCCATATATTTCGCCGCGTATCCCGAAGCATTAGTATCTCCTTCGTGATCCAACTGTAATTCGATGACGCGAAATCAAACCGTAATTCGAGTACGGGACATTAATTATTATGTAAATTTATTATTCAATTCTCATTCCTTAATATATGATTATACATGAAAACGAGATCATCTTATCGCGAAGCGATTCCGGGCTGAGAAATGGCAAAAAAAGGTGTATACGGCGATCGAAACCGACTAGACCGACCTTACTAAATCGAGGTGGGAATCGAAAAACAGACATTCTCGAAAATAAAAAGTTTAAGTTATCGGTACGGCTTCGGCAAACAAAAAACATATGTGTATTTTCGGTTTTCGATTAGTAGATTCGGAGTCCGATTTATCACATTAGTTAAAAGTGGATATACTAGTAATTCCATTCGAAATTTGACTGCTGGCCAGGCACTGTCAGACGGGTAAACTCTACACGGACCCAGATAACACTGTTTTCACGGAATGGAGCAAAGATAATACCTAGTGGAGTACGAAGCCAATGTAAGGGAAGCTTACGATGAGCGAGAGACGGGATAGAAGCAACTCCACGGGAACCCGCTATATCATAAACGTAGGTTATCCCCGCCGGCCCGCCGAGGAGGTTGCCTGAATCTATTCCGCGGATTAGAGGTAGAGCCAATTGGATCCCTTTCCCATCGATAAATAAGAATGCCTTCCGGCAGGTCGGATTCAAGCAAAAAAAAAAATAGTACTTACGTATTTACTTATAGTCATTTTACCGTTGATTGGGAGTTTTGCGGCAGGTTTTTTTGGTCGTTTCCTTGGTTCAAGGGGAGTGGCTGTAGTCACAACCACGTGTGTTTCATTATCTTCTATTTTATCTCGTATTGCATTCTACGAAGTCGCGCTGTGTGCCAGTGCTTGCTATATAGGGATTGCTCCTTGGATTTTTTCGGAACCCTTTGACGCTGCTTGGGGCTTTTTATCCGACAGCCTTACAGTCATTTTATTATTGGTCGTCACAATTGTAAGTAGCTTAGTTCATATTTATTCAATTTCCTACATGTCTGGGGATCCGCATAGTCCACGTTTCTTTTGCTATTTGTCAATTCCTACTTCTTTCATGCTTATGTTGGTAACTGGAGATAATTCCATTCAGTTATTTTTAGGATGGGAGGGGGTTGGACTCGCGTCATATTTATTGATCAATTTTTGGTTTACGCGCATTCAGGCGAATAAGGCGGCTATTAAAGCTATGCTCATAAATCGCGTAGGTGATTTTGGATTAGCTCTCGGGATTATGGGTTGTTTTACCATTTTTCAAACAGTTGACTTTTTTACTATTTTTGCTTGTGCCAGTGCCTCTTCCGAACCCCATCATTATTTCCTTTTTTGTAACATGGAATTTCACGCCATAACTGTTATTCGTATTTTAGTGTTTATTGGCGCTGTTGGAAAATCCGCACAGATTGGATTGCATACTCGGTTACCCGATGCAATGGAGGGTTTTATAATATTTGAGGGCTCTCACGTGCCATTAGGTACATTCCAACAATCTCACTGTATGCCGGAATCGTCGACCAAATGAGAGTCCCGCGGAAAAATATCTCATTTTGACCAATCAGCAGGAAACCTATCGGGGTCACCCGGCGAAGAGGCCAAAGGAGCTCTATAGGATCCCCAGAGACTGTACGTAAGACCTCTTGTTCGAAATGGAATCTCTCCTCCCGAACCCGCCGCTGGCCCAAAGGGCACGAAGACCAGAAGGAGAGCGGAGGGGGGACTTTTTCCGCCCCCTATCAGACGAGAGGGAGAAAAAGAACTTAAAAAAAAGGGAAAAAGGAAAAAAACTGACGGGGATGCGGAGAGAAATAGACAAAAAAGAAAGGGGCAGAAACTGATAAGTTTTTGTAGGAATCTATATCTTCGGCGTCGAGTCTATTCGTGTATGAAGGAAAAACCACGGGCACAGCGGCCACCCGTAAGATTATTGGGAGAGCCCATATTCCATAAGTGGAAGATCCAGTCCCTACTCTTGCCAGAGGTAGACTCACCAACCAATTACCCAGGGAGAAAATATATATTTTCCGGCCTTGTGAAATCGTAAACGGTTATGCAAGAGTAGCCCACTCCAGTATCCGCTTTGATTCACGCAGCTACTATGGTAACAGCAGGCGTTTCTATGATAGCGAGGTGCTCCCCCTTATTTGAATACTCACCTAATGCTTTGATTGTTATTACTTTTGTAGGCGCTACGACGTCATTCTCCGCGGCAACCACCGGAGTATTACAAAACGATTTAAAAAGGGTTATAGCTTATTCAACTTGTAGTCAGTCAGGCTATATGATCTTTGCTTGCGGCATTTCCAACTATTCCGTTAGCGTATTTCATTTAATGAATCACGCCTGCTTCAAAGCACTTTTATTTCTGAGTGCGGGTTCAGTGATTCATGCCATGTCGGATGAGCAAGATATGCGTAAGATGGGAGGGCTCGCTTCCTTGTTCCCTTTTACCTACGCTATGATGCTTATAGGTAGCTTATCCTCGATTGGTTTCCCTCTCTTAACGGGATTTTATTCAAAAGATGTTATTCCGGAACTTGCTTACACGAAATATACTATCAGTGGTAACTTCGCTTTCTGGTTAGGAAGTGTATCGGTCTTTTTTACTTCTTATTACTCTTTCCGTTTGCTGTTTCTAACCTTTCTAGCACCAACTAATTCGTTCAAGCGAGACTTGAGTAAATGTCATGATGCGCCCATTCCTATGGCAATACCTCTAATCCTTTTGGCTTTTGGGAGTATTTTCGTAGGATACTTGGCCAAAGATATGATGATTGGTTCAGGTACCAATTTTTGGGCTAATTCACCTTTCATACTACCCAGAAATGAAATTCTGGCCGAATCCGAGTTTGCTACTCCAACCATTATCAAACTAATTCCTATTTTGTTTAGTACTCCAGGTTCATTCGTAGCGTATAGTGTAAATTTTGTGGTGAATCCACTCATTCTCGCTTTGAAAACTAGTACCTTCGGTAATCGACTATATTGCTTTTTCAATAAGCGTTGGTTTTTCGATAGAGTTTTTAACGACTTCTTAGCTAGATCGTTTTTGCGTTTCGGGTATGAAGTCTCGTTCAAAGCTTCAGACAAAGGTGCCATTGAAATCTCGGGTCCTTATGGAATTTCGTACACGATTCGAAAAATGGCCCAGCGAATAAGTAAAATTCAAAGTGGATTTGTTTATCATTATGCCTTTGTTATGTTGCTCGGATTAACAATATTCATTTCCGTTATAGGCCTGTGGGATTTCATCTCTTTCTGGGTAGATAATCGATTGTATTTCATTTGCATAGTTAGCTTTTTATTTATTAATATCTAAGGAAACATTGGTACGAACTAAAGGCCCACGCTTCATTGTATGATATATTAAATCTTTAAGGAACGCAATGATAAGGGCAGAGCTAGCCCCCCGGCGGCCGTAGACTTCGGCCTTCGGGCCTTTTCTCTGATATAAAATGACTCTCCCGTTGGTCGAGACCTTCGTCGGACCTCGAGAACGAGAAGAAATAACCGAAGCGATCCCGTCCTCTCTGACCTTACTTCTTTCGGAGCTTCGCGGCCCCCCGGGCACGGTCCTTGGAAGGTCGCTTAGACTCCTGTCCCTAATAGTATAGGTAATCCGCTCCATCTTGAACTCTATCCCTCCACACAAGAGAGTAGGTAGAGGACAAACCGACCCGGTTGATATATACCATCAATAGGCATGAAGCGAGCAACGTACGTTCCTGCGCCTCGCCATTTGCAGAGCTCAGGTGCCAATGGTTAATTGCTGGTTGACAAGGAGAGTCTCCGACTCGCCGGTACAGAACCTCATCTTAAATACAAGAGAACCGGCTTGCTATTTCCCCCCCCGGGGGGAGGAGGTAAATGAAACCGCTTTTTGCACATGCTAAGGTCTCCGTGTCCGTTGCCGAACAAGGATGAGTGCAACGCCTCCTCCGCACAAAAATGGACTTGTGCTTTTTATCGATCGCGCGGGACCGGTCGGGAAATAATCAACCTGCCAAAAACAGACCGGGTCAACAGATTTTTAGTATCAAATGCTAATTCTTTGCTTTAGGCTATTATTGCACCGGCATTTTTCATAATAATTAGCGCATCCTGATTCCATTGTGAATAACTATCTATTATCCAAAAACTGAAAGAGAAGGAACAGACAGAGAAAGGGCAAAAACTAACAAGCGGAGGCCGGCGGCCCGTAGGGCTGCGCCACGGGCGGCCTCTCCGCAGCATATATATTCTTCGCAGCAAAGATATATATATATTTTTTTCGGGATTTATAGGAAAAAGAGTAAACGTATACGTTACAAGTTTTAGCTCCATTTCATTCCAATTTAAGTGGTATCGTTTCGCTCCCTTTGCTGGGAAGCCTCATTATTTTGGTGATCCCGAATTCGAGAGTACGTCTGATACGAGGTATCACAATTTGGACCTCTTTGATCACTTTTTTATATTCTCTCTTTCTTTGGATACGCCTCGAGAATGATACAGCAAAATTTCAGTTTGTGGAAACTATTCGATGGCTTCCGTATCCAAATATCAATTTCTATATAGGTATAGATGGTATCTCGTCATTCTTTGTGATCTTGACCACGTTTTTAACCCCTATTCGCATTCTTGTTGGCCTTTATAGCGTCAAGAGTTATGAAAAAGAGTATATGATAGCGTTTCCCGTTCGTGAATCTTTCCCAATTGCTGTGTCTTGCTCACTCGATCTTTTAATATTTTACGTTTTTCCCGAAAGCGTGTTAATTCCCATGTTTATTATTATAGGTGTTCGGGGGTCCAGACAGAGGAAAATCAAAGCAGCATATCGGTTCTTCTTGTACACCTTGATGGGATCCTTGTTGTGCGCCACGTTGGTACTAGTGAGTCTCCGGGCAACAATAAAATAAGCCGGCATGGGGTGTTCTATGTAAAGCGTCCCACTATCCTTGCGGGGAAAGCCCAAAGGGTATCGTAGCATGTGGGGAAAAGGGGAACACGGCGTGAAACCGATAGCGCTAAGGAGTTCCCCGAGCTAGAAGTTCTACGGCTCGTCTTGTGAGTCTACTGGAGGTATCCCACTCAGTCTGGCTGGGAAAAGGCCCAGCTATTACGTCGCCAGCGGGGACAGCGATCTTCTTCACAGCCACCGCCCCTGAACGGGGGGCAAAAGAGTGGAACGCACTTGGAGACAGCTACCGTATAGATACGGGCAAGGACTCAGAACCCAAGGAACCGATTCGACACACTAGCATGAAACGTGGGATTGTCTCCACTCCGGGGAACTTTTTAACCTCTCCGGCGGGGGGCCGGGGTAGGCAACGGGGGGCCCGTAATAACAGACATGATTCTGCTAAGGGGCCCAGAGGGAACAAACAGGTGATGGCATTATAAGTAAAAACCTTATACTGTTCATCCCGTCTTGGAGGAAGCTGAACCCAAGGGGCGGGGTCCGACCGCGGTTAGTTGGATTGGAATCCCCGTGATAGGAACGCAGGGTATACTGGAAGCGAGGGGAGGCCAGACGCACTTCCAACCAATCCATAAGCTCAAGCATCACTCGGAGAGCCGTATGCGGGGAGACTTGCACGTACGGTTCGGAGGAAGGCCATTGATACCTAATATATCACCATGACTGAAATATAAGCCACGCCCCGTGCGGAGGACTTGGTTTTATCGGATAGTTTAGGTTGGTGGCCCATCTCTTACCATGCTCTTAGCCATTTTATTTATTTCTTTCCAAACAGGAACCACTGATCCACAAATATTACTAACCACAGAATTTAGTGAGCGGCGCCAAATCTTGCTACGGATTGCTCTTTTCGCTTCTTTCCCCGTGAAAGTGCCTATGGTACCAGTTCATATTCGGTTACCTGAAGCTCATGTGGAGGCACCTACGGCTGGATCTGTAACCTCGGCAGGAATTCTTTCAAAATCGGGAACCTATGGTTTTTTAAGATTTTCCATACCCATGTTTCCTGAAGCGACACTTCATTCCACTCCTTTCATTTATGTTCCAAGCGTGATTGCTATTATATACACTTCCTTAACCACAATAAGACAAATCGATTTGAAGAAAATTATTGCTTACTCTCCGGTAGCCCATATGAATTTTGTGACTATTGGTATGTTCAGTCCGAACATACAGGGAATTGAGGGTAGCATTTTACTTATGTTAAGTCATGGACTGGTTTCTTCAGCCCCTTCTTCATGTGTTGGGGCTCCATACGACCGACACAAGACAAGAATTGTTAAATATTATGGAGGTTTAGTCAGCACCATGCCTATTTCCTCTACCATTTTCTTATTCTTTACCCTAGCCAATATGAGTTTACCCGGTACTAGCAGCTTTATCGGGGAATTTCTCATTTTAGTAGGGGCTTTCCAAAGAAATAGCTTAGTGGCCACATTAGCAGCACTTGGGATGATTTTAGGCGCCGCTTACTCCCCCTGGCTATATAATCGTGTGGTTTTCGGTAATTCCAAACCCAATTTTATCCTCAAATTCTCCGATTCAAATAGAAGAGAAGTTCTCATCTTTTTACCCTTTATTGCTGGAGTTATTCGGATGGGTGTTTACCCCGAAGTGTTCCTAGAGTGTATGCATACTTCCGTGAGTAACTTAGTGCAACATGGAAGATTTGATTAAGAAACATAAAAAAGAGGTTCGAAGAAACGTTTGAGCATGATTTCTTAGCGCTTTTCCCGGAGATCTTTCCCATTAACGCAACCATCATTTCGCTTATTTATGGAGTTGTATTTAGTACCTCTGAAAAATACGATTATCCACCGTTAGTGCGTAATGTGGGTTGGCTTGGTTTACTTAGTGTTCTAATAACCATCCTATTGGTCGCCGTTGGCTCACCTCCAGCTGTTGCCAATTTAGTATATAATAATTTAATAATAGACAATTTTACATATTTTTGCCAAATCTTTCTATTATTAAGTACGGCTAGTACCATGGCTATGTGTTTGGATTATTCCAAACAGGAGAGTTCGAATGCTTTCGAATCTATCGTACCAATTCTATTTCCTACTCGCAGTATGCTTTTTATGATCTCGGCTTATGATTCAATCGCCATGTATTTAGCTATTGAGCTTCAAAGTCTATGTTTTTATGTGATCGCAGCATCAAGAAGAGACTCTGAATTTTCCGCGGAAGCCGGCTTGAAATATTTTATTTTAGGTGCTTTCTCCTCCGGAATATTATTGTTTGGTCGTTCCATGATTTATGGGTTTACTGGAGTTACCAACTTCGAGGAATTAGCTAAGATTTTCACTGGATATGAAATCACTTTGTTCGGTGCTCAATCTAGTGGTATCTTTATGGGAATTTTATTTATCGCTGCAGGTTTTTTATTCAAGATCACTGCAGTTCCTTTTCGGGCGGCCGTTAGACGGCCTATGGGTACCGACAGATTGCGGCCAATCTCAATACTTTCGGGGCGCCCTGTGCGCCGAGCGTGGAGAACTCATCACTACCTCGTGAGAGCGCTGAGACCATAGCATGTTACAAAAACGCGGTTGAGACCCTAAATGGAATAGTTTTTTGCTGCTCAATAGCACCGCGTGAGCTCTAATAGTGTCACACGAGATAAGCCCGCCTGGCGAATCGAAGTTATCTTCTTGTCAACTGGCTACCCAGTTCACCCGTCGAAGGGGAAACGCGCGAACGCACGCTGGTGTGCTTCCTGCCTGTCGAGGTGAAAAGGCGACAAGGTCTAGATTGGAGCTTTAAACTGCATGGAAGCCGATTACCCAACTTTTTGGGGACAATTAACAAAACGATATCTCAAGGCACCAAAAACCATAGGCTGTACCGGCGAGATCCAACGGTGAAATAAATCGTCTGGAAGTCAGAGGACCTTTAGTACCCCCAGCGCCCAAATATTCCATTCGGCCGCGAACCAAGTGCGAAAGCGGGAGAAGAAAACAAGTTTTCTTCTCGGCCCAGTGAAGCGCTGGCAACGACGGAGGGGAAGGGGTCCATGCGGTACCTGCCTATACTTGGCGGGTTGAACTCTACAAAATCAACCGATATCATTCCAGGTGATCCGATCCGGCTGCGTGTGGAGTGGAATGGCTGAAAGCAGGAAGGGTCCGGGGGGGGCGGCGCGAAGAGGCCGCCCGGTCGACCTGCCGGCAAAGAAATATAGACTTCTTGCTGTGCGGGGAGAGTGCTGCGCCCTTTAGATACATAATCCGAGAGTTGGGTAGAGTTAGAGAGCCGTATGATGGGCCACTATCTAGTACGGTTCGGAGAGCACTGTAGTAAGTCATTTGGGAATTATCTCAACCGTTTGCTAAGCGAACAGCGAGTGAACGACAAATAGAGAATATATATATATTTCCAGAAACTTATCGGAATCATCCCTTCTTTTCCCGGTAGTGCCCTTGTAGAACAGATAAATCTCCCTACGGGCCTGGTATCGTCCCTTTCGGCCAGTGCGCGGGAATCTACGAGCCATTTCCGGGGCGGCGGGCCCCGGAACCACAAGGTGGCACCTCTCCTTACAGTCTCGCGCCTCTGGCGGCCATAGGCACGTAGTGCGGGGGGAGCCCGTTGTTCCGGGAGGGAGAGGTGCATAGCACTCGACCAGAGGGGGAGCGCTTCACGAGGGCGGCCCGGATAGGAAAAATATAGATTTTTCATTGACTTGTTGCGCGACTCGGTGAATGTATCTTTGACTCTATATATGTGGGCACCCGATGTATACGAGGGTTCACCCACTATAGTTACAGCATTCTTTTCGATTGCACCTAAAATATCTATTCTTGCCAATATGTTACGTGTTTTCATTTATAGTTTCTATGATCCGACGTGGCAACAACTATTCTTTCTTTGCAGCATTGCTTCTATGATCTTAGGAGCACTGGCCGCCATGGCCCAAAACAAAGTCAAAAGACTTTTAGCTTATAGTTCTATTGGACACGTAGGTTATCTTTTAATTGGGTTTTCACGCGGAACCATAGAGGGGATTCAATCACTACTAATTGGTACCTTTATTTATGTATTAATGACCGTTAATGCATTCGCCATGGTTTTAGCGTTACGTCAAAATCGTTTCAAATATATAGCAGATTTAGGTGCTTTAGCCAAAACTAATCCTATTTTAGCTATTACCCTGTCCATTACTATGTTTTCATACGCAGGAGTACCCCCATTAGCTGGATTTTGTAGCAAATTCTATTTGTTTTTTGCCGCTTTAGGCTGTGGGGCCTACTCACTAGCCCTAATAGGAGTAGTTACTAGCGTTATCAGTCGTTTTTATTATATACGCTTCGTGAAAATAATGTATTTTGATACACCCGAAACATGGATTTTATACAAACCCATGGATCGTGAAAAATCGTTACTACCAGCAATCACTGTCTTTTTCATTACTTTTTTCTTTCCATATCCCTCTCCCTCGTTTTTAGTTACTCATCAAATGGCACTTTGCCCATGTTTATGAGCTTAACGATGGGGGCAGCTCACAAATCTTCGCGGCTGATTATCCATCATACGTAGAGAAATCCCCCCCGGCTCTCCGGCCCGTAGTGCATGCTTTCTGATTTCGTGGCCCTCTGGTCTTACATCCAAAGGGCCACCCCACGGGAGAGAGCAAAAAGAAATATGTATATTTTTCTTTCGTGCGGCTCCGAGCTGTCGTCGGGCTCTTCGCTGCGGGACGGTAGTGGCACCAACCACCTCGACTCCTCGGTCGGCTCCTTCGGGCATTCCTACGCATTTTTCTAGCGGCCCCGGGAGTTGAGCCAACAGCGCCAAAGGGACGACTTCCCCTGGCTCGAGGTCGAACCATTAATTTCAATTCATATGGAAAACATACGATTCGGGGCCAGGCTTTGTTGGTTGGAAGGCCGTGAGATGGTCTTTATCGAAAAAGTTAAATGGAGTATGTAACATTTGGAAGCAAACAGGGTTTTTTGGTATGAAACCGTTGATTCTATTTCGTCTTTCAATTATGATTCCTATCTCCCCTGGCTCGGTCAAATCAAAAAGCTTTTTATCTTATCCAAGTCTATCAAAAAGAAACCGTAGCGCAAAAACCCCAATGCATTGTTTTGCTTGTCACGAAAAACGTATTGCATGCTACGGGCCGCCGGCTTACTTTTGGCGTGCTTATTTAATCGTTGGATTGATTACGGGGACCTGCCCCACACCCAGGACCTCTTTGCTTTATTTTTTATTGCTCAATCTGGTATAAGGAAACCCGGAAGAAACAATGTCCACTGTTTCTTCACGAATATTTGACTCTTTTACTTAGATATACGAAAATGATATCAGTCTTTGCGTACTTTGTTTCCTGATTGCCGCCGTTACCACGCTAGACTTCTCGGATATTAACTACTATGTTGCTTTCTCCAATCTCCTTTTTCGTATACCATCCCATTCCATTTCTATCCCGGGACCGCAATCCAGCCATAAAAGAGTGGCTTATTGACAATCAACCAATCAATTTCAATGAATGCTATCCTACCTCTGCTTCTTTGATTTCTGGTACAATCCCGCGCTTCTCTGTAAATACTTATTGGAAGCTTACGAGGTTTCAGAAACATTATCTAAAACCTCGGGGATGAAAAGGTGAAACCAAAAGAGAAAAAGGAGCACGAATCATCGATGGCGCTTTGAAAGATGGAGATTTGGTCAGAATTCTTACGTATATCACGAGTCTCTATTTCGTTTTCCAAATAGCCATAAAAATCGAAGGGTCTGGCGGCCGCCGCCCATCTAACCTAAGCAAAGAGACGGAACCCACGAGCCAATCCAACCGGTTACTGAAGAGGCCTGTGAACCCTAACGGGCCACCATATTAGATGAATGGTTGAAAAATCCTGACGATTTTCATCCCATCCAAGGCCCGTTCCCACCCATTTCTCTAATATGGTGGCCCAGAACTCGGATCTCTTACTTTGTGAACTCATATGATTAAGTATTATTATTTGCTCCAAATTCATTTAACCCGAGCTTACCCCAATCCCTTGATTCATGGATTCGTCGCATATGCATATATAACGATTATAATTTCCAAATTTATTGATTTATGTATTACTAATTCCGTATATACGAAATGGAAGCCTTATGTTATCCGTCTTACAGGGATATCCATTGCGGCAGCTTCCTGGCCTAAGCGCTGGGTGGGGAACCTTTTATAGATTATGGAATGACAAAAATGGACCGAGCAGCCCGTGCAATGAAACTCACGTTCGCTGGGCCGCCCCCCCCCGGTTGATTAGGATTAGATTAAGTTTCTTTGCTGCCCACTCTTACGCATATTTCAGGCCGTATTATATCCCGACCCGAACTAGAAGTATCAACGCATATATGGTCTTTGGGGGGGCACAAATATTCACACTCCGGCGGATCACTCAAGTCCAAGAGAAAGAAACCACCGGAGCTCCATTACGTTTTCTTCCTCCATCATCTCTTTACCCGGCTCGGTCTCCCGTTTCATATTATTCTTCATCCCCGAATAGCATCTCATACGCGTTTGTGCCGCCGCTGTTGCGGAAATATTTGCTGCGTATTGGACGATTTTATCGACTCGATATAATTGGCTGATCTCGTTCTTGATGGCTTGCCCCTAGTCGAGTCCTCCATCGGATAATACAACGAAATCCGGTAGACATTCGCGGCTGTGAGCCGATGTGAGCTGTCACATAACCCTGATCTACGAAGTGTTCCACAAATTGCTTCGTCATTAGAAACCTCGCTCGAAGGAACCGCAAAGGCTATGGCCTAGAACGTATCAACTGCAAACTGCGCCGCCGCGGACTATCCATGAATAAATGAAAGGCTCAGAAAAGTCGCGCTGTCGCTCCGCGTACGGTAAGAAAAACATAAAGGTGTACAATACAACTCGGGCACTCCGAAAGAATGAGTAACCCGGGGACATAGGTATAATGAACGCGGATTAGCACATAAACGCCTCTGACTGCTGCAACTAGATAGTAACCTCAGCGGCGGCTTCTTTCCAGAAATTCTTCCGACGTGTCGACAACGAATGTGAAAAACGATTATATAAACGAAACTTCAGTTTCTGCATATGTATATGCTATTTGAAGTTATATGTATATGTATACGAAACTTCAGTTTCTGTATATGTATATGCTATTTCCAATTATTCATCTGTATACGAAACTCCCGTTTCGTGTATTCTATATGATATAACAAGTCCTCCATGCTATGCGTTATGCCGCACTCCGCGACACGCCGCCCCGTCTTCTTTCGGGAACCCGCGTAAACCATGTAAAACTGAAGCGAATCAATATCCAAAAAACACGAATTCGAACTTCCTCCAAAATAGTTTTTGATACAAAATTCATTCCATTTCGTCGTGTGTTGAACCTGATCAAAACCAGGAGAACGCGAAGCAAAAAAAAAATATATAGATTTCTTGTTCGTTTCATTCCATCGGACCCTTTCAGCCATCCGCGATGCGAATAAAGCGGGAGAGGAGAAAGAAGCAAGCTTCTTTCTTCTCCGGAATTCACTCTTCTTTCGCGGAGTGGTTAGTAATGTGCCGCATTCTTAGCTCAGTTGGATAGAGCAACAACCTTCTAAGTTGAAGGTCACAGGTTCAAATCCTGTAGAATGCGTAAAGTGCGCAATGGATAGTATATACCAACGGTACATCCTTCTACTTGTTCAGTTAGTCCGAAGGAACAACGTTACACGCATTGACCCATTTTTCACCAGAGTTCACCGGGAAATAGAAGCTTACTCATTATAGGGAGAGTGGCCGAGTGGTTAAAAGCGACAGACTGTAAATCTGCTGAAGGTTCTCTACGTAGGTTCGAATCCTGCCTCTCCCAAGTATACTTCGTATTTTAGAAATAGAGGGGGGCGCTTGTCGGATTATTTCTACGTTTTTGGCATCGAGTCGATGTTCCCTTCCCATTTATCTTTTACCGATCGTTCCCGACCGCCGGAAAGGAAGGATCTAATGAAAATAAAAGCAAGGTGGGGAGAGAGGCAACCGCAATTTCATGTTTCTGTCTCGGCCACCGCAAGAGCCTATGTCGTATATATAACGAAACCGAGGCAAATTGTAGCTGTTGGCCCAAAGGGAATGGGGTAAGGCGATGACTGCAGCGAAGCCAGCAATAATCACAGGGGCGAGTTATTAGCTATACAAAGAGAGATCACGTTCTAGATGTCGGCCTGAGAGATCTAGTAGCCCAAATTTATGAGGAGAAAGAATACGCGTCCTTTATCGACTATTTCCTAGTAATTCCATCCGTGACACGCGCTCCCGAGATCCGAGAAGCCTAAAACCCGGGGCCAATTTTCTCTCCCTGCCAAATTATGTTCAGATCCGCTTGCGTCCCCTGAAAGTCTGGGGGGGCCTCCTTCTGCATGTGATCAAAGATTTCCGTCTCCACCCGCCAGTCATTAACTAGGTCGTCGATCGTCCGACCGGCACAATATGCAGCTCTACCTAAGCCGTGCCTCCCGATAGCCGAAAACGGCGCGTTTCCCGCCTCCCCTTTTTTTTTGGGTAGCGCCATTTATAGAATGCCGGTGAAACATGCAATCCCAAAGGTCATCCCGGAACAGATACATTGCACTTAACAAAGGAACTTCACCTCCGGGAGCCGCAAGGGCAAAAACATTATTGGACCAAACGTCGAATGCAGAAACACATAATAGATCCTCTCCCTCTGGTCGAGCACTACCTCGGATAAATATGCAAATAGAACTTATGGACTCTCCATAAATAAAAAATTTCCGGCTAAACTTCGGACCCCAATGACCCTTTTTTTTTTCATTCACTGCAGGGTAGGCTACGCCTACTCGACTCCCGAGCCTGGCTCGGTCAAGTCCCTAACTACAACTTTCGGGGCCGGGGCGGATCGGTGCCTAAGTTACACAAATGGCTGAGACGTCTCCTTCGCTCTCTCGCTGGGGATTACTCGGAAATATGAAAAGCGCGGGGGTTCGGGTCGAGGCCTGGGGTTACCGGGAGAGCGAAGGTGCGTAAGCACCTCCGATTTCGTCAAAAGGATAAAAAATTATTCTATTTCGTTTCCCATCTCCGAGAATAGCAATAAAACTTCAACGAGAGCTAGTGTTTGATTGATCGCGAATTGATAAACAATCGCTTGATGCTTAATTACTAGCGTGTTATACTGACTGTACGAGGCCAGACTGCGGGACTGTGACCAAGATGTTGACTGACACAGTACTTGGCGAGAAACTGTAACGGAAAAAATATATATAGATTTTTCTGCCCGTAGCACTCCGAGGGAGGTTTTATTTGAGTGAGATCTAGAGACGTTGGGGGGAGGGCAGAAGAGAGGGTTTTCTGGCACGAACGCCTAATAACGCAATACGCTAGTCATGCAGCTATTTACGATGCTTCATACCGCAGCTTGGGCTAATGGGATGCAGCATAAATATATATATATATATATATATATCTTTCTTATATTTATTTCGCAGCGCGTATATGACACGTAGTGCTTAAGAATAGCCAACTAGTGCTTGTAGCTCAATCGGATAGAGCACCAAACTACGGATTTGGGGGTTGGGAGTTCGAATCTTTCCAAGCATGGGCCTATCCATCAGATTGTACTAAGAGAATACGTCGGATAAGTAGAAAGTAACTAGTTCCAATCAGACGTTCTCTAGCTCCGGAAAAGGCTACGGAAAAAAATATATATATACCTCCCCTGGCTTAAGCACACCGTGCTCTTGTATCGTCCGACTATCCCGGATTCTCGATGGAGTGGGGTCTCCAAATCGTGAAAAAAGGGGCTGAACTATCGCCAGTTTGGTAATTTCCTCACACATGTGTCGGACTGCTCGCCGCAGGTACCACTAGAGCCTGGTTTACCCCAGAATTCGGTATAGAACTAGATATGAGTGTTGAATCACTCGGCCTTCCCCAGTATCAGGCTCCAGAGGAGGGGTGGAGATCCAAGGCTGGTCCGCCGCCGTGAGGCGGACGAAGCCATACCCTGTGCCAATTCATGTATATATATCTCAATTTGTGGCGGAAATGGCTTAATGGTAGAGTATAGCCTTGCCAAGGCTAAGGTTGAGGGTTCGAGTCCCTTTTTCCGCTTGGAGGGTTATTTACCGGGTCTTTCGTTCGGGACGAAATGTTCGTGATCATCGGCGGAGCAAGCAGAAGGCGCGATAAGCTTCTCTTCCCTCTGTTCGTCTCTCATATTTTGTGTTTCTTGGATCTGATTCTTCCCCCATTCCCGTATCGGGGATAGAGCTGAAGCCGAGACAAAAGGCCGTAGCGCGGGGTACTGTCAGACAGGAGGAAGGAAAAGAACTGAAAAAGAAGGGGAAGAAGGAAAAAAAACTGACAGGAAAAAACTGACGATAAACTCACGGGGAGAGATAAAAACTGACAGGAAAGGGGCGAACCCATTTCTGGGAGAGGGCCAGAGGCCCGGCGGGATATATATATATTTTTTTCCGCTTCGCGTTTCCGGTTCTATAAGCGTTATATGGATGGAGGCGCATTCCATTTCGTTTCTTCGCCGCGCCACGAGAAAACAAAACTTTTTCGGACGTCGAAGACACTTCAAATCCCGCCGGCCGCCCTACCGTTACTACGGTTGCTCCGGCGAAAAAGGCAAAAGAAAAAAATACTCTACAATCATAAATAAGAATACTATTATGCAAAAGGAAAACTTGTTTCCTGAACCGTCAATTCCGAGTTCGGAGTACCTATTGGGATTTTTCGAAACCGATAGTAGCTTACGGATTTTATTCGAAAAAGATGCTCGTATGACTTTTGGTCATTCGGCGGCCAGTTGCCGTTTCTTCACAACGGCATCTTCTGAAGTGTGTTGCTCTTCCATAATATTCCGCGAAAACGAGAAGACCGGTAAACCAAGAGCATCTGGAGTCGGGATTGAGGTTATGGAGCCCGTGCGATAATTGATTGCTCTAGTAGAAAGTGCTTCGTGCAAAATGTACGGGTTGAATTTCTCGGATGTTTGCTGGATGAGGCTTTCTCCAATTGGGGAATACGCACAATACGCCGTAAGGTCGACATAGCATCGTCGATCTGAAATTTAGTCTCCATACATCTGCTAAGGACTTCGAAGCAAATAATTCGAGGTTATCTCGATGGGAAAATAGTCATTCGTTTGCGACGAACTCTCCTCCAGGTGCTGCTCAAGCGTGCGCACCGAACAACATCAGAGATAAACTCGCTTTCGATAGAGAATCGAACATTGAAGCGTTATGTAGACTATTCATCCGGCGGTATAATCGGAGGGCGGCGGCACCTCTTCCAGTATTGGAACCCGTAAAGGTTTGGCTATACCCACTTTTGCGGCGGATTCAGCGTCACCGTTGGGGGCGGCGCCCCTAGAAGTCGTTGCGTACGGGGCCTGTAATGCTCGAGTACGCCCCCTCCGTCTCCTCGACCTTCGGACCTCAGAATATGCAACAGGCAATTCCATCCTACCCGAGAACCTTTCCAAACACTTCAAGCGCAATACAATGCTTGGCTCGCAGCCTCAAACGGATATGCTGAGTATATTGCTGAGTGGGAAGAAAAAGACGCTACAGGAAGGATTCATGACTTCGATACCTATTTCCATCGCGGCTAACCCGCACGCAGAGCCATTCCTACGGGTCTCCGGGCCCTATCGGATAATAAGCCGCCTTCTGGTGAATACGGAAGACCGATAAAAAACCCGAAATATTTCCGTTTCTATGCTCTCACTACGGGACAAAATAGTAGACCCCGGAGCCTTTTTCTCTTCTCTGGTGATTTTGTCCCTTTCGTCTAGGGGTATAGGACATCGTCTTTTCATGTCGAAGACACGGGTTCAAATCCCGTAAGGGATAATCTTCCTTCACCGGGTCCGGAAGCAAAGCGAAAGGAGCGAGGTTTCGACAAAAAAAAAAAGTAAACTTCAATGCTTTTAATTATCCCGGCTTTCGTTCGGTACAAAATTATTCACTTTTTTAATATCGAATCGAGTTCGAAGATATCTGTTTCGGATTCATTAGCTATTTTTTTACTTGCATGGTTTTTTGGCATCTTTTTGGGCACGAATCTTATTGGTTCCAAAAGTCTCTTTTTTAATGTCTCAATCCCGAAATTTATTATTGCCAATCCCAACCACTTCCATTACTTGTAATTATTATTTGCACATTCGAGCGGTCTATCAGACATTTACGATTACGTCCCCGTGTCTTCCTCGCCATTATCACGACTGCGACTTCACTGTATCTTCGTATGAGGCTTTGGCTCCACTTACACTACATTGAAACGGAATCCGCACCGAGGTGCCGCCGCCCTGGGAACGTATCAGTGGCGCCTATGGACCATGAATTTCCCAATATTCAAAGAAAGGGGAATGAGTGGCGCCAGGGATGCGCTGCGCACTGCAAGTGGAAATTGGAAACCCATGGCGGCGGGTTGAGCATCTGCCCCGCCGCGGCGGGGTCGCTTCGTAGAATATAGGTGCATATTTCGAGCGTAAAGAAGGCGAGATCGACCCCGCCGCAACGATCGAAAAAACGTATGGAGGGGGCGGCGAACGCATTAAGCGAACGGAGTTGGGTTTTAAGCAACAGGAACGAGATTGGAATCTATTCGATTCGTTGAGACAGCACGAAAATACAAGGGATGCCCACCCAAACTTTGGCCCAAAACTCTTGGAGCCGACCTTTGGTAAAGAAGTCGTCTCCCTCGCTGAGACTACCGGTGAAGGCATGATGCTGAGCGAATCGTTGCGCTTCGGGAGAAAAGCTTATAATCAAACAAATGAGTTTTTTATTTCATAACTCCTCGACTACGTTACTACTTGGGTACCCACCACTGCGTTCCTCCGGCTCGGTAAATTCACTCGTTCTTTTCGAAATAAAAAGAAATAAAAAATATGTTCATCCATTTAATCTTCCTCATCTTTCAATGCGCGATACGTACCAATAACGCTATCTTATGCGGAGAAGCGAGAGGTTCATGGCTGTCTCCGCCCCCCGTTCCCTTGTACTAGCATCGTATCTTCCAGAACCACTCCGGTTACCACTGGCCCTCCGATATGCTAGCCCGGCTACCAAGAAGAGTATCCCCCCATCAATGTAATGTGCCATTCATTCCGCACAATATGCAGCTGCTGAAGCGGGATAAAAAGCTTGTCTGCCGGCGGGGGTTGGATGAGATCCGTGTCCGTGGACGAGCATCATCCATGAAGTACGTCCAGACTTGGCTAATCTTCGCGCGAGACTTGGGAGGAAGGATGACGATCCGTTCCGACGCTAAACCCCTATTCTTCAGTGCGAAATGCTTCCGACCCTCGAGCGGGAGTTCGCCTATCGGCGTCGTCAAAAGACGGCCGGCCTCGGTGCGACTTGAGAGAGAAGTGGTGAGGCTGGTGTTTAACCTCGAGGACTTTGAAACAACGAAGGAGTCGGACCCATTTTATCGGCTCCGGCCCCCCCCCTTCGGTCGAGGCTTGCGTAACATATTTATTTCTTTCGTCAACTTTCTCAGCATAATGAAACTGATGCTAGCGAATAAGAAGTTTACTCCGGGGCGGCCGCCGCCCCGCCTCCCCAGGCCCGGAAGACTAGTAATTGTGGGCCGGCCACCCAAATCCCCGTTCCGGAACGTTCCCGTAGGTGCTTTATGATGCGGAACTAGTACGTACGGTTCGGTGACGTAAAATTCTCTACCTATTATGAATGAATCGTAACAGACCCGGCTGAGCGATATGCGAGAGGGCCGAAGGCGGCGCGAGGAGCAGAAACGAAATGAAAAATTTTTTAAGTATCCTTGAAAATATCTAAAAATTCATATTTCTCGTTTGGGGATTAATCAAACGATTTTGAGCCGAATTTCGGGTCCGAAGGACTGACAAATTAATGGAAAAAAACGAAGTGAGCGAAATATGCCAACAATGAATCAGCTTGTTCGTAAAGGCAGAGAGTCGAAACGACGCACGAAGCGTACTCGAGCTTTGAATAAATGTCCCCAAAAGCAGGGGGTTTGCCTGCGTGTTTCGACGAGATCGCCGAAAAAACCTAATTCAGCTCTACGCAAGATAGCTAAGGTACGTTTAACCAATCGAAATGAAATAATTGCTTACATTCCCGGCGAGGGTCATAATTTGCAGGAGCATTCTGTGGTTATGGTTCGAGGAGGTAGAGTGCAAGATTTGCCAGGCGTAAAATACCATTGTATTCGAGGAGTTAAAGATCCTCAAGGAATACCGGGTCGACGCCGAGGCAGATCCAAATATGGTACGAAAAAACCCAAAGATTATATACGAATTTATCCGAAAAATCGAATTCCAACCGTGTTTTCAGTTCATCTCCCGATTGGTTTCACTCATCAGGACTTTCAGAGAGGGTGGGAACGAAAAGAAATAGATTTTGTCGCGGAACAGAAAGCTTTTATGCGCTTTGCTTATCCCACCGTAGATATTTATGCTACGCCCTGGAAGGGCTTTTGCCATCAAGACCTAGGGGCCGTGGGGCAAGCACATACAATTGCTCAGACAATTTGGGCTATATCCGGGGGGGCTTGAATGATAAACAAAAACAATTAATAAAGAAATCGGTTCACATTTGCATGATTGATGGGAAAAAAACGAGATCTCGTGCTATTGTTTATAAAACGTTTCATCGTCTAGCTCCTCATGGCGATGTAATAAGACTTTTGATTAACGCCATAGAAAATGTCAAGCCTATTTGTGGAGTGAAAAAAGTAAGAATCCCAGGCATTACTCGATTAGTACCGTCTATTACAGCAACGAATCGTCAAGAAACCTTAGCTATTCGTTGGATGCCTGAATCAGCAGCCAAACGACGTATGGGCAAAAAGAGCATGAGCTTGGATCAATGTTTATACGCTGAGATACTGGAGGCTTCCCAAAAGATGGGGATTGCCCGTAAGAAAAGGGATGATCTTCATAAACTTGCTGAAGCCAATCGTAGTTTCTCCCATTATAGATGGTGGTGAACTATCTACTCCATCGATTATAAAAAAGCTCACCCGCGAGCAACTGAAAACATTTTTTCATTTCGATTCGGCGGGGTGATCTTTTGCTATACTTAGGCAGATGCACCATCCTAAACTTCGTTCCCAATTTCGACTCGGCAATGAAATATCTGACTATGCGCCAAATTTTATCTCACTCCGATCGTTTCGCCATATTCTGTCAATTCGATAGGGAAGCCCGCAGCGATTGTGAAGCTTTCAGTACTAGATGGTATGATACAAAAAAGGGATAAACTACCAGACTATTGGTTATTAGAATATTGATATGGTACAAGATAATTCACTTATTTCATATAGAGATTACTCTTACCTCTTCAATCAATTCCATCGCCCCGGGTCGCGGAAGACGCGCGACCAACGGGTATCGGCCTCTCCCCTATCGGCGGGGGTTGAACCCTTCGGCCCTTCGTAGAAGTGTCCTTCGGACCCATTGGGTCCGCCCGGGCACTCTTTTTTCGGCTTCACGGATCCCCTGGATCTAGAATTTTCGCAAACTTCTTCGCCCCATGAAATCGGATTTGTTTCACTGAAGGTTAATTAGTATCAAATTGTTGGAATTTTTATACGTATCCCTTTTCGTTTCTAGAAAATACGTAGATAAGGATTCATTCTTATGTAATATTTCCATTTTCGTGGGGGCCGGTTCGAATTCGTTTATAGGTGTTTATTACCTCAGTCTGGTTATTTTCCGGATTCGGCATTGGAAGAAAGTCATAATGAGAAATTATCCGTCCGGTTCAAACCACTTCTTTGGTATACGCCTTATCAAAAGCTATGGGAAGTAGCTAAATTCCGTGTGTTATGCGTCGGGACTTCCTGTATAGTAGAACGAGGCGGCGGCTTACCACAGAACCTTTTCCGATTCCCGCCCAGCAATGCTTAGGCCGGGGGGGTATCCCACCGGTTATCCGAAAAAATAATAGGACTTCTTGCCCAAACTCAATTTTTTATCTCTTATTATGGTGGGTCGCTATCAGCGGCCTCTAAAAAAAATAGAATCAATTACGGCGTGCAGCCCGCTAGAACAATTTGCAATTATTCAATTGATTCCTATTCATATAGGAAACTTGCATTTCCCATTTACCAACTCCTCTCTGTTCATGCTACTAACTATCGGTTTAGTATTGCTTCTGGTTCATTTTGTCACCCTGGATGGAGGACACTTAGTACCAAATGCTTGGCAATCCTTCGTGGAAATGATTTATGATTCTGTGCTTAACTTGGTGAACGAACAAATAAGTGGTGCTTTTTCGGTGAAACAACGGTTTCTCCCCCTAATCTATGTCACCTTTACTTTTTTATTATTTCGTAATCTTATCGGTATGATACCATATAGTTTTACGGTAACGAGTCATTCTATAATTACCCTAGGTCTTTCATTCTCTCTTTTTATTGGAATAACTATAGTTGGATCTCAAACGCATGGGCTCCATTTTTTTAGTTTCTCATTACCGCAAGGAGTACCCCTGCCGTTAGCACCTTTCTCAGTACTTCTTGAGCCAATCTCTTATCGTTTCCGCGCATTAAGCTTAGGAATACGTTTATTTGCCAATATGATGGCTGGTCATAGTTTAGTCAAGATTTCGAGCGGGTTCGCTTGGACCATGCTATCCGTGGGGGGTATTCTGTATCTGGCGCAGCTTGCTCCCTTTTTTATAGTATTCGCATCAACTGGTTCAGAATTAGGTGTTGCCATTCCACAGGCTTATGTTTTCACAATTTCGCTATGTATTTACCTAAATGATGCTATAAACCTTCATCAAGGGACTTCCGCGTCATAATCAACCGGGATAAAGGAACCTTTGCTGTTGATGGCGCAAAGCAATGCACACCAATGGTCCTTTTCGCCCCTAATTCTTGGGGGTTGTGCGGGTACTCGTGCGCCACCCGGGTGCGCAAAACGAAGCTACACGAGTATTACTCAGCATGTGGAAATCATAAACTTCGGACAATAAAACGCCAAGCAAGGGAAATATACATTTTTTGCCTCTTCCCCCTGCCCGGGATAGAGCTAAAGCCCAGCAGGCCATAGCAGCTCAAGGTTAAAATGCTTCGAAACATCAAGAATTCTTTTTATTCGCTCCATGGACTCCGTCAATGCGGGCTTAAGGTGGCGTTATAGAACGAAAAAATCTATATTTATTTTTCTCAACTCGACGAGGCCTTGTATTGATGGGTCAATCCCGCCCGCGTGACGTCAATCATGAAGAACACAAAGTTTCCATGATACGCAAAAAAAAGGCACGAAATTCATGGCGAGACGACTATCGATTCTTAAACAACCTATATTTCCTGCACCTAACAATCATTCGATGGATTATCCAACTCCTAGCAATATAAGTTACTGGTGGGGTTTTGGTTCGTGGGCTGGTCCTTGTTTGGTTATCTAAATACTTACAGATGTTTCCTTAGCTATGCATTATACACTTCATGTGGATGTTCTCAGGCGTAGAACGCATCGTAAGAGATGTGAAAGGCGGCTGGTTGCTTCGTTATATGCATGCTAATGGAGCCAGTACGTTTTTATCGTGGTTCATTCCTTTCGTGGTTTATATTACGGAAGTTATGCGAGTCCTAGCAAATTAGTTCGGTGTGTCGGTCACGCTATTAATTATGGTAACAACTTATATGGGATACGTATTACCTCGGTCGGGGTCCTCCTCTTCATGGACAGGGTTAGCTGGCGCAATACCTGTCGTAGGAGTATAGTAACTTGACTTTGGGGTGGCGACCTTGGATCGTTTTTTCAGCCCCCCCATCACTTACTTCCTCCTATAATAGCAGGTGCTAGTACTCCTCATCCGGCTGCATTGCATGGTTCAATCCATTGGGTCTCAATTCTTCCGTAGATAAAATAGCTTCTATCCCGTGAAAGATGAGGTTTTTGGACGAGGAGCCGTGTAGGAAACAGGGGTTCGGCGGAGGAGGTCGGAGAGGCCTACCCGCCGAGAGGTACCTAGCAATAAAAAAGCGCTTGATAACAGGAGCCTATGTACTTACTAAATGGTTTGTCGAGTTTTTGACTCTGACGGCCGCCCCCCGGGTGTGCCCTTCCGGATTTGAACGAGCTCCAGAGAAAGTGGAGAGCCGTGGGCAACTATCCCGTACGGTTCGGAGAGCACTTGAGTAGCCATCGGTGAACGGGGTAACCCTACGGTATGGGGTAGACTCTCGATCCTAGCCCGCAAATCCCATGTCAACCCCGGCTCATATAGCGCTGGAGCGGTATTTCTTACCAGTCTATGCAATTTATCGAAGTATACCTAACGAATTAGGGGGGTGTAGCCGCCATAGGACTAGTTTTTGTGTCACTATCGGCTCTACCTTTCACTAACACTTCATATGTACGTGGTTCGATTTCTTCCTCGACCAATTCACCAAGAATTGTTTCGGTTGCCTGTAGCAGATCGCTCGCCTTTAGGTTGGATTGGATGTCAACCTGTGGAAGCACCATATGTTACTATTGGACAAATTGCTTCAGTGGGTTTTTTCTCCTACTTCGCTGTAACGCTCCTTGCGAATGTAGAACCGAATCATTCGTAAAAAGGTAGAATGCTCGGAAGGGCGCAGATTACGCGCACTTTTTACGATACATCTGCTTCCCTCTCTTGGTTTTGCTCATGATCGCTTCAGCTCTGGAGTGGGCGCCCACTCTCCGTTGAATCCGTACCTAGCCCGCTGCAGCGGGCTAGGTACGGATTTTGGTTTTTATTTCCGCGATTTAATCGGATCTTCGGGCTTCCGACCGCGATTATTTTGCTGGCCGATCGAGGCGCTCGTACCGAGGCTCTCCTCGACGGTAGAGGACTTGGAAAGGGGGGGGGCTCTATCACAATTACCGAATGTCACTTCCAGTCCAGGCGGGGACAGTGGAATGGGATTGCGTCGCGTTTCCTCTGTCCCGAATGTCTGAGAGCTCCATAATTTGCGGCAGCTCGCACTACTACACGAGTTTGGTTCGCGGAGTGGCCGCGAATATCCTAGATAGAGTATCGGGACCGGTCTCTGAGCTTTATCAACGGACCGAATCTGCCACAGTCTCAGATATTGCCAGCCAGTCTCGGAGCTGTATCAACGGACCAGATCCGCTACTGTCTCTGCCGAGTCAGTTTCGGTATCTGCGATCTCTGGGTCCGAAGCCGGACTTTTTTTGCCTGACAGGGCCCGGACTATGTCTGTCAGACAAAGGAGGAAAAAAAAACTGAAAAAAAAGTACTGTCAGACGGGGACGGGGAAAAAACAAACTCACAAGAAGAGGAAGAAACTGACAGGACACAGGACCTTAGGGAGAGGCTTCGGTACGAGTTCCTAATACTCTAGTTTCGCATTCCGGCGGTGCCGGCGATTCGGCGACTCAAGCAACAATATCGGGCCCTCTGGGACCAGTCAAAATCACCGCGGGAAGGAAAATCTACAAAACCCGAGTTCGCCAATTGCCTGGGGGGGCGGATACCAATCGGCGGCGGTGGGCGCATCTAGTCACCAAAGCCACTTCGGAGACGGTGAAAAAACCATTCAATTCCAGACAGAGCTTTCTCGGCGCTTGCAGGCGCCGGGGTACCTTGCGGTATGAAGATGATCGATCAACATTTTGATGTTGGCGCCGGAACGGTGTAGGTAAACCAACCCGGGGGGTGAGTTCATCCCGTAGCGAGTGCTACAAGCAACTGGACTCTGACGAGGGTGATTGCGGTGGCCCAGCGCTCCCGCGGAGCCGTGGGACTTGTGGAAATCCGGGATACTTCAATGAATCCAACATCCATGGATCCACGAACGGCTGTTGTTATATATCGCCAATTATTGGTAATGCTTCTTTTTAATCCGTTACATTTCTAGCATTTCTAGAAAATTGGTACTAATTCATTCTCTGGGAGAAATGCGAACCTTAACCATTGTGAAACAGAAACCTCGTATTAATCAATTAATACTGTGGTTTATTGGGACTAGATTGTCCTTTCGGCGGAAAATCATAGCTATTATTATTATTTCCCCCCTCTGTTCAATATTTTTGCTGGAATCCTTAAGCACATGACTATGTTTCTGGCTTAGTCGTTTTTCAATTCTTTCGGGTGCTGGTTCGACCTTAGGTCTTAGTTTACCAGATCACGAAAGAAGTAGTACTTTCTTTTCTCCGTTCATTACTGTATCCTTACACCCGGAATTGTGCTGGTGGAAGGGGCGGGGACGAAGGAGAGACAAAGTCTAAACCCGCCGCGGCCGGGTAACCCTAACAGTTCCTATTACACGGGATAGGGCCGAATTAGCCGGCGAACCAAAGGCCACGATACCATAGGCACGGAGGAGTGCGCGATCGCCCACGGAGTGCGTAGCACCCTAGAGTCCTTCGGTTCGGGTCGAACCCCCCCGGCGGCCTCAGCCCGCCGGCTTTGTCTGAATAAACGAAGGAGAGATTAGCGATACCAAGCTCGCGAGCAAATGATAGAGCTGCTCGCCAACTCTTCTTGTTGCAGAGGCCCGCCCCCCAGAGATCCGTAGAAGCTGTTTTGTGGAAGAGAGGCTAGCTCGCGATGTGTTTCCCGAGACTCATAATCGGCGTGCCAAATGCCGTAACGGAAACATCTCAGACATATATATGTACGGGAAAATTTCGGGGGAAACTTTCTGCGGTTCGCAGCAAAAATATAGATTTTTTGTTCACAGCTAATAAAATAAAAGGGGAAAATCTCACCACGATACTTTTTTATGTTTTTGTGGTCCTCGCTCCAGTGTCAGGCGCTATGGTGATACGTGCCAAAAATCCAGTTCATTCTGTTTTATTTTCAATCTCAGTTTTTCGCAATACTTCCGGGTTACTCGTTTTGTTAGGTCCTGACTTCTTTGCTATGATTTTCCTAGTGGTTTATGTAGGAGCTATTGCCGCTTCATTCTCGTTTGTCGTTATGATGTTACATACAAGGATAGAAGAAATTCACGAGAATGTATTGCGCTATCTACCCGTAGGTGGTATTATTGGACTTATTTTTTTGTTGGAAATCTTTCTAATGGTAGATAATGATTACATCCCAATATTACCAACGAAATCGGGTGCAACCTATCTAACATATACAGTTCATGCCGGAAAGATACATAGTTGGACTAATTCGGAGACATTGGGCAATTTACTTTATACAACCTATTTTTTCTCGTTTCTGGTTTCTAGTCCAATTCCATTAGTAGCACTTATTGGGGCAATAGTACTTACAATGCATAAAACGACTAGGGTCAAACGTCAGGATGTTTTCATACAAAATGCTATAGATTTTCGGAATACTATCAGAAAAGTTCGTTGAAAATGCTGTCAATTCGTTTTTTGGTAAAACATAATGGTATCGATTAGAATTTCGAATGAGGTTGTCTGAGACTCGGGTCTATCTTTCTCTTTATCTCCGAGTAAAGCCCGTAGGGCTTCTCCTTTCAAGACTTGGGCTTGAAATCCATCAGGCCACGAAGCGGCTTGATGGTTTCGCCTTGCTAGGGGTCGGGAGAAATAAAATTAATCATATGGCTTGCAGTCCGCTAAAACAATTTGCAATTATTAAATCGATTCCTATTCATATGGGAAACTTGCATTTTCCATCTACCAATTCATCTCCGTTTATGCGACTAACTATCAGTGGGCGTATCGCTTCGGCGTTCATTTTGTCACTATATATATGAGCCTCAGGCGTACCGAATGCTTGGAAATCCGCCGGGGGGCGCCGCCGCCCCGCGGCAGGACCAGAAGTGGATGGAGAAGTTCGGTTACCCCCGCCCAGTTGAAAGCCAACCCGGCAGCTCGGGCTTAGTGTAAACGTGTAGCCCAATAAGTTATTTATTGTTCAATTCTCGGTATTTGTGTATGAATTGGTTAACCAAGCCTTTAGCCAACTTCAAGTTGGCGCTAGCTGCTCGTCCCGGCGCTACTTTGTTCGTATATAAACCCGAAGCGGAGGCGAAATATTATTACAAGAAGTATAGATCTGATAAGCACCATGACCTTTTTAGAGTGGCCATCTCTGAATAATTATGGAAATAGTTATGACGCCCCCCCCCGGCCCTTCACTTTCAGAACCTGCTGATGAGTCGTGGAGAGCCAGCCCGTAGGGCTCTGGGGGAAAAACTGCGCAACAACCCCGTATTCTAAACGGCAGGTCGAGCGCCGGCCCCCATCGGGTGGCATGGACAACTGACCAGGTTATTGCAGTGTGTACGACCTCGGCGGTGTCGAGCACCGGGATACAAAGGAGGCCGGGAATACAAGAAATAGAAATTGGCTCTAGCCGGGGGCCTAGAGAGAGGCGCTACGTGCTCGGGAAGAGTGAAAAATCTTTTTCTCGACACTCGACCAACAGAAACTTATAGGAATGGCTGATAAAGAAGCACTACGTGCCTCCGGTTGCGTGGGTAGCCTCGGTTTACGCAACATTGGGGGCTTGGAGTGGTTCATTCTGCTCCCCTCGAATTTTTAAAAAATTCTAAGTCCTAATTCGTCGGGCGGCGCACGCAGGGGGACCGCGCTCCTCTTCCGAATACAGAAATATATAGATATATCTATAACAACGGGAGAGGCCCGGGGGAGGGATACTGTGAAGTTTCTGGGGCCGAAGGGGACGCGAACTCGCGGAAAAACCGCAAAGAAGAAACGGACAAGAAAGGGGCAAGGGAGAAATCTATATTTTTCATTTCCCCGGCATTTTGGAATATGTCAATGATGTGTCCCGACCGCAAAGAGTTTGACTCGGATTCATTCGGTTCCTTCAATAAAACACGCGTGGCGCAATCCGTTGTATTTCTCCCCGAATCGGTTCGCGACTCTTTCAGCGTTTCCGCCGGGCCGCCGGCGGCCCCCCCACCTTCGTCCAGTTGAAAGAGGCGCGGAATGGACGCGCTCCAGAATTTCTTTCTGTTTCCTTTCCGATTCGTTTCTTCGCTGCTTATTCTCTAGTAGCTCAGCGGTTAGAGCAAATGGCTGTTAACTATTGGGTCGTTGGTTCGAATCCAACCTAGAGAGACCGAGCGGGAAACGAAGAAATGTTATGTAGAACGTTCCACACCTTCGGCCTCAACTGGATCAATTGAAGTATTTCACGCAATTTTTTCTATTTCTTCATCGTGTTAACCGAAACCGGCCATATTGAAAGATTCTCCTGGGATTGCGGTCAACGGCCCTTGCCGAACCGGCAAGGGCCAAACAGCCCAGAACCTATGGCCCAGGGGGCACCTGGTGCGGCGCCGCGGGAGCGTATTCGGGTATCGTGCGCGGTATTTCCGGCCGGAGGCCGGCGGTGCCCTGGCCCGAAGAGGTTCGATTCGGCATCGCTAGTTCGGTCGTTCGGCCGATTCCGTTTCGCCCCCGGGCCTGTGTTTTACGTAATATGATGTCCCGACGGGCGGCCTTGTGCTTCTTCTTCACCCGATACAATGCTCCAAATATACGGAGAGGACAAAACTGCATAATCTTTTGGTTCTAGGAGCTGAATCAGAAGATGATGCTGCGGAGGGATTTTTGAAGTTGATGGAGAACCCGGAGGGAGAGGCATTTTGACGGAAAATAAGAACTTATTGCAGAACCCGGATAGGTGCGCCAGCCCCGGTACATCGTGGACTTGTACCTTTTTATCGCGACCTATACCGGCGGTTGGTTATCGGTCGCCGCCCAGACGCGGCCGGCGCACATCAGGGCGGGTGCCGTCCTCGCCGGCCCGCTGTTTGAGCCTCTTACCCGGGCGCCGCCCCGGTTCGCGAGAGCGCGGGACTGGTCATACTTTTCATTTCCTGATTAAATAGTTGTTTCAAATCCTCGCGCTCCGTATGTTTGGTTGGGGGGGCGGCATGCATTGACCCGGCGCTCGGGGCCATAACTGACATAGTTGTCAACGGTCCCCCGAACAATATAATATGCCTTGGGGAAAATGGATCATATTTGCGAGACGGTTGGAAACCTTTATAATTACGATGGGATAGGCCCTACTATATGACCCGATAGAGGGAACCTGGGATAAGTCAGGGCGGTCTGCCCATACTCGAAGCCGAGATAATCAGCTTAGAGCCTCGGATTTCCGTGACTACTACACTCCGCGAACCGAACACGAATGCCTCTGAGCCAACCAGTCGTCGAATTGCTTGTCCCTATATCTGACGGCGAAGTCGGGGACGTGGCAGTTCCGAAGCAGATAATAGGAGGTGATCGTATCATGAATAGGATCAAGGGTCTACCGCCGTCGCCCACTTATCGCTTATGTCGCCGGCCCCCCCCCGGCGGCCTCCTGCCACGGAGCTAAGTGATTTGATCCGGGCTATCGATTCCTTCGAAGCGGAGCGTATAATACAATTTACCGACTCGCGCGGCTCAGCGGCTCCTCATGAGCCTCTAAAGAGCTGGTAGACGGAGAGGGGGGGCCGGCGGCAGTGAAACCGAAGAAGTCTACTCCGGATCCTTAAAAGTCGGATTATCAAAAGGATAACAAACAACTATTAGGCCCCTTTCGCTACAAACCGATGGGAGGATCATTCCCGTAAGCTACGGGGAAGGCTCCTCTAATTATGTCAAGCGCGCTGTTAGGGAAAAGAGGGACGGCGTCGGTAGTGGGTTTCGCCGGATCATAGATGTTGAGGCGTCGTGCCACACGACTATTATAGCCGGCCCATAAGGCCGCCCCGGAATTGAAATCACTTCGGAAATGGATCCGTCCGACGGAGGTTGGAGGGTGACGAGAGGTCGGTCTCATCATTATTCCCGGGAGGGATGCCATGCTCCTCCGCCGGATCCGGCGGCGGAATCGGAAAGCAAGTCCGTTGGACTTACTATGAATGGATTCAAGGGCGGGGGGGCTGGCAGGCGGGAAAAGGAAGAAAGAACCGATGGAAGAACCGAAAGGAAAGGGCACGAGCTGAAATGGCTGAGAAGTACCTCGATTTACAAGCCCGAACACGCTCCCCGCGCACTATGTGCCGCCTATGGGTCCGGAGGTGGTGCGTAAGCACAGGAGACGGCGGGGCACGAGACTACGGAGGGCACGGCGGCGGCCCGAAGCGAAGGTTTCGGGTTCTTCTTCTTCATCGAAGGTTATCGCCTCTTATTACCATATTCATCTATGAGGATTCATCGGATTCAGCCTTTATTTATCCACCCCATTCATCTATAATGATTTCTCATTCCTCTATGCTTATTCAAGGCTGGGGACGGAAACGAGCTATTCATCATGGAATTGCATAGTCAATGGCATAACTGGAAAATTCATCGTATATTCCGATGAATGATACTTTAATAATGCGATTACAACGATACCTGAAAATGCAATTACATAATGAATCGCATTTTTGAGCAAATCAAAAAGGCGGCGAACCGACTCGGACTCTTACGGACTTGAGCGAACGTATAGAGGCTGAAGAACCAATACACGTCCGTGAGGCCAAAAATATCTTTCTTCTTTCTCAGCCTTTCCTATTAATGCTGATCAATCAAATCTTAAGCATTAATACAATACTCGGAGCCAAGGTGTGGCGCAATCTGGTAGCGCGTCTGCCTTGGGCGCAGAAAGTTACAGGTTCAAATCCTGTCACCTTGAATCAAAATCGGAGTCAACTAAAAAGATGAAAATGAATCGACCGTTACCACCTCACCTTACCGTCTATAAACCACAGCTTACTTCGACGTTTCCTGTTTCCCATAGAATATCCGGGGCGTTCTTGGCCACTATGGTTTTGTTTAGTATTTTTTCTTTCAAAATAGGTGATCTCAGCCCCACGTTTTATCATTTTTACCAGTATCTCTTCCTTCTCACTTTCTATTTGAATTGGGTCATTATCAGCTTAGTCAATTTCACTTTATTAGCGTTGTGCTATCATATGAGTAATGGAGTTCGTCATTTATTGTGGGATTCGGGTCTTTTCCTAGAATTATCTAAAGCGTATACTTCCGGAATTATTATGTTATTCTGTGCAGCTTTCTCAGCTTTATTGAATATTATCCGACAACACTGGTCAAATGGCCAAATACCTTATCGAATTAGACAAAGAAAAAGGAAATGTTCCGGAATCACTATCAGCACTGGCCGGAATGGCCAAATACCACATTAGCCGGCTCATTCTTGTTACCTATTCTCAGTATTCCGTTTCATATTTCTAAACTTTATGCTAGCCCAAGAACGGTCTCAATCCTAGCCACCATTATAACTCTTTCGATATACCCACAAACTGCAAACCCATTTCCAATTTCGTATAATACATCCGCCAAATTCCACAGTGTTCCAGTTCATTTTGTTCAAAATTCTATGCTTCGAGCCGTCTGGGGTTTTTCAATTTTTGTTGACCCAAATTATTCCCGCTATCTCCATATTTCCTTTCAGTAATGAACTCGTAAGTGTTTCAGCAAAAATAGTAACTGTGTTTATAATAATCTACTATCGATTAGGACGCGATTCCTCGGTGTTGAAAATCACCGAGAATTCACAAAAAATAATAACGTGGGATTTGATATTGAGTCAGCTCCGGGGTGCTTGCTATTCAGCAACAGTCGGCCGGCTACAGGGATAATATTGAAGAGTCGGCCTGTAAATAAACTATCAAACAAATTCTCAGTCAGTGACCTTCCCTCCGTTTTTTACAAGGCCTTATTATGCTTCAGCTGCAGGAGAAGCACCCGGTGTCTGCCGCTGGGGCGGCCGCTGCGGGACAATGGGCGTTGGGTCAATTATGTGGCTGCCGTCTATTGCTGTCATTGTAGGCGGGGTTCGGTTACAGAATATATGGCAATGAGCGTGAAAACGCTCGAGAAGACCAAGCCCTGGACCAGAACGCTCGCCCGAAATGATAAAAAGAAAGTATGAGCTGGATAAAGAGAAGTATGAGCTGGATAAGGAAAGGTTCGAGTACGAAAAGTCGGAAAAAAGGGAGGCCACCGGATCCACAGTCGGAATTTCTTCAAAAGCGGCTCGTCCCTTTGAGCCTACGGCCGAGCGGGATACGTCTAATATCTTCGATTCATTTTTCTCACTCTCCGCTGCGCGCCTGGCTTTGTTGTTTTAGCCAAAACTAATCCTATTTTAGCTATTACCCTGTCCATTACTATGTTTTCATACGCAGGAGTACCCCCATTAGCTGGATTTTGTAGCAAATTCTATTTGTTTTTTGCCGCTTTAGGCTGTGGGGCCTACTCACTAGCCCTAATAGGAGTAGTTACTAGCGTTATCAGTCGTTTTTATTATATACGCTTCGTGAAAATAATGTATTTTGATACACCCGAAACATGGATTTTATACAAACCCATGGATCGTGAAAAATCGTTACTACCAGCAATCACTATCTTTTTCATTACTTTTTTCTTTCCATATCCCTCTCCCTCGTTTTTAGTTACTCATCAAATGGCACTTTGCCCATGTTTATGAGCTTAACGATGGGGCTCTTCGCGGCTGATTATCCATCATACGTAGAGAAATCCCCCCGGCTCTCCGCCGGCCCGTAGTGCATGCTTCCTGATTCCGTGGCCCCCGATCTTAGATCCAAGCAGAGGCCCGTAGCCGCTTTTACTCAATCTGGTTCAGAATGCTGCGACTCAGTATTCATTGAATCGTGGGGCTGGGTTAACTGAGATACTTAAACAACCACGACATAGTCCAATTCCTATTGAAATCGCGGTTATTTATGCAGCTGTGGCAGACCGGCGGCGGTTCCCACACTATGAGCAAGAGCTATTGGAATCTATCAACCCAGGTATCCTTTCTGCTATTGCACAACGAAAAAGCAGCATTGAGCGAATTAGTAGTCAACCGGCTACCTCTTGCCAAGAATTGACGCGGAGCCTCTTAGCGACTCATCAATCATAAAAAAAGAAGAGGGGCGAAGCTACTTGCTTCACCCCTCCCCCCTCCGGTTACCGGGTAGCCATGGCTTATGAAAAAGGTAGGGCATGGGCGGCGGCGGAGGATTGCCTTCGGGAGTTCGTAAAGTCTCTCATTTTTTAGTTATAATCGTAGCCGCGCCCCCAACGACGCTTCCTTTCCGTAATTAGGGATGGGATATAAAAGCGCTTAGCGCCTCGGGTTTCCGCATTCGTTGTTGAATCAGGAGAAAAGGGATTCGAACCCTTAACCTTTGGTTTTGGAGACCATTGTTCTACCATTGGAACCATTCTCCTTCCAAAAAAATGGTTCTCGGTCCACGGAATTTGCACCTATTTCTGTCTATTCAATAATCAGTTTGCTACTTTCTTCGATCTCAATTGGTGTTTCTTTTCCATTCGCTTCTTCTTCCAGTTTGGCTTACCCAGAGAAATTGTCAGCTCACGAATGTGGTTTTGAGGGCGGCCGTTAGGTTACCTACAGTCATAAACGTGTGTGGCCGAACTCCACACGAGGGGTATATGGCTTACTGGAAGCTGGTAACAGCGGAGGAACCGAAGCATGCCATAAAAGCATCACTGGGGGGAGGCGGCGCTGGGGGGAGAGGGCCAACCAAAGCGATACACTCGACCAAAGGGTCCGAAGGAGTATTCTTCACAGGGTCAATAGGTCGGAAATGGCTTGACGATTTCGGCACACGAAGACCCGGCGGCGGGCGGCGGCCCAAAGGGCGCGATACTTGCCGGCTACGCACTTTGGGCCAAAGAGTTCGGGTCGAAGGCGCTCGCTTTACGTGGCCCTACGGACCACCTCGCTTTCTGCCCGAGACCGTGATGCGAGCCCCCTGGCACTAACGAGATGAGGTGCTGTTATGGCGAATCGGAGTCGTTTTCGGGAAAGCATACCCTGCCTGCAGCTAACTCCGTGCCTTGCGCACGCGGGACGCGAAAAAAAAGGAGGACGCAGTCATGCCCTCTGCCTGCAGATGATCAGAATCGGCCAGGCCACGGGTCGGAGTGAAAATATGGGGGCGGATTACCCAACACATTGGGGACAGACGACTAAACGACATCTCGAAGTGCTACAGCCTGTAGGCGATACCGGCGAGGTCCAGCCGGATGAGCGCCGGCCGAGGCGGCGGGTTGGAAGTCAGAAGGCCCGCAGTACCCGCCTAAACCTTCGCTTCGGGAAGGCACCGGAAGCACCAGTAATCGGGAAAGGGGCCTAGGTATCTGCTTGGTCTAGGCGGATCTAACTCTACACAGCTTATCAAAGCAACTCCCACGGATCCCAGATTGGATGTGCCCGACACGGTCTGCGGTTTGCTCCCTGTTAGGCCTTTGGATCTCTAGCTATGAAAAAAAAAAGCGAACAGGCGGACTCCAGCTTCTCTATCGAGCTATAGGGGGCGGCGCAGCACAAAGTGGTTTTCATTCACCTAGTCCACTTGCCCCCCGGCTCCCCGAAACTCGCCAAGTCGAACCCCGTTAACTCTGGAATCGTTCAAAAAGCAGAGCAACCCGACAAATACGAGATCATTCTACGCCCTGTCTTGCGTGGCTCCACCCAAGTTCAGCACTGCTCCCTCCCGCTCTCTGCGCATCGACGGAGAGCGCGGAATGGAATCATGCTTTACGAAGAAACCTATTCCGTTTATTCGGCGGGGACTGGAGGCCGGAACACCTAGAGGAGATAATCGGTTCTCGAGAACCGGAAATAAATATATAAATATATATATATTAACATATATATATATGCTGCGCCCGTAGTGGAAAAAGGACCGAAGCAAGTAGAGTTAGTGAGCCGTGTAATGGGCAACTATTTCGCACGGTTCGGAGGGCACTTCAGTAAGCCCTACATGGGCGTCTTGACCCCTATTCCTTTTGATGATGCCAGAAGTCGTTTCGATATACGATTTTATCTTGTTTCTATTTCATTTATTATATCTGATTCGGAAGTCACCTCTTTATTTCCTTGGGCAGTTTCTCTTAACAGGATTGGTTCGTTTGGATTCTGGTCTATGATGGTACCTTCACCTATTTTGACGATTGGATCTGTATATGAATGGAAAAAGGGCGCTTTAGATTGGGAGTAACTCTTCATTCGCGGAAGCGAATGGGGTGGAAAGAAAAAATATAGGCCCGTAGGGCTGAAGCTCTCATCGCTCTCTTTCTTCCTCCCCGGACACTTTTTCGGTACAAAGGACACGAGACCTGGGTATCGCGTGCGTCGTCAAGCCATATCCGGCGCCCCCCCCCCCCCCCCCCATCCTCCCCAAACCTTCAGGTCTTTCGTGAAGCCGTCTCCTGTGCTTACGCACCACCCTCGGACCCATAGGCGTAGTGCGCGGGGGGGCGGGTATCGTGTGCTTCCCCAGAAAGAATTTTGGCTTTTCCGTGCGTTTGATTCCCCCGCTCGGTTTAATCCCTTAAACCCTCCGGATTGGAAGTATATAAAGCGGCGCTTCGCGGCGGTACTCTATGTCCCGCACAGTGAATGCCCGTAGTACTATGTGCCTGAAATAATAGATCCTTCTCGCTATGCAACGAACACCATCGCAAGCCACTCGTTGCGTCTGTTCCTCAATAGTTGATTATTGGACACATCGGGGTAATTAGCTCAGTTGGTAGAGTGCCTCGTTTACACCGAGAGAGTCAGCGGTTCAAGTCCGTCATTACCCAAGGGTTTTCCATTATATGTAATTATGAATTGGATCTGGCGTCTGAATACATGTACTTATTCGATTAATGTTGGTTGCGAGAATATGGAAGGGGACAAAGATTCTATGGTATCGGTAACCTGAGCTATAGAGATTACGGGGATAAACGGCCCATGAGGGAGAATAAAAGAATCCTACTACTCAGATTCGAGTAACGTAAACGAGAGATCCCATTAATAGACAGATCACGTGAGGGGTGGAGGAGGGGTCGAGATAGCTAGGGAAAGGACCGCCGAATGAGAGGATTACGAGGAAGAACCCTCCGTAAATGTGATCCAATCGTGAAAATCAATCCGCCGCGAACGTGACGATATGACAGATAGATCGATATATAGAAAAATGGAATGAGCGGCGGCGGGGGGGGGCGGGAACCGAGATGCGCAACGGTGACGAATTATCGCAAATGTGACGATATTAGGAAATAATAATAATAACAATTGTTTCATATTATTACTATTATTACCAATAACGGATAAGGCTTATCCATACAATATGCCCCTATTTATTGGACCCAAGGCTTCGGCGGTGCCGTCTATCAAAATATCTCGGACGACCACAAGCCGTCCCCGCCGGTCGACTAAAGAACTCAGTATAAGGATTTGGAACCAGAAGAAGCCATTGAAGTCCTCCGGCGGGCCTATGTATTTTACGGAGTCGAATCAAAAACAATTTCTGATTCGACCATGAATTCGGCCATGAAAAAAAGACAAAGGGATAATATGCTAATACCTCGAAGAAAAAGGATAATATTATCATACCTCCATTGACGGGCACGGAGTGCTGTCCAATTCCAATGTGGCGTGGTGCTGAGCACCCAAGGAAGCGGCGTCGGGCGCCGCCGCCCGACACGAAATGGGCCGTAGGGGTGGGGGGTCATGGCTCGGTGTATAGATAATCGAATATATACAATACTTATCCCGCCGGTCGGGGGCTGGACAGCGCTTTCCAGAAAATGCTCTTCCGTGTACCATACGGGGGATACAGCCCCATAATTGCGCGTAGCGCACCGATTCAATTATTTCTATCAACATCGAAGATTTTGTATCTGTCAGGCCCCCGAAGACGATTCATCTTTTTTTTAGTAGTTCATTCATATATCTTTTTTTTCGGTAGTTCATTCATATAGAAATAGATATGATATTTATTCCTACGATGGTTCCGACCCACTCTTAGATGCCCCCTATATATCAGTGATAAGAAATATATAAGGTTCTAACTTTCATATTGGCCCGAAGAACGGAAATGCTAGTCGCTATACAGCGACGAAGCAAATACGCTTCGCGTATCCTGGGGGGCCGACAGTATAACGTGTCATTTCGTAAAGGCGGGAGTACCCGTCGCATCTGGCAAGTAGATGGATCGAACCGGCCGAGCCCTCAGAGATCGAGAAGGATTTCCCCGTGAAAAGATAATGAAGAGAAAATAGATATCGGCCATCCCGTCCCTGTTAGTAGTGGAGACGCTACGCTTCCCAAGTACTAGGTTACCGCCGGCACCGCGTCTACGACGGCGGCCGACGCATCGCGGAAGGCGGAGGTATCGTTTTCCGTCTGTCCGTCGTAGACGGCTAATTGTCTACGACGCCGTCCACGACGCTTGGCTCTTCGCCCATTTCCCTATCTATAGCTACAGCTCGGTCCCCAGTTTATCTTTCTTATGCTTCTTCCAATAGAAATTGCTATTTCATATTGTATTACCGTACCGTAATACTTCATATACGATGCATCATTCTTTATTTTTTCCAATAAAAATTGTTATTCCATACTTTATTATCGTAATTTAATACCTCATATACGATGCATCACCAAACCGTTCCAGTTCTAGAGATCTTTAAAAAATGGAAATTTCTAAACTGCATGGAAATTCGTCTAGAAAGATCCGATTCAATGGTTTCGAATTGACCGAATTAGTAGTATCTAAAGCCCAAAATTATGCAGGCACGGGTAATGGAAACGAAGTGTAATGTCTTTCACGAAATAATTCAGAATATAATTACCCGTGATACCAATTCCCGAAATAAACTATAGACAGATCCCGGGCATATTTTCTAAATATAGTTCGAGAGGCTTGGAGGTGTAATTTCGGATATCTCGCCTGTGTTACTGGTAGAGGCGACTCTCTCTATTTCTTTCTTGTGGAAATACTGAGACCGTATCTCCGTGGCGGTCGACGTCGCCAATAATTGCTTTTTAGAGTATTAATTACCCCGGGACGGTTTAGTTCTTTGTAACGGGAGGGCGTATCAACATCATCTTCTATTTAAAAGCGACTGCATTCGGGCATCATCCTGCTGAAGCTTGAGCTGTTCATCCCTATTATGTTTATAGTTATTCATTTTCTCCCGTAATCCATCATTGGCTTTATAATTAGCTAAATGAGCGAGACCCACCAACAATACCAGCCACGAGTTCCCTCCCGTATCGACAGAGGGAATTTTAGATTTTCAAGCTGCTCTGCATTGCCTCGTGTTTCGTTTAGGTATGAACCTAAAGCTGTGTTGAAGATCCAATTCATTCTCTACCTGCCACGTGCTGTTTGATGAAGTACTAATTCAAACCACCTATCACGGATTCTCACTCGAAGTGATTCTGGTCAGGGCCATAAAACTCCAGTTGATCGTCGTTTACCATGACGCAAGCGTATATAATAAATGGTGGCCCAAGTGTAGAATATGAAGCCGCGTGGGTGAAAAAATAAGCTCATTATTGAATGCGAAATAACGAACAAGATGAAACAGCCACTCCGGCAATCCTATAACGCTTTTCTGAACGAGGCCCGAATGCAACAAACAGTTGGAAGAGATCGGATGGAACAAATAAAATAAAGCGGCGAATCCGGTTTTTTCGAATAGATACATAATTGTAGAGACAGTTTAAAAACCAAGTAAAACATGCGGAAGCGTCAAACGATGGAATTTGTGGAACCAGAAAGGCGGAAGTATAAAAAGATGAAAGTTCATAGTAAGTCCAGTCGGATCATATTAATTCCATTCCTTCTTCGGGGCGATCGGTCCCGGATTCAGGAGCAAACAGACCTCGGCTCTCCCTTTTCAGCACGAGTAAGTTGCATGTTCCGCTTCATGTTTCGCTGGAGGGACCGGAGGATCCTGTATCGAGACGGTTTTGCAGAACCAGAAAGCTGGAGCCGGTTCGAAGGAAGCCATGCTAATTATAACGAAGTTGCGTTCTGGCGCCCGCCGTCCCAACAACGCCAGCCGCGATACGTCACAGGTTTCCCGGGCACCGAGAGACTACCCGCCCCAACCCGACAAATGGGTGGGTTTGAGTTACACACATAATTGTCAAACGCGCGGGCTGACGAACCCCACGGGAGCATGTTCTTATAACGCTATCCCAAGAAGCCTTATCCATTATATCGAACCAGTCGGAGCGGCTGGTTAGGATAACGGTAATCCAACAATTGATTTTATTATCTTTCTATAGAGAAAGAATTTGTGTTTTCGCTGGCAGCTCCACAAATTCCATATGGAATTTGTGGAGGCTTGCCGACGCAAGGGAACGCACTTTTGCTCGAGTTATAGGCATGTTCGAACATGTAACCGCAGAAGAACCGCCGCGTGCGACGCATGGCGCGCCGCCGCCTGCCTCCTCGTCGCCGTCGGGTTGCGTTCCCGCAGCCTTGTGCCTTCGGGAGTGATAATTTGCGTATTCGTCGAGTTCCATTACCTTACCACGCGCTTCGTCGAAAGGGAACACGACGCAGGGCCTGTAACCAGGAATATTTGCTATTCAATCCGTCGCGGGTCGGCATTTGGATCCGCCGGGAATCATCTTGACTTGGCTGATTCAATATACGTTCGAAAATTTCGTGCCCGCAGGCGGGGTTTGCACTGGGCAGTAGTGCTTGGCTCCGATTAACTAGAATTCGCTCCACATATGATGTCGAGCTGAGCTCGACTTTGCTATCTTCAAGCTTCAATTTGTACGTGCACTTCCCCCCGCGTGTGGCGTTTGAACAGGTTTTTGGTAATGGGAGATGAAGCAGGTTGCCGTTCGGATAAATCGCATCAGCGAGTGAGCGTTCGATGCCCTCCCGCATGCTCCAGCAGCAATCCCTCGATCGACCACGATCCGATTAGTTGATGTACCTCATCGACGTATATGCTCTCGCCGACCGAGAAAGCAGCCGCAAAAGCTTGAGGCGCGGGCGGAAGCAGCCACGAATGCCGGCGGAATGGTTTCACGATCATTCGGGATTTGCTGCGGCTGCATCACGAATTCCTGCGGTCGCTCCTGATGAACCAGATTTTGATGACTGGGGGCCTGTTCGGGTACCCGTTTTTAATAATTACGGTTTCTTACTAATGTTTATAATGCAAAAATTCATCGAATTTCTGCTTGCTTATTTCGTTTCTTATTCGCTCGGTGCCTAACACTTAGTAGTACGAGATACACGAATGGCTTGAACTAGTACCATAAATAATTAGGAGATGGCTTTGGGCCAGGGGGGGTCCTACGAAGGATACTTACTTCTTCGGCTTTACAGGGGTTTTTTATCCCTCACTCGCTTAGTTATTGCCGGTCATGCCGCCGGCTTCCATTACCTCATCCGCCTGAATAACGAATAGGCATGTGTGAATACCACTATTGGAATAAGCACTGCCCCCCCCCCCAAACTCCACCACACACCGTACAATTCCTCTGAGATGTACAATTATACGTATTATACTCGGAATCATCAACAACCAAAAAATGGAATGTCTCTCTCTTGCAATAAATCATCGTAGATAATTCATTATTTTCGGGGAAATAGCTTAGTGGTTTATAGCGCTGGTCTGTCAAGCCAGAAGTCGCGGGTTCAAATCCCGTTTTTCCCGGTGGAACTGGAATCCAATTATAAAAAAAAACCAGTTCATCGAGATATATATATATATTTTTTCTCGAAAAGAGCTTAGATAAGCTTTTTCTCGAGCTTCGGCATACTGGCGGCCCCCGCCGCATCCCCGCGCATATGCCGAAGCCGGGGTGAGCTAAAATATTTTTCTTTGGAGGTATGGCTGAGTGGTTGAAAGCATTGGTTTGCTAAATCAGTGCGACAAGAAACTGTGCAATGTAATGCGGTTCAATTCCACAGGACGAAACCCCCGTCCTACCCAACCTGGACATGCGTCGGGAGTAATCTCGAGGTGTGAAGCTCTAGGGACAATGTAATGATGCTTGGGATTCCGTACCAAGCTAATGCTAGGGTGAAGAGACCCGGCGGCGGGCGGCGGGTCTTCGCGTGAGTCAAGCCGGCCAGAAGACCCGTAAGCCGAAGAAGCACGTAGTGCCGGGCAAAGAAGTATCCTTCGGACCCTCCGTCGGGCCCTCAATAGATGAACAGTTCGAACGAACTAATACAGAGACCTCGTAAGAAACAATCCGAGGCGGAACCGAAAGATCTTCTGGATGAAATTAGGTGAAGAATTGGAATGGTAGGCATCCCGAGCGGGAAGCCAGTGGAAGGGGGGTGGTATCTCCGATTTTGATATCACCGTGGGTTCAGATTTCCATCGGGGTTTTTTTAGGTTCTTCCTGTTGAGAGAAATGGTACATTGCGCGGAACTTGGTAAACCCGTATCGCTCCTTTCAGGAGGCTCTGTGGTAATGCGGAGTAACGCGATGCGGGTAGGGGACAGCTCAAAAAGCAAAAGCCCGTCCGTAATTGATGGGATAGGATCTTGTGATCCACACCGAAAGGTGGCAGACTTGAGCATGGGTGACTTGTACTATATCTTTCTCGAGACTTTGATAAAAGGGATATAAAATTCATTTTTTTTGATTGGCAGGACAGGGGCTTAGAGCTGCGTGCGGGCCATAACGCTTAACTCGCCGTTTCACACATGGAACAAGTTCTAGTGGCCAATGATTCAAGCATGATTCTTGCGGGTTTACATTTCGGACAGGTTGCTTGAGCCGTATGCGGGGAAACTCGCACGTACGGTTCTTAGGGGGGAAAGCTTTAGAGGGCCGACCCATCCCGACAAATACAACGATATTGTATCATGGGTTCAAATCCCATTTCCTCCGTAGGGGACGTAGCTCAATCGGTGGAGCGTATGTTTTGCAAGCATGAAGCTGTCGGTTCAAATCCGATCGTCTCCATAATCTACTGGAAAAAAAATGGAATAAATGCTTGTAAAAACGCAACTTTATATATAAAAGGAGCGTTATGCTTCGCACCTTAATTTGGCTTCGGGGGGCCAGGCTTGTGCTGGGATAGAATCTAATGCGTTGAAGCTGAAGGTGGAATGACTCGGATCTCAAATGTGCGCCGTTTAAATAGCAATGCGTTCTTGGCGATAGGCCGATTAATGATGCCTAATATAGAGAAAGCATCACACTATCCCTGAAGGGAAAGCCCAAAGGGCGGCGTGAAACCGATAGCGTTATGATGTTATCCGAACTATAGCTCCATGGATCTTAGTAGTTCCTTCGGCTGGAGTGATCCGGCTCGGGCTGGTTGGCTTAACAAACACACGTGGTTGTAATTGAGGCCGGAGGAACCGTTGTGTCGCCAGCATTGCGCCACGCCACCGCCTCCGATTCGAGGGTTCGTAGAAAGAATGGAACATGCTGGAGCCAGCTACCGCATAGATACAGGCATGGAACTTAAGAACCTACGGAACAACTAGTGACACATCGGAACGAAAAATGAGATTGCGGGCGCGGCCGGCGGCAGGAGGAATATCTCCTCATCCCCACCAGCCGGCCTGGGGAGGAAGGGCAACGGGAGCGGCGCCGCCCCGACGGCTCCTGACCCAGCTGCTGCCGGAAACCCCACCCCGGGGGGGGGACACGGGAACCCTTGAACACTCACCGGGACGAAGGGATCCAGCCCCATGACACGATAAGCTGAGACGGAGCCTATTCACTTACCACTCAAGGCGGGATAACACCCAGGCGCGTAGCAAAGTAAGCCTCTGGGCTTACCTATGCACGGATGACCCGACACAGTCCGGGCCTACGGACTGTACGCGGCCCCGCCACCTCAAACACCAAACTCCGGCCCCCCGGTTAATTCCATCGCTCTGATTCCGGCTTACAAACTATTAAAAGACTACATGAACCACCTATATCTTACGAAATTGCTACTCACGCTTTAAACGGAACTTATATACCAGCTACAGAATCATGGAAACCTTTTACGATTGACCGCTCGGAAAGGATTATACTGTAAAGTATCCGGCACAAACTTACACATAACAACCTATGGTAAACTGAAATCGAAGCGGGGGGGGGGACTGCGCTCCGCGCCTGGGGAATTCGGAAAAACCATTGCCAGACTGGCGCGTGGCGGAGTCCTCCAATCCAAAACACCTCTCGGAGAATTCCCAAACCACCAAATGGAGAGGCCCCTCGGGCCCTTGGGCACGCGTTGTGAGCCATACGGGCAGTTATCGAACCCGCCCTCGGCTTCGGCTTACGCACCTCCAGTCGTGGCTCCCGCCCGAGCCGCCGGTCCTCGCACTGCACTGAGAAAGATAAGAACGAAGGCCCGGATGGGCAATCACTTCGACAATATCAACCACCACAAACTAGCTCCGTTCCTCGATGCGAAACTTCGAGACCCATAGCTTTTACAACTTCACTGGGAACTGGTTGGGGCAGGGTATGGACTAGGGAAGGAGCCCCAAACTGGAGTTGGGATACGGGGGAGTACGCTACGCGCCTATGCTGTCCAGCCCCCTCCCAGACCAATTATGTGAAGAATCGAAGATAAGATACAAAGCCCCAACCCCTCACCCGATAGACGATTCAGACTGTTAGAAGAATATAGAGAGGAAGCGGGAGCACGACTGGAATGGCTTAGAAAAGCAATAGAGAGGAGGTGCGGCGAGGCACTACCTACGATATGCAGACGACTGGATCGTGGGGAAGGTAGCGCTGACAGTAGGAGCTGAAATAGCATCATTCCCCAAACTCCATCCGGACAACACAAGGATAACTCGTACGAGCGGCCAACTAGCTCTCTTTATCGGAACCCGTATCAAGGTTCTGACAGCGGAATCCATTAGAAGTCACGGGATACTCGTGGGAGGACAACGGAGTGCCGCCCGCCGCACTTGCTCGCTCCCATAGAAAGGATCGTGAAACACATGGGAAAGGCTCATGTACCCCACCGACCAACCCGTTAGATAATGGAGCATCTTTTTACCACGAACTGATCTTAAGATACCAGGGCATCATGAGTGGATACATGAACTACTATTCCTCTGTGGATAACTACGGAATGTTAAAACGAGTGGCGTACATCGTGAGGTGGCAGCAGGAACTTCGAAACGAAAGTTCGAAGTGTTGTCTGTAGCAAGCGTCTTCAAAGGGACAAACAGGAGAAAAGAATTATAGGCGGCGGAGAAACGATGTTTTCCGTTTCGCAATAAATAATGAAAAAAGAATAATTATCCACCAGACTTAGACCCCGAACCCATGCGGCGGTCCTACCTAGCCCCTGCTGTATATGCGGCGGGAACCGGGAGAACTCGAAGATGCACCAGCACCTTCGGAAATCGAGGGCGAGTGGCGGCCTCACGAAACTAACGGTCCAGCTCAACCGGAAACAAATTCCGGCGTGGCGGCGGACCTGTCATCCGAAAATGGGGAAGTACGACGGCAAGAAATTAAGTCTATTCGATAGGGAAGTGTAAGCCGGGTTACCGGCCTCGTATTAGGTGGGAGGGACTCTCGTGATTGGATTGCATAGGCTTCGGACCGCCGCGCCCCGGCGGCAGTGGGCGTCGGAATAAGTGAAGGCCACCGATAGTCCAAGCTCGGCCCGGAGGGCGACCCCCCCAGAGCCCGAGGATCGGGGAGGGGATGCAAGGAAATCTTGCACGTCCGCCGGTTCGGGGGAAGGCCATTGATACCTGACGAAGGGCTCGCAGCTGAATAATTGGGGTTAGTGGCCCATCCCTTACCATTTACTTGCTTCAACTACTCATGCTACGGGGAGCACTAACTCCATTCCCTTTTGAAGAGCAAGAGAAACTTTTACAATCCTGTGGGGGAGGCGGGATGCATGCCAGTTACATACGACCGGGTGGAGTGGCGCGCCTGCCTTTGGGCTTAAGTGAAGATATTTTCCTATTCACACAACAATTCGCTTATCGTATTGACGAATTGGAAGAAGTGTTAACCAACAACCGTATCTGGAAACAACGATTAGTGGATATTGGTATTGTCACTGCACAGCAAGCTGTGGCGGATTGGGTGGGGATCCAGCGGTGTAATGTCAGGAGGCTCGGAGTATGCTGGGGTTTGCGAAAAGAAAATAAGCGCCACGACCGATTGGATTTTGACGTACCAGTAGGTACCAGAAGAGATTGCTATGATCGTTATTGTATTCGTATTGGAGAAAACAAAGTATTCGAATCATTACGCAATGTCTCAATCAAATGATCGTAAACCCGTATAAAATGAAACAATCCATGGAATCTTTAATTCGACGTTTCAAACTTTACACAGGTTTCCGTACCAGCTTTTTCTACCTATGCAGCAGTAGAAGCGCCTGAAGGAGATTCTGGTGTGTTGCCAGTCGGTGATGGAACCAATCGTCTTTATCGTTGCGAAATAAGAGCACCAGGTTTTGCTCATTTACAAGAACTTGATTTTATGTCCAAACATCACGCGCAACCTGTTCACGAGATGAGACGATGAGTCATACCTGTGCGCTCTACTCAGCGTACATCCGCACCGGGATGACGGAGTGATCAAACCGAGTTTTTTATGAAGGTGAAAGTCCGGATAACGGGGTAACGGCGTACCCACACGCGTTTGAAGTGGCATCCAAGGGTGTGAAGGGTGGCGGGCCCCCCGGGAATCGAGCAGGGGCGTGACAACGGTTATTGTCCGGGTGACCAGTGCGGCGGGTATTTAACCGGCTAATTAATGAACCGCAGCATCCGAAGCGTCGTCATGGACAAGCGGGGCGGCGGTATTGCTTCCTACTCAAGAGACCCCCGCCGCATCCGGCGGAGCATCGAATGTAGGCCTGAGGGGAAGTAATGTGATGTGCCTTCCCGTTTTTTCAACGCGCCTCCGGCGTCTAGCGGGAGCTTTACGGCCCAATCCGAAAGGATAAAATCTCGACTGAACCCTGAACACCGTTATACGGGCCAACCGTGGGGTGGGCAGGAATAGGATGGGACAAAAAGCTAGGAAGAAATATTTCTTCCCATGCCGAATTGTCCTTGCATCCGCAGACGGAAGGGGTAGAAGCTCCAGCAGGAAGATGAGAGACTTGGATCGGCGGCAGTTGCTAGACCGAAAATCAATTCAGGTACATGTCTCTAAGTTGCAAACCTTTCATTTTCAGGCTGAGTCGGGAACAGAAGTACAAACAGATGCACGTGAATTGGTAGGCTATGCCAAATTCTTGGGGTACCCAAGATAATCGAATAAAAAGCACCGTGGTCTGCCCGGCCTCACGGCTAAACAGCGGGGAGCGCGATCACTGGATGCGAAAAGAATCTCTTTTTCCACCACCCCCAATACCGAGAGACCGAGCCAAACAAACGTGAGCCCTTATGGCCTTCCCCAATGGGACGCTGGATTCGGCGGACCTAGTAGTTACGGCGCCGCCCTGCGGCGACGCCATCGCATCGATTTACACATCCATTAATAAGAAAGATAAATATGTACTTGAGGCGGATATACACAAGTTTTTTGATCAGGTTAACCATGAGGACGGGAACTCGAAACTTTCCCACGAATGAGGAGACAAATAACACCGTGGCTGGAAGCATAAATACTAGACCGGGGTGAATACCCAGAATAAGGAACCGGGATCTTCGCCAACGTGGCACTTCATGGATCGGAGTAGTCCCTTAAGATTTGTAGTCCCTTAAGATTTGGGTAGAAAAAATAGGGACACCAAAAAAGCCGTTGGGCGGAGAGAGAAACGGACCCAGCTCCCTCTTATCCGGTACCCCGACGATTCCGCGGTCCTCCATTCATTCGAATCTGAGAATAGTCCAACAACAAGCCGTGTGGGGATCGAACGACTACTCCAGCCGCTGGGGCTAAAGCTTAAGCGAAGTAAAACTCGCGGCCAAAAAAAATCTTTTTTACCGACCCGTATCCGTCAGTACCTTGTGGGTGGGAGCCTGCGGGCGTACAAAATCCTTGCTTGTAAGGGCTAGTAGAAAAAGGATGAAAAACTATTTAATGAGGGGGCCAAAATACGACGGAAAAGCGCACATCTCGGGGAACTGGCTCGATCGGATGCAAGGAGCCGTAGGACGGGAAACTGTCGCGTACGGTTCCGAATCGGCGGGTGGGAGACGACCCCGACCATAACATGCTAGCAAGTGTTGTCACCATCATAGGTACTCAAGATATCGTGTTTGGAGAGGTAGATAGATAAGACTACTAATTGCACAGATAGGACCAAAAAAATCTATATTGTTTTCCACTTACCCCTATCATTTCCCGCCCCTTTTTCGTCTGACAGTGCCCCGCCGCCCTACGGGCCTCCTGTTTCGAATATAGAAATATATAGATATATCTATATATTTCGCTCGATTGGGATTATCACCAATATAATGAAGGAGGCCGCAAGAATAAATAAATGAATATATATGTATTTTAAAATTTCCCGCCCTACAAGCCTCCATAATGCTTCCCCCCGTCGGGCGGCTTTATGTAATTGCCAAGAAGCACAGGGAAGCTCCAAAAAACACGGCCTGGGTTATCTATCAATAAATAGATGAACCTGAGAAACGACCCGTGGAGCATAAAAAGAGAAAAAAAAATATATATATATTTTTTGCCGCCGCGCCGTTGCGGCGGAGGTTCGGAGAAGCCAGGTTAGTCAAATCTTTTTTTTCGACACTTGTTCGAGGGACACTAAACTCGGGTACGTCTTCCTTCCTATAGTCTCGTGCCCTTTGGTCCAACGGGTCGAGCCCGGCGGGGGCCGAACCCTTCAGGTCTTTCGTGAAGCCGTTCCCTGTCCGAAAGTGTCTACGCACCTTCGGACGGCCATAGGCACGTGGTGCGCGGGGAGCGTGTTCTGGTATCGTGCGCGGTGAAGGAAGATTTCTCCGGCCTTCGGCGCTTCTTCCGCAAAGCCAAAGAAGAGCCCCCCAGCCAAATAAGTTTCCTTCGGGGCCTTCGGACCCGTCACTCCTTTGACCTGTATAAGGAAGGGCCAACGGTTTTGGGCCTGCGCAGAGCGAAAAAAGAAGATATTATTTTTTTTATTTCTGCGAGCTGCGCCCGAACCAAAAAATATTCCTTTTAGCGAAGCTCATAACGCTGATGAATAATCTATAATGATTCATCGACGTAGCTTGCGGGGAGGTATATGCATAGCGACTTGCCAGATGCGCGCAATCGACAACGCAGCTCCGCACTTCGTTTGCTTTGCGGGTGCAGCATAATATAGATTTTTTGGGCTTCGCCCCCCCTCGCGTAAAGCGTCAGCTTTCCGGCGCATGGGAAAGCGGAAGAAATCTTTTTTTGCATTCTCTCCCCGGCTTTACCCCGGCATAGCGAATGATGGGTAAGGGTGGAACGATGAAAGCGCCCAAGGCCCATAAAAACCATCAGGATTATGCCATTATTACGTAATGGCATAATGAAAAACTAAAAAACCACGTGGAATGACTGCCAAAATATGCATCGTTATTAAATCTTTTGAGAATCAGAGGTCGGGGCTTCTGCTTAGCACACGCAAGATTGGATTGCCTAAAAAACAAATTTTATATACAGTATTACGATCACCTCATATTGATAAAAAGTCCAGAGAACAATTTGAAACGAGAATACATAAACAATTGCTGGTCATGGAAACGGAAACGCATAAATTGCGTGAAAAGTTGAATTGGTTAAAACTACATGATCTACTTGGAGTTCAATTGGAAATTATCTTTTATTATCAAACCCGTTTGGATAAAGTTTGCGAACCCTAGTCAAATTGCTTCTGAGTAAGTCCCCTAAAAATACAAAATCACACCGTGTTTGGCGTAGCACTACGTATAATCGAATCAGGGCCAAAGGGCTACCAAATCTATGATGTTGCATCGCGTAACACGCGGCGAGACCGAGGGGCAGGGGGGGGGGCGGCACTGTCCGACGCCTTCGGAAATGAAAAAACCGACAAGAAAAGGGGACTGCCAGAAAGAAAGGGAGAAACAAACTGACAAAAACTCACGAAAAGAGGAAGAAACTGACAGGGCACAGACGAAATGGCGAGAAAGAAGGCGCGTAGCGCTTCCTTCCCGGAGGCCCTAGTGCTACGCGCCTCCCCTCCTTATAGTCGCGTGCTTTTGGCGGCTGCCATAGGCACGGAGTGCGCGGGGAGCGTATTCGGGGAAAGAGAGGTGCGTAGCACTCGACCAGAGGGAGAGCGCTTTACGATTAAAGGGCGCAGCTCTACTCGCCAAGGGGGAGAGAGCTGGATTTGCTCTTGTTTGGTTCGTGTGCCAGCTAAGACTTAACCCGGGATCATATGGAGTAGTGGCCGCATAGACAAACATGATGCACACTTGGTGTGCTTTCGTACGAGATCGTGACACCTATGTAGTTGATTGGAAGGGAGTGCCCCGTGATATATTTTATGGCTAGTAGCGAAGCCATCAATCATCTACGATGATTGATGACACTGACAGTCGGAGAGAGGTGTACTTACGGTACATTCGGTTTTTCGGTGTCGTTGATGCTTCAAACGAAACAAAAAAAGGCAGATACACTACGAGAAATAGTTGCTGGAAGGGAAAAGGTGCGCCAAGTTAGTAATAATGCGTCTCCGGCGACGAGCCGGCACGGAGTGTTCTGTGTAAAGCGTCCCACTATCCTCGCGGGGAAAGCCCAAGGGGTATTGTAGCATGTAGGTGAGAAGGGGAACACGGCGTGAAACCGATAACGCTAAGCCGTTCTCCGAGCTAGAGGTTCTATGGATCGTATCGGAGGTCTACTGGAGGTATTCCACTCAGTTCGGCTGTGGCCTCCTCGGCCCAGCCATCATGTCGCCAGCGGGAAGCGCGACCTTCTCCCCAGCCACCGCCCCCTGCTTTTCGGGTTAGAAAACGGAGTGGAACACACTGGGAGACAGCTACCGTACAGATACGGGAAATGACCAAAAAGCCTAATGAACCGGCGGCCCGACACACTAGAAACGAAACTTGGGATTGCCTAGGGTCACTCTCAACCCGGCTAGGAAAATATTTCCGTGTCAGAACCGAGGGAAGTAGGAGGGCAACGGGGGACTCGTAGTAACGGAAATACCGCGAAGGGGCCCAGAGCAAAAGAGATCGGAGATTACTTCGGTAAGGAAGAACCTTATCCCGTTCATCCTGACTGGGAGCTTACCCGAACAAATACGGGCAACAGTCCCGGACGCCGGCCGCCGCCCCCCGGCCTAACCAACCGGCTGAGTCAAAAGGATCGCTTGGAGAGCCGTATGCGGGGAGACTCGCACGTACGGTTCGGAGGAAGGCCTTCCCAGACGAGGGATCAGGCCCCCCTACCACTAAAACGATTAACTTTTCATTTGAAACGGAGTTCTGCTGGAAGAAATTCATCAGGGCGTATTACGGTTTTTCACCGAGGGGGTGGATCGAAGCGATTGCAGCGAAAAATTGATTTCAAACGAAGCACTTCGTCTATGGGCATTGTAGAAAGAATCGAATATGACCCAAATCGTTCGTCTTGGATTGCTTTAGTACGATGGATCGAAGGGGTTCTACGCCCGCCGCACCCGCCGGCTTTTTATAGAGCGAATAGTCGAAGAGAAAAAAATATGTTCTTTTTCGGCCTCTTATTCTCGTTCTCTTCGCTGCCTAGACGAGCTCGGGGAATGAAATACGAAAAAACGAGGCCCGGAGGGTGCGGGCAGGTACTGGAAAGTTCTTGGGTCTTAAGGGCACGAGGAGGAGACCTTAGGGCCAAAGAGGTGGCCTTAAGACCTTTGGGTAGCTTTCTCGGGTTACCCGGCGTAGCAGTAGCTGGGGCAAAGCCCGCTTTCTTCGCTTTTCGAATGAAAGGCCCCTCCCTAACGGGAAGAGAGCGCCTGTCGGCCCTCAGGGAAGAAAATACGTTCTCTCGAAGCGAAGGCCAAAGGTGGAGAACGCATAGCGGGGCGACGAAGATAAAAAGAAGCCTAGTACTCCCTTGGTCCCAAGGGCCGAGGGCCGGCGGAAATGGCTTGACGATTTCCGCACACGATACTGAGAAGAAGGACCGAAGGCCGGGAATGGCTGGTAGATTCTCGCACACGATATTGGGGAGAAGGAGACGAGACCCGAGGGAGAGGCACGTAGTGCTCGGCCCTTCTTTCTACAAGCCCGAACATGCCCCCCGCGCACTCCATGCCGTCGGGCCGCCTTCGGGTTCGGGTCGAGTGCTACGCACCCCCGAGCCTTTCACTTATATATTAGCCAGTGAAAAATTGGAAGCGGGCAAGACGGTGATGAATTTTCATCGGTCTAAACCTTCGACCCCGTTAAACTACCATCAACCTTCCCAGAAAGCTAATGAGGCGGCGGGCCTCCTCAGGGTAGAGACCGCGGCGCCGCGGGATAGCCAAGCTTGGCTACACGGAGACTACGCTTCTAGTGAGAATAAATACATACTTGATTCGTATTATCAAATGGTCGGAAATTGCATACCATTAGCCAAAATACCTATAGGCACGTGGGTACATAATATTGAAAGGAACCCAGGTCAAGGCGCAAAGTTGACTCGAGCTGCGGGAACCTTTGCTCAAATAATTAAGAAAGTTGAGAATACACCACAATGTATTGTGCGGTTACCTTCGGGTGTTGACAAACTAATAGATTCCCGATGCCGAGCTACTATTGGTATAGTTTCTAATCCTAATCATGGTAGACATAAGCTTAACAAAGCAGGACGAAGCCGGTGGTTAGGCAGACGCCCCATCGTTCGGGGTGTTGCTATGAATCCAGTTGATCATCCTCATGGAGGCGGTGAAGGACGCACTAAAGGAGGTAGACCTTCGGTATCACCTTGGGGCAAGCCTACCAAAGGTGGATTTAAAACAGTAGTAAGAAAACGCAGAAATTAGTTTATGACACGCTCTATATGGAAAGGTCCTTTTGTGGATACTTGCTTATTCAAGCAAAAAAAGATTAAGTGGAGAATTCGGTCACGTAGATCTTGTATTTTGCCTCAATTTGTTGGTTGCTATGCACGAATCTATAACGGAAAAGGTTTTGTTGGTTCAAAGATTACTGAAGAAATGGTTGGTCATAAATCTGGAGAGTTTGCTTCTACACGGAAAACCTCCTTCTTGGGTAAGAGAGCTTTGCTCTCGAAAACCAAGATCGAACCAATCAAAAAGGTACGATAGTAAACTATGGCACAAAAAGTCAATCCGATTTCAGTCAGACTAAATCTGAATCGTAGTTCAGATTCCAGTTGGTTTAGTGATTATTACTACGGGAAATTGTTGTATCAAGATTTGAATCCTAGAGATTATTTCGGTTCAATACGTCCACCTACGGGAAACACGTTCGGCTTCCGTCTCGGTAGGTGTATTATTCACCATTTTCCTAAAAGGACATTTATTCATGTATCTTTTCCGGATCGACTTAGCCAATCAAGACATCAAGGCCTTGGGGCAATACCATCTGTCAAGTTGATCGGGCGTATTAACGACAATACAGTGAGACAGAGAAATGAAGAGATTTGGCCCAGCCGCTATGAATACCATGATCGATCGCCATCGATACAGAAGATTGACCAATTACTTCGAGTCAGCGATTGGATGGCCGACATACACTCTACTTTTCAAAGTATCTGGCCGGAAGACGAAAATGATGACGGAAGAGCGTCAGAAGAACGCTATGCGTTCTCTCGCTTCGCGCCTTCCGTCCCGGTAGCTGTGCGTGCTGAGGAAAAAAAAGAGACTTTTGGGTTCGAAGGAGACTTCTTTGGTTTTACCGGGCGCGCTTCCTCGGATTATTTCGTAATGCAATATTTCTTCAATCTAAAGAACCAAATTCAATTCGATCCTATGGTTAACAGAAGTCCTGTGGCACAGGGCCTAGCTGGAACATCCACGATTGGGGAAGCAATTCCGCCGGCCAAGACCGAGCAAGGAACACAAAGCGGGAAGTCAATTCGTCAACCCAGGTCCACATCGTATTTCGATGCTACCATATTCTTGAAGTATGCCCGATTCAGGAAAGCTACATCTCTTTCCAGTCGTTATTATTATTTGAAAAAAATGCAATCTTTATTTCCTAATCGAACCAAAACTAATACCTTAATTCAGCCAGTCAAAATAGCTTCTGTTTATCGAAGTGCCTCTCCAATTGCTCAAGAAATATCTTGGAAACCAGAACAAAAAAAATCATTTCGACAAATATGTAGATCTATATTTAAACAGATTAAAAAATGCCCATATGTGAAGGGGATCCGTATTGGTTGTTCAGGTCGATTAAATGGTGCGGAAATAGCTAAAACTGAATGCAAAAAGTACGGTGAAACATCTTCACATGTTTTTTCCAATCAAATCGATTATGCGAAAACACAAGCATCTACTCCTTATGGAATCTTAGGTGTCAAAGTGTGGGTTTCGTATTTTCTAACAAAAAAAAAAGGGACAAGCTGCGCTATATCCAAAACGTACGAAATTTCGTAAATATCGAAGAGGCAGATGTGAAGGTTGCGAAGCGGACGGTACAGAACTTTGTTTTGGAAAATACGGCATCAAAAGTTGCGAAGCTGGCCGTATTTCGTATCAAGCAATTGAAGCAGCGCGTCGTGCTATAAGCAGAAAATTTCGAAGAAATTCTAAAATATGGGTAAAAGTTTTCGCAGATATTCCTATTACCAGTAAACCGGCAGAAGTGCGAATGGGAAAGGGCAAGGGAAATACTAAAGGTTGGATTGCTCGTGTGTTGAAGGGACAAATCCTATTTGAAATGGATTGCGTCAGTCCGTCAAATGCTCAACAAGCTGCTACATTAGCCGCGCATAAACCGGGTTTGTCGATAAAGTTTTTTAAGTGGTCGTAAGAAAGAGAAAAGAATATGGCAAAAAGTCAAAATTGGCTTGTAACCTTCGTCACGTTATTTAGCTGTATCGGATGAGTCCGCCCAGAATCAAAAAGCGGCATTCCGCACGCCCTCTTTCTGGTCGAGTGCTATGCACCTCTCCCCCTGGTCGAGTGCTATGCACCTCTCCCCCTGGTCGAGTGCTACGCACCTACAATCAAGATTTCTTTTATGTTCCGATCATCCCTATGTATATGCTCAATGGCGCTTCGCGCCTTTGCTTATTTCATTACTGCGTTCTATTGTTCCGACCCGTCGGCTCGGATTCTGCCAGACAGTCGCGGGCCCGGACAGTATCTTGGTTTTGTGGTGTCCGAAAAGTCCGGGCTCTTCTACGGATTAATACGATTCGATATTGCAAGGTTCGGCGGCATCGACCTCGATAGTAAGAGTAGACCTTGCTATGTTCACGGGGGTCGCTCATATGGTAAAGCGGCGCCGCCGACCGGCGGGAACCCCTTGGGAATTGGGGAGGACGCCGAATTTATTGCAGCTAGTAATGAGACGAGAGCAAGAGCTGCCGAGGCCAAGGCGGCTACTCTGGCCATGTATGAATACGAAACAGAATGACTTGAAGCGGTTCCTCGCACAACCCGAAGAACGGAGGGAGGTAGCCCACCACCCTCGGAGACCAAGTATTTGGGGACAACCATTTTGCCGCCGGCGGGGGGGCCACAAGACAAGGAAGGGCTATAAGCCGTGAATCGAGAAATAGTATGACACCTACGGCTCCCAGCCTCGAAATCGATCCCTTCCTTCCTATTTTGATTGAAGATCACCGTCTTTTTTTGCATCTTACTAGTGATTTTGCTAACCCCCACGAATGGGACTTCGAGGAGATTGTAAGAGCCGGCGCTCAACGCCTGAAATACCCGAAACTAGGAGCGTTTGCTCTCGCATCTTTTTGATCGGTACCTCAGTATACTGAGATCTCGATACTCGTATTGCTACATGTATAGCTCGGCGTAGTTCTATACGTATTATCCTGCCTTAATCGCTGCGTAAGGTTACTTATTCCTAATCTCTCAGACCTCCCTCTCAGCATCCGTTACCCGCAAAAAATCAATACATTTTGCGGTGGTTGCAGATCCTTCTGAGCTAATCCGAGCCAATCATCCGTGACCCATCGCAAATAGATATGTATATATTTTTTTTTATCAGAAGAAAAAAAAATGATACATTCGAAATGAAAAACTCTTTGCAAAAAGACAACTTGTTTCCTCCTAATGAACCGTCAATAGTAACCCCATTTTGCTAATTCGGTGTCACTATCGAAAAGGGATATTACCTTTTACTATAAGTAGTCGCTTACTATTGGCAAGCATCTCCTTTGGACCTATCGGCACGCAGTGCGCGGGGAGCGTGTTCGGGCTTGTAGATTGAAGCGGCGCGTGGTGCTTCCTATCTTTCGTGCCGCGCTCACCGGTCATTCCGCCGGCTCCAACTCGACTTCAGCCCGGGGCCGCGCGAATGGGTGGGCTTTGGCACTTCTCCGTGATTGGGAAACCGGCATAGCTGTTTGTTTCGCTAATCGCACGTTGCACAATATTGTTAATGACTTAATGACTGGGATAACCCGAAAATATCTTCGAAACGTTACCGGACTCTCAGGAAACGCCGGAGGACTTACAAGGATTCGGACTCAGTCCCGCCAGGAGCGTTTACGCGCTTTAGGGGTAAAGAAGGTCGGGTGCCCGATGAAGTGGGTCGAATCCATAGGGTGCTTAACCTCGCACCATGCCATCAAGTATTATTTTCTCCATATCCATCGGGGTGAGCTGATGACTGCTCGCCCTCCCCGATAAACAATCGGGCTGGTATATTGGTTTTCGATGCCCGCTTCTTCAATAAAAAAAGGCCGAATCGAATTATGTTCTCTCCAAATAGACTCGAGTTTCATTACGATCGGGTAATACGTCCAGATTTATTGCTAAAAATGAATTACGAAAACATAATGGAAGTTCCCAGATTGTGTAAAATAATAGTAGTTCCAAAGGCACCCTCAAATTTCATAAAGAATGTCGAATTAGCCATGGAAATTGTTTGTGGTCAAAAATTCATACAGACACGAAGTAGAGGTTCGACGGGAAAGTCGTTTCGATTCAATAAATTCGTATTGAATCAGGAGTCCGAGAGAGACACAGGATATGTCACTTACCTAGCACGAAGCACTCCACGGGGGCATATCATGTATAATTTCTTGGAAAAACTTGTTACGATAATATCTTTTTACGATTATCCAGTCGAAATACGAAAAAACTCCATTCAATTATCAATGGCAACGTCGTTGTTACGATTATTTCCCGAAATACAAGATCATTTCGAGATTTTCGAGCATATTCGGGGGTTTGATGTAACTATTGTCACTTCAGCCAACACACCAGATGAGACTGTAATTTCGTGGAGTGGCTTTTTGCAAAAAGAGGTTCAGTCATATGTCAAATCAAATTATGCGAGATCACAAACGTAGATTGCTTGTGGCTAAATATGAATTGAAACGAATGTATTATAAAGCCATTTGTCAAGATAGAAATCTTCCTAATAGGATGGTGCGACCTGTTCACAGGTCAAGACGTTGAGTCACGCCTGTGCGCTCTAGTCCGCATTCATCCGCATTCGGATGGCGGAGTGAGTGAACTGAGTTTCCATGAAGGTGAAAGTCCTTCTCCCTTGAGAACAGGGTAACAGCGTACCCACATGCGTTTGGAGCGGCATCCAAAGGTGTGAAGCTGGGTAGAAAAGGGATGAAGAACCCGGAAATTTTGAAGCCTTTTCCGCAGTCTTCGCCCCCCCGGGGATAAGCGGGTTTCGCCCCCTAGGAAGTGGGGAACAAACAATCTCTAGCAAGGGCGTGACAAATATCCTTCGTTGGGTATTGTCCGGGTGAATACTACAGGGTGGTTATTCTACCCACGAAGGCTAATTACTGAACCGTAGCACCTGAAGCGTCGTAATAGGAAAGCGGGGTGGTATTGCTTCCTACTCTTTGACCCCCCGTGTCCGGAATATCAGACAGAGGCCAAGGGGAAGGAATTTTCTGCCCTTCCCCGTTCTTTCGGTGCGCCTCCGGCGTAGAGCGGGAGCCTTACGGCCCAATCCAAGAGGATTAATGGAATCTCGGAACTGTGTAATCCTGCGCACCTCTGAGCTTCGACTCAGGCGGGCTAACCTCATGGTGTGTAGGATTAGGATGGGGCAAAAAGCTAAGAAAAAATTCTTTTCGCCCGGTTGTCGGGATATGCTAAAGTGTCCATGCATCCTTTCGGATGAAAGAGCAGTCAACATATATGCCTCGAAATCGAGGATGAGAGACACAACGTGTCTTTAAGTTGTAATAATTTCTCAATCTGGGTGCAAGGAGCCGTATGATGGGAGACTATCACGTACGGTTTTGAACCAGGGGCGTCAGAGGAAACTCCACGTCTACCGTAACCGTTACGAATATTTTTTTAAGTTGTCTAAGTTGCCAAGAAATAGTTCCAAGACACGAGTAAGAAACCGGTGTATTTTCACAGGGCGCCCTCGTTCCGTGTATAAGTTATTTCGCATTTCTCGTATAGTTTCTCGTGAATTAGCGTCTAAAGGTTCTTTAATAGGCATAAACAAATCGTGTTGGTAGCCAATAGAACAAGGGGGGGGGTCAGCTCAGTACCCATAGGTCTTTCACTGCCTCCCAACCTGGCAAGTATACGAGGCGCTCAGAGAATGAAATACGTTTTTTCCCTCGGTTATGATTCGAACATTTGGTTACTACACGCTAAACTTTCTCCACAGAGAATCTAATAGCTGAATTAGGAATAGAGCGAAAAACGAATATTTTTACGAACCCTGCGGCCGCCAAAGGCACGGGACTAGAAGGGGAGGTGCTACGCACGCGGGGGGCCAGGGTGGAGGAGTGTCCGAAGTCTTCCAGAAATGGCTGAGAAAGAAGGCGAGAGTGCCCGCCGAAGGGCGACTGTCCGACAAAAAAATATTTTTCGGGGTGAAACCACCAATTTAGATATATGTCTCCCAATGAGGAATGAATCAAACGCCCCGCGAGGCGCGAAGTGCTGTTCGAAAAAATCGGAAAAAAATATTTTTTTTATGCATACATTGAGTAATCCTTTATCTAGTATAAAGAATGCGCAAAAAGCTCAAAAGCGTGTTCTTTATTTTTCCTCCGGAATAAGCGGGAGGAGAAAACGCTTTGTCCGCTCTGCTTGTAAGATTACGCCCCGTGTTTTCGTTTCGCGTCTCTGTTGGGATTTTTGCAGAATTCTGTACAATGAGGGTTATATCCACGGATTCTCTCAGGAAGCAGACGGAAGCTTGAGAATAGTCTTGAAGTATCATTTTTCTGGAATAGGTGTAATAAAAGAAATGGAAACGGTATCTAAACCAGGTTTTCGGATTTATTCATCAAAAAATCGTTTATCAAAAAAAAGGGAAGGACTTGGTATAACCATCCCATCCACTTCGAGGGGAAATTTGATACGTGATCGTGAAGCACAAAAAACCAATTTTGGTGGCGGTGAGATTCTGTGCCAAGTTTTTTGAAAAAATCAAGTAAAGTTTACGGAAGCCAAATTCTTTTGTTTTTTGGAAATAATTGGAGTTGGATATAGAGCCAGTACTAACGCACAAGGCTCTATTTCATATTCGAAATTAGGATTTAGTCATGGGATTCGACTTCAAGTTACACCTTCAGTTCGCGTTTTTTGCTCAAAGCCTAATCTTATTCGTTGTACTGGAATGGATCATCAAAAAGTCAATCAATTTGCTGCCATTGTCAAAAGTTGTAAACCTCCCGAAGTTTATAAAGGGAGGGGTATACAATATCGAAACGAAATTATACATAAAAAACAAGGGAAAAAGAAATAAATCATGTCATATATTTTAGGAACCAATCCAAATTCCAATAAACAGGTTAAAATTGCCTCAACTCGAATCTTTGGAATTGGGCCTAAAGAGGCAATTCAAGTTTGTGATCGATTAGGCCCCAGCGATAACATTAGGGTTAATAAGTTAACTAAGTATCAATTTGACCAAATTATAGAGATAATGAGTCAAAATTATTTAGTCGATTCGGAATTGGAGAGAGTCATTCAGAGAGACATCAAACGATTAATTAGTATTGGTTGTTATCGCGGGTTTCGCCATAATGCAGGATTGCCCCTACGCGGCCAACGGACTCATACCAATGCTAAGACTTCTCGCAAATCGAGATACATTTCGATCAGAAGTTGAGAAAAGTTTTTTTCGTTCTTTCCGGTTCGTACAAAATATCTTTGTAATTGGTGAACGGATTGGATGGATCATAAAAAAACGGAATCGATGGTATCGAGCAACACCAAAAACATTCAATAAACACTCATGCAAGAAAAGCACGGTATTACTAATATGCAAAAAAAACACCGTATTACTTATATTCAATCAACTTTTGGTAATACAATTATTACTTTAACGGATTATGACGGAAATGCAAAAACTTGGTCCTCCTCGGGTTCGGTGGGGTTTAAGGGATCTCGTCGCTCAACCAATTATGCTGCTCAAGCAACTGCAGAAAATGCCGCGCGAGCTGCCACTCGACTCGGATTCAAGTCTGTTGAAGTGAGAATCAAAGGATTGGGTTATGGGAAGGAATCTTCGCTACGTGGGTTAAAACTGGGAGGTCTTATTATTACCAAAATCCGCGATGTAACCCCAACGCCACATAATGGATGCCGACCTCCCAAAAAACGTCGTGTTTAAATATCATCATAAAGTGCTGTGTCATCATAAAATGGTCAATTGAGGTTCAGGAGTAGGAAGAATTTTTTCGGGCTTAACCCTTCCTTCGTAAGGGCGAAGAAGGAAATCTACAAGGTCTGGCGGCCTTCGCTTCGGACCCACAAAGTGCTATGCACCTCCCCCTATAGTATCGCGGCGCCCTTCTCATAGGGTTCGGGCTTTAGCCGATACCACAGCGCCTTCAGGGGGGCCGCCGCCGGCGGGTGTCGAAGAAAAATTTATATATATTTCTTCTCCTTCGTTCTATGCCCCATGGGCCTGCGACACGGCTGGTTATCTCAGGCTCTCGAAAATGAGAGAGCTTGGGTCGTTCGCGGCGAGTCTCGTCGACTTCAGTCCTATTCAACCATCCGGGGGGTGGTTTCAAGTTGAGATACGGGAAGGCTGGGCGCTGCGCAAAAAAATAATTCCTCCCCTAGCAATTACTATGCCCCAAGGGCCTCATGAAACTGATTATGAGGGCGCTGCTTAGTCCGAAGGCCCCGGCGAACGAATTAGGTGACAGAAGTACTGAAAAAGGAAAAAGAATAAAAATGAGCTTTAGTCAATTATTTCCCAAATATAATTCCAGTTTCAATCCATTACGTGGGAGCGCTATACAATGTTCAGTGATACGATTACAACAGAACAAGGTCTTGGTGGATACAGGACTGAAAACTCCAATAATTTGTTTCCAACATGAACTGAAAAGAGTGCCAATCACCAAGCAAGCAAGGTTTCATTTCGGAATTGAAGATGTAGAAGTGTTTGGTGAACCAAAGATGCTTTTGCCGAAACCATTAGAAATAAAATGTAAAGGGAAACCAGTTTGGATTGAACCCACCAAGATTTGGCAAAGTGACCAAAATTTGGTCAAAGGATTTATTTTGAATTCAGTGAAAGGAGGTTATGCTGTAGCAATCGCAGGTTATATAGCTTCCCCCCCCAAGAGTCTTCTCAGAAGTAGAAAAGTATTTTATAGTCAATGGAGAATATTCTCCATTTTGAACATGAAACCAGAAATAAGTAATATCGTGGTAAAAGAGATTGGTGATGGCAAAATAGATTATTTATCGCCGACAAGATCGCATCAGGAACGAACGAAGCATTTAGGCGCGAAGCTAAAACACCGGCGAGACGAAAGGAACACCAACGTCAAGAAAAAAAATCTTTTTTCCGAGAAAGCGACCAAAAGGACCAAACAGAGCTTTAAGCATCTAGGTACAAAGCCTCCCGCCTATACCGAGAAAAAACGTGAAACTACTAAACAATCCACCAAAAATAACGTATTTCGACCCAAAGACCAAGGCCAGGCAAATAATTAGTTTTTGCTGGTGTGTTAACGCGGTTAAAAACTTTCGAGGATGTCGCGCAAATAATCCATTAGTGCGACTACGAGCGATGTCTCATCGCCCCAAGCCTTAGGGCCCCCCACATGTATGTATACTCGGGAGGGACCTCAGTAATGAGAAGGGGAGGCTGCCTGCCCCCCCTTCAGCCAATCACTGAAAAATTATTCTCTTCGCGTTTTCGGCCGGCTCCGAAATTTCCGGCCCATGACGGACCTTAGGTTTCGGGCGGGTCCTTTGCGAAGCGAATAAAAGCTCTGCTTTTTTGTTCTGGCCTGATCATGATTCCCCTGTGTCCTTCGGACCCGGACTACGCGCATGGCCTCGGATAAGAAAATAATTATCTCCCAGAACGACTCAGAGCGCAAATGAAGTATATATTTTATTTGGCTGGGCGAAGCGCGATTCAATAAGGATTGGAATCGGTAAAAAAAAAAGTGAAAAAAAATGCCTCAACTAGATCAATTTACGTATTTGACACAATTCGTTTGGTTATGCGTGTTTTATATGACTTTTTATGTATTATTATATAATGATGGATTACCCAAAATGAGTCGAATTATCAAACCGAGAAAACGACTGGTATCGCAGGAAAAAGTAGGCGCGAAGCGGAGCAATGACCGTATGGAACAGGATGTGGTTTTCAGAGAATGTTTTCAAGCCAGTGCAAACTATCCGTACTCAGGTGTATCCGGAGCATCCAAGTGGTGTAAAGGAATGGTCCAACTCGCGAATGCTAATAAATTGCAACGAATGAATAAAGATTATGTATGTTCTTTGGGAGAGATTAGTGTATCACAAGTGATCAAAAAGAACGCACTTTCGGCCTCGAGTCCTTCTACTCATCAAACAACTTCTCTAGCTTCACGTCAAACCACCGCTCTTAACAAAATCTATGTTTTACGCGGACAAAAGAGAACTCTGGCGAAGATAAAGAACGGACCAAGAAAAAAAAAAATTTCGTGAGAGGAAAAAAAATGTTATGTAGAACTAACGTCCTACATCTTCCTCGATCGGATCAATTTACGTATTTGACACAATTCATTTGGTTATGTTTGGTTCATATCACTTCCCATTTCGTCTCGTATTCGGTATTGGTTTTTACCAATACTGAATGGCCCCGACTGGTACCGCAGGAAAAAGTAGGCGCGTAGCAGACTGTGTAGGGCAAAAAAAATGTGGACGAGTGGGGGCTAGATTTAGCGCACCTCCTATTCGCTTCTTTCCTATTCCTGGTTCTTTCATCCGAGTCTTAGAAGATCAAGTGGATTCTCGGTATATTCCCACCGTGTGTATTTTGCTACACGTCATTTTTATCTCTTTCTTCACAGGAAAAGTCTCTACGGCTCACCCTGGCTCTAAGATTTATCAAGACCTGTGATTTCGATGTATTTCCATGGATCAGTTATTCTACGTTTTGATGTCCCTAATTATGGGTAACTTGGGACAGCTGTTTGGTTCAGCTCCAGAAACTACGGATTTCTCCGTGATGTCCTATTCCGGGGCTTGTTCGCGTTCGTCATAGTATATTTCAAGTTAAGGCACGTACCAAACCCGGCACCAGGTTCGAATTTATTGACCGATGCCCCGGCGGAGGGCGAAGGTCCGCCGGCTTCCGCTGGTGAGGGTCGGGCATTTGCTCTGCAAGAGCAAATAGCTGTTGAGCTACCGCCAAGACCTAACCATTATCCCAACAAATCAGATGTGCTGTTTGGTCACTTTCGTAGGACCAGCCGCCACTCCCATATCCCCACGCAAATAAATCTTACCTTATGGGGTTCTGGGCACTACATTTAGTAGTAGCATCAGGCCCGAGCGACTCGGGTATCGGTGGCTGACTGCATCAAGTCTCAACCCATAGAAGCCATAAAGACCGTGATGGACAGCCACGGCCGCGGGGGCCGCCGGCCGCCCCCGAAGTCGAGTTGGATAAAGCGAAGGCTGCTGACGAGGCAGCCCGCCGCTAATGGCTTGGAGTGGCGGAAGCTCGGAATAAGCAGTTGGAGGATCATCTCAATAATAATGTAACACGCGCGGAACAGGAACTGAAGGATGCTATACGGCGGCACGATGAGTCACTCGCGCAGGGGCGTGGTTCGGCTCCACAGTGAAATACAGGGCCAACGAACAAATCGGAGTCCGAGGCTGCTGTACGGTTACGTACTAAGGCCTTGGGCGAGAATGAGAAAACCGACCATCTGGCAAGCCTGCCACATGTACCTGCTCCTGAAGTTCCTTCAGGCCACAGCCTTCAAACGCACCGACGACCCTTACGGCGACCCCCCCCGCCTCCACCGCGACGTCGTCCCGCCCACCCGCTTCGGATACACCCCAGCTCTTTTACAGCTCGCTACCACCTCGCATTTAGCTAAAAAGTACGGGGTTCGTGATTCATTACCAAACGAAAAACCGGCTACGGGAGCAGTTTCATATTTGGCAAGAGGGAGAGATCGGTGCTGTTGGGAGAATCCCGCGTCTCTTTCCCAGTACTTGGGCCTATTAAACCAGCAATAAGCTTATGGTTCTATCGGACACGTAGGTTATCTGTTCATTGGTTTCTCATGCGGAACCGTATAGATTTATTAATGACCATTAATGCTTTCGCCATAGTTTTAGCGTTACGTCGAAACAGTTTCAAACTATGGTTACAGCATTTTCTTCGATTGCACCTAAAATCTCTATTCTTGTTTATCCCTCGATTCCACCCATCAAGACTCTCTTTCGGAGAGGGTGGGAACGAAAGAAGAAATAGATTTCGTCGCGAAACAGAAAGATGCGCTTTGCCTATTCCACCGTAGATGTCTATGCTATGCCCTGGCTTTTGCCGACCTAGGGGCCGCCGCCCCGGCAAGCACATACAATTGCTCAGACAATTTGGGCTGTATCCGGGGGGGCTTGAATGGTAAGCAAGAACAATTAATAAAAAAATAGGTCTAGCAATCACTGTCTTTTTTATTACTTCTTTCCCTCCATAACCCTCCCCCGTCTCTAGTTACTCATCAAACGGCATTTCGCCTATGTTTATGAGCTTGCGGCGGGACGCATCACAAAGAAATATTTCGTTTTTCCGAAGTATAAATCATTTAGGTTAACACGGGCCGCCGGGCGCTTGCGTTTAGCGGAGACATTTATTCCATTAGCAAAGCCGCGCTGGGTGGAGCCTTTGGCCGAGCGCCCCGAAAGAAACGGATTTCACGGCTCGAAAAAAAAGGTAAAAGCGATGAAAACTCATAGAGAAACCTTAGGGCATTGGCTTCTTCAAAGAATTACTGCTGCTTCCTCAATCCCTACCATTCTTATAGCAAATGTATCCACTCCGATTCTGCTAAATATCTTGCTATTCTGGCATATTCATGTGGGAATCGAAGAGATTTTGGCAGATTATGTTCACCACGAAGTAACACGAAATTGGATTTTGATTCTTCTCAGAGTATTCTGTTTAATAATTATCAAATATGTTTTTGTTTTTTTTGTTTTTTAAAAGAATTAAGAACCGAGTTCGGATGGCGCTTTGAACCAAAGGGTAGGCGCGGAGTAGGGCCGCCCAAGTCCCTCCTCTCCTACCGTAGGGCAGCGGCGGGTCCGAGACGTGAGACTAACGGCCCAAAGGCCACGAACCCTCCCCGGCCAAAGGACACCTCTCCTTCTAGTCTTCGTGCGCGGAAATCGTCGAGCCCGGCGGCCTCGCTTTGGGCCAACCCTTCGGGTACTCGACTATAGGCCCCCCCGGCAGGACTGTCAGACGGAAAGGGGAAAAAGGGGCTTTGGTAATTATTTATTTATCGGGTTGCACGCTTCCCCCGGAAAATAGGAAAGAAATATATTTTCCTAGGGCACTTTAACCGAGTTGGCTTTCAAAACAGAGACTATTATTACGGATCTAGTAAAATATTCAACATTTTCTATGATTCCTTTTCTTTTAGGTATTTGGGGAATTTTCTTGAATAGAAAAAATATTCTCATTATGTCAATGCGTGCGCCGCGTAGAGTAGAGTGTGCTCGTACGAAACGTACCATGAATATGTTCATCATGTAAAGCATCCCGCTATCCTTTAGGGGAAATCCCAAGGGGTATTGTAGCATGCTGGGAAAAGGGGAGTGGAACCGAAAGAAACAATTCTTTCGCCCCGAGCTATTAGGTGCTATGGATTCGTTCCCAAGTTAGCTGGAGGGTGTAACCTCAGTCTGGTAACGACGACCCGACGATCGTGACTATATGCCGCCGGCAGGAAGAGCGGCCTTCTCACAGCCACCGCCTCTGGCATTGGGGTTAGTTGAAAGAGTGGAAACATACTGCGGGACAGCTACCACAAAATGTGGGTAATGACTCGAATCCTAAAGAACCTATTTTGACACACAAACACGAAACGTGGGAATGCCTGAGGCCGGTGACGGCTAATCCGCTTAGGGAGGGGGTGACACTAAGGTCGGAGAGAGGCATCGGGTGTTCCGTAGTAGCGATTATCGCGAAGGGATCAAGAGAGAGATCACTTACCGCCGGGGGGGGACGACTGGCTCATATGAGTTGTATCGCCCGGGGGAGGCTCGGCCCGAACTAACCGGGACTCGGGGAGGGAAGAGATAACCCCGAAATCGTCAAGCCGAGGGGCTATAGGCACGTAGTGCGCGGGGAGCGCGGATATCGTGCGCTCGTAAACCGGCCTTCGGCGCTTCTTTCATAAAGCCAAAGAAGTCTCCGCCGTCGGCCAGCGGGTCGGTACGAAGGAGGACCTGGAGGGAAATAGCTTGTAGATTCCCGCCGCACCCTAGCGGAGAGAACTCGAGCCCACAGGCTCTTGGATTTCTGGAAGGAGGAGTTGTGAAAGACACTTGAAAAAGTCGATACCACCCCCCCCCTATCTAGTCATGGTCATTCAAGTACGGACTCCTCCGTAAGAACATTGTGTGGCGGGTCCGAAGGCCTTTGGCTTTACAGGCCCTCTCCCTATAGTCGAGTGCCACGCATCCCCTCCCTCCCTCGTAGTTTGCGGAAATGGCTTATTTCCGCGCCACGGCACGAGTGCCGTAGGGAGGGGTGCATAGCACTGGTCCGTCCACGCTTAACCTATCGGGTCGAGCACTATGTGCCTATCGGGTCTCGCGTCCCTCGGACCTGCCGGGAGAGGGCGCAACTACCGATAGAGGATTTTTCTCTTCGTCTCGGAGAGCCGTATGCGAGGAAATCTTGCACGTACGGTTCGTGGGGGGGCCACCCAAGCATAAAAAATATTCTCTTCCCCTCCCTTTGGTCTTCGCACCACGTGCCTCTCTTTATGGGTCCGGAGGTGCGTAAGCACTTTCAGGGATACTGACTTCTCCACGAAAGAAGCGCCGAGGGCCGGCGGAAATGGCTTGACGATTTCCGCGCACGAAGACTAGAGGGAGAGGTGCCCTCTGGCCGGGGAGGGTTCGTGGCCTTTGAGCTTTGAAACTGAAAAGCCCGCGGGCTCGTAGTGCTCGACAAAAGAGAGAAGGTCCCTGCTATCGGGCGGCGGGTGGCCCACCCCCTACCAATTGAGTTAATGCTACTTGCTGTCAATCTGAACTTTTTGGTATTTTCTGTTTATTCGGATGATATGATGGGTCAATTATTTGCTTTATTCGTTTTAACGGTGGCTGCTGCGGAATCCGCTATTGGGTTAGCCATTCCGGTTATTACTTCTCGAATTCGCGGTACTATTGCAGTGGAATTTAGGGCGACCGTTCGCGTCGCTTACAGTCATTGTTTGGCCATATGGGGAAGAATTGCTATTCTGTGCTCACCATAGAGTAAACCACGCGAGACCCTATTCCGCGTGCCGGGCATAGAGCTTACCTAAACCCCGTGTAAACGGGTGGGAACCGCAGCATGCTCTAAAAGCGCAGTTGAGGGGGGTTGAACCCTTAGACTACTAAGTCAGCTCGCTATTGTACGAGATGAGAGGACAAATCGAAGTCTCTTTCGGTTAAACTGGACCCGCCGCGGCGGTGAACCGTGCGAATGTGGTGACGCGCACGAATACACGCTGTCAAGCTCTCAGTCTGCCGCTGATAAATTACGGTAAGACCAGAATGGGAACTTCCGGCCTGCAGACATTGCAGAGCCTCGAGGAGGGAGCAGATTACCCAAACTACTGGGGACAAGAGACTGAACGACATCTCGATGCGAAACGGCCTTGCACGAACAACCGGCCAAGAACTGTAGGCAACACCGGTGAAGTCCACTTCAGTCATCTGGACGGAGGTGGACGTCAGAGAGCCCGTAGTACTCGCCGGGGGGTGGAAAAAATAAAAAAAAGATTTTTTTTTCGCTAATCGGCACAGAGGAAGGGGCTTAAGCGTCTGCTATATCTTAGCGGATCGGATTCAACCAAGTCCTCGAGTAAGGCTCCCAAGCATCCCGGACGGGTCGATACAAAGAATATTTGGGCTGGCGCGGATCTTTGGATTTTTAGATTTCGGAGAAAAAATACGCTACGCGCCAGGTTTCGGAAATGCATCATGTTCGGGGTCTCGGGGACGGGCTCGTATAAGAGAATGCTCGGTTCTATTCCCTCCCACTAGAATCGCGCATGATCGCTATAGTGAGAGAGCAAGTTACTTCATGTTACTCACGCCGGGCCCGCATAGGTCGCTGGAAAAACAAGCCAAGACCTTGCGACGGAAGCAAATCCTCCAAAGGAAGGTTGAATCGGAGAGCCGTATGATGGGCGACCATCTCGTACGGTTCGGAGAGGGCTCGAGTACCAATGCATTCAATATGTGTCTGGGAAAGAACAGATATATATATATATATATATATATATAGATTTATCCACTCCATTCAATTGCATGAAGGGTTAGGCACAGAAGCATGTGCCCCTAAAATACGAAGCATACTTGGGAGAGGCAGGATTTGAACAGAAAACCTTCAGCAGATTTACAGTCTGTCGCTTTTAACCACTCGGCCACTCTCCCCATAATGAGTAAGCTTCTATTTCCCGGTGGACTCCGGTGAAAAATGGGTCAATCCACGCGTGTGACGTTGTTCCTTCGGACTAACCGAACAAGTAGAAGGATGTACCGTTGGTATATATTATCCATTGCGCACTTTACGCATTCTACAGGATTTGAACCTGCGACCTCCAACTTCGAAGGTTGCTGCTCCATCCAACTGAGCTAAGAATGCGGTACACTACTAACCACTTCGCAGAAAAAGAGTGAACTCCAGAGAAGAAAGAAGCTTGCTTCTTTCTCCTCTCCCGCTTTATTCGCATCGCGAATGAAGGCTGAAAGGGTCAATGGAGTGAAACGAACAAAAAATCTATATATTTTTTTTTGCTTCGCGTTTTCCTGGTTTTGATCAGGTTCAACACACGACGAAATGGAATGAATTTTGTATCAAAAACTATTTCGGAGGAAGTTCGAATTCGTGTTTTTTGGATATTGATTCGCTTTAGTTTTACATGGTTCACGCGTTATTGGTTCCCGGAAGAGTTCATTTCTTCATTAGCTAAACCCTCTCCCACTTCGCCTTATTCAGACTCATCCCTCATTTGTACACAATTAACGGAGGCCTTGGGCACATATGTTACTACGTCTTTAATATCATGCTTCCACTTCCTATTTCCCTTCTCAAGTTATCAGATTTGGTGTTTTTCGATGCCCAGTTGCTATGAGGAACGGAGACGAAAATACAATAAATTGTTTTACTTAAGTGGTTTTTGCTCCTTTCTGTTTTTTCTCGTGACTTTTGTTTGGGTAGTTCCCAACGTTTGGCACTTTTTATACGAATTAAGTAAAACATCAACTAATTTATCTGTAATAAAGTCACAACCTAAGATTTTTGACTATATCATGTTAACCGTTCGTATCTCATTTATTCCATCAATATGCTCTCAAGTACCCGTACTTGTGATCTGTTCGCTGGAATCGAGAGGAGTGAAAACCCTTATAAAAAATCGTCGTTTTTTCGTGGTTTTTTCGCTTTTCGTAGCAGCTTTTTTTACACCTCCGGATATCTGGTGTCAAATTGTTGCTTGTTTACCTATTTATTTTGTAATAGAGTTGACCATTTCTTACGCATCGATTATACAAGTTTATAAGAGGCAACTAGCCCTTTAACCAACACTAAGCCATGGCCAAATTTCGCTCGCTACTACGCGCCAAACTTTAACCATTTCTCCTTCTGTCTGGTCTCCGGGTTATGCAGGGGGAAGCGCGAAAGCAGCGTCTGTTCGCGCTTACCCCCGGTTTATCGTTTATACGTACCCGGCCAAGCGCAGCGAGGCAATGCGAATCCATCAAGCAACCCGGCCACCGGAAAAAAATTGATCTCGCCCTTGCACTCGCGTATTCGGCTTTTTCGCTCGCGCCCCGCGCATGTAGTGCTTATGGGTCCGGAGACTTCTTCCGTAAAGCCAAGGAGGGAGAGGACCCGAGAGAAAAATTTTTTCGGTTTTTGACTCAACATCTTTGGTTGGCAGGCCCTCTCGCGTTGGTCGAGCACTAGGGGCCCCTATATCGAAACCGGGGCTGGAGTAGTTCATAAAAGAACCAGAATATACCCAATGAATCTGATATGGATATTTCCAATAGCTTTTTGTGACGCTGCGGAACCTTGGCAATTAGGTTTCCAAGACCCTGCCACTCCTATGATGCAAGGAAGTGCGACATGATGACATTGAGAGCAATATGGGGGGATTCCCCATCTGGCAACGGTTTCTGCCGGACCCTACTCGAGCATGCCTTGACTCGAGAGACTGGGTTTGAAGCCTTGGGGATAGGGTTAGCTGATAGAGGCAGTGTAAGCGAATGTATATAAATCTCGTCAATCGTAAGGCTCGACGTGAACGGATTAGCCCCTTTCCTTCGGGCGTATCGAAACCGCGAGTTCACCGGGGTAAGGTACAGTCGGAAAAATCAGCAAAGGTTAGGTGCTATTAATGTAACATGGTAAGCCCAGATTTATCCACTCCCTATGGAGGTGCACCCGTAAGGGCACATAACGAGATGTGGGTAGAGGAAGCCCCACGAAGCAAAAGAGGTGGCTGACTTGGGGCGGCATTCAGCACAATGAGATCGAGGCAAGTCTGGGGTCGGCGGCGCAAGCGGACTGACAAAGAAACGAGCGCGAAAGAACGAACGGAACAGTCAACAATTAAGAACCGGCGGTGGTGGCATGGAAGTTTGGAGACCGACCGGCGGCCTCCAACACAGATTAGCCACCAGTCCCAGCTATCAGGCCCGACTCCGGCGGCGCGCATTACGTGCCTGGCAGTAAGTGCCGGCGGCGGGTGTAGATGGTTAAAATTGGGCAGCAAGGGAGACTGGAACGGCCTACGCATCGATATTCCCCAACCCCCGAGTGGGGCGGCCGCTCGATACAATATACCGTAATGACCGGTGCGTAGTCTCTTCTTGGGGGGGGGTGCGTCTGCACCACATGGAAGTAGGCGGCCCGTGACACAGAATTTGCAAATGAATCTAGAATGCCCTCTCTCTTTGGTCGAGTGTTTGAAGGGCACTCTTCGCCGAAATGGCTGAGAAAAACTTTGCACTACGTGCCTCTCCTTCTAGTCTTCGTGCGCGGGAATCGTCAAGCCATTTCCGGTGCGTAGGCCTGTAGATGAATTTCGAGAATGAAATGGAGCTGTATGAAAGTAAACTTTCACGTACAGTTCTTAGGGGGGAAAGCCCGTAAGGGCCTACCTATCCAAACTAATTGACTTACATCATGATATTTTTTTCTTCTTAATCGTTATTTTGATCTTTGTATTATGGATGTTGGTTCGCGCTTTATGGCATTTTCACTATGAAAGAAATCCAATTCCAGAAAGGATTGTTCATGGAACTACTATAGAAATTATTTGGAGGGCGACCGTTAGGTCACCCATAGTTATGTCAATGGGGCTCAACACACGGGCTCTAAACCGCGCGAGCCTATCCTCCGCGCGCCGGGTATACGACTCATCCTTGCCACGTAAGTGGTGGGAGACCGAAGCATGTCGTAAAAGCGAGATTGAGGGGTCCTTGTCGTTCGCAGCTGGACTGTGGAAAGCCCAAGATCATCTTGCTAACCCGCCATCGCTATTCGAGATGAGGAGCTGCTCTGGCGAATCTAAGTTCCTTTCGGTCGAATTGAACCTGATGCTATCCGGCGGATTCAACCCGCCGGTGACACGCACGAGCGCACGCATTCAAGCTCTCAGCCTGACAATGGTCCAAAGTGTACAGGCCGGAGATAGTGCGGTGCCCACACCCCGCATGAGAGCGGATTACCTACATCACTGGGGACAGGGAACCAAAAGACATCTCGTGGCGACACGGCCTATCGGTGATACCGGTGAGATCCCAGCGTGGTCACACGTCTCGGGAAGTCAGAGGATCCATACGACCTGCCTACTGTTAACGCAGCCTCGTAAGAGGAAAGCGCTTTGCGAACACAAAGCAACGGGGAAGGGATCTAAGCATCTGCCATACCTTTGCAGATTTTACTCGATATCGTCTACGGACTCACCCCCCTGGGATCCCAAGGTGGATGTGTCCGACTATGCGCGGAATGGGGCTGATGCCCCCGTGGACCTTTGGATCTCGTCTTTTCGAAGGCGTGACTGGATATACCATGATCTAAGCAATCACCTAAAGAGTATGGACATATGGAGCATAGCCTACCAGAAACTGAGACCAAATCCAGGGTCAATGAGCCCTGGGACTGGCGGCGGCCCCCCCCCGACCATCGATGGCACGTCTTTTCGTAAGCCTCAAGCGCTGAAAGATGCAGTCCTGAACAGCGGCGGAAGAAGCCCATATGAATGGGGCGCAGGAATCATTTCCAAGCCGGGTAAGCGCGATCAAATATCATTTGGAATTCCCTGCTTCCAAGACCGTATCGTGCAAGGGGTGCCGAGAATGCCTCCAGAGCCTATCTATGAATCAGTATTCTCTCGGAGATCCCACGGCTGGCGACCGGGGCGTAGCGCGCACACGGCCCTACGAACCATACGCAGCGACTTCAAAGGAACTAATTGGATTGTACCAGGCAACATTAACGGAGTCGTCGACACCGTGAACCATGGCGTCCTCTGCCACATTATGAGACGCAAGATCCGAGACAAAAAACTGCTAAAACTCATTAGTGGCGGATTGGAAGCGAAGATGCACATGCCCTATGGGAACATTGAGGAATCGAACTTGCTAACCCCGGAAGGCGGAATACTGAGTCCAATACTGTCCAATATATATCTACACGGGTTCGACATATGGATAGAAGAGCGCATCCGGCAATACGGAAGGAAGGATAATCGTAGCTGGATGCTGCTTCGGCGGAACCAGGGAAAGATGCGTAAAGCGCGCCGCCGCAGCGACCCATTCGACCCATTGCATCGAAGAATGGAGTACAGACGATACGGAGATGACTTCCTTATAGCTATCCGTGGCGCCCTGTCTGATGCTAAAGTCATTCGTCAGGAATGCGAAACCTTCCTGGGAGAGAAACTCAAATTGCTACTGAACATGGAAAAGACCCATATAAAACATATATCCGTGGGAATTCCTTTCTTGGGGCACCGTATCGGACGCCGAGTAGTACACACGAAACAGAGGTACCAGACCCGAGAGGGTTGGCGATGGGGGAGAAAAAGGAGAGTCATCCTCACCATGGACGCAGACATGAACCAGTTGAAGCTGCGATTGCAACAGCAGGCTTACCTTGCTGGGAATGGGGATCCCCTACCAAACTTCGGCTTGGTGAGGTTACCTCGAAGCGAAGCAAACCGACGAATGAATTCAATTTTGCGCGGATACGCCAATTGGTATCAGTTTGCCGGAAACAAACGCCGGGCCATCGCCTATTTGGCTTACGCCCTGCGTTATTCCCTGGCCAAGATGTTTGCAGCGAAACCTAAACCGCACTCTCTGAGGAAGGTATTCCAGATAGCAGGTAACGATTTGGGTGGGGCGCTCGAAGCCCGATATCCAGTGGGAGTCACTGACTCACAAGTGGAAGCTTGGCAACGGTCTGTGAGTGGGAAAGGTACGCCTAGAGACATCCCCGGAATCAGCCAACCGAACAGGGTCCGCCGGAGTAGACTTCTCCGACGCGCGAAAAAGCGTTGATTGGCCTGAGCGATAAACCGGAGGGAGATAGCAAGAGCGCGCGAAATTGAAGTACGTGTACGGTCGTGGAGTTCCGACTGACCCAATGATGCGCTACTCGTGTGGCGTTTTGCTCGCCCCATGTGGACGGTCTCCGGACAATGTAAAAATCACGTGCCCCCCGCCGGCCTCGCCCGCTCCCCGCGCCTCCGCCGTGCCTATGGGTCCTCCCTCCGGAGACTCTTCTACAGGGCTCCAGTGCGCGGAAATCGTAAAGCCAAAGGACAAGCTGAAGAAGTCTTCCGGCAGCGCAGCGCGCGCCGCGCCTTCCTTCTAGGTGCCCACCGGGCAACTGGCAGACTGGGCCAGCCCCGCTATCTGAACTCGGAGAGTAATCCGAAGCAAGTCGAGTTAGTGAGCCGTAGCACGGTGACGTGCTCATACGGTTCGGAGAGCACCTGAGTAATCTTACAATGAGGTGAAATTTTTACTCCATCTATTTTTCCAAGTATTATTCCGATGTTTATTGCAATACCTCCGTTCGCCCCTCTTTATTCAATGGACGAGGTAGTAGATCCAGCTATTACTATCAAAGCTATTGGACATCAATGGTATCGGACCTATGAGTATTCAGACTATAACAGTTCTGATGAACAGTCACTAACTTTTGACAGTTATATGATTCCGGAGGATGATTTAGAATTGGGTCAATTACGTTTATTAGAAGTGGACAATCGAATGGTTGTACCAGCAAAGACTCATCTACGTATGATTATTACTTCCGCCGATGTACTTCATAGTTGGGCTGTACCTTCCTTAGGTGTAAAATGTGATGCTGTACCTGGTCGTTCGAATCAGACTTCCATTTTTATTAAACGAGAGGGTGTTTACTATGGTCAGTGCAGTGAACTTTGTGGAACTAATCATGCCTTTATGCCTATTGTCGTAGAGGCTGTTCCCTTGGATGATTATGTTTCTTGGGTATCCAATAAATTGGACTAGAAAGCAAACAAAATACCAATTATGCCTCAAAAACATCATTTTCCGAGCGCCTTCCAAGCAACTTTTCGAATTTCTTATAGAGGTCGAACCTACTATTCCTTGGTTCTTCCCAAGTAACACTTGGGACTACCGAATCTACATACTCATGATTTGTTTCATTCTCACTTATAAAGACTTCATCATTGAAATGAGTGCTTCTTAGCAAAATTTGTGGTTGATTCAACTTCTTATTGTTTCTTATGCTTCGGGTGCGTTCCCCGTTGTTTGGCTAAGGTCGGCGAGCGCAAAAAACTTCATTTATACCCGATTCTGTAATATCTTGTATAGGTAATTCCGCCGGCCGGGGCAAAAGCCGTAGCGGGAGCTCTTATACCTATAGTGATTGCGGGAGTCGCTGAGGTTGCGGCGCAGGCGACCCAGACAGAATTTAATTATCATGCATGCGAACGATATACCAAAGCCTGTAACGACGCCGACATTCCGGTGAATAAAATGGAAAAATCAACTACCCTGCGAGGCCTGGGACCTCTAGCACGGGACGCAACTGAAGCTGTCCGTGATTCATATTCCAAAAAATAGATGACTTAAAATAAATATTATGTCACTATTGGCTTCTGTTTCCTATTCCGCTTTTCCGTGCGTTTGATCCCCCTCGACTTGCTTGACTGTTTCATCTTTCAAAACCTATGGGGTGGAACTAATCATGCTTCTATGCCTATTGTCGGCCTCGGATGATTCTGTTTCTTGGGTATCCAATAAATTAGGCTAAAAAGCAAACAAAATACCAATTATGAGTGTCTCTCAAAAACATCCTTTTCATTCGGTAGATCCCAGCCCATGGCCTCTTTTGGGTTCACTCGGAGCCTTGGCAAGCACTACTGGTGGTGTTATGTACATGCACTCTTTCACGGGGGGCGGAACACTTCTTTGTTTAGGCTTGGGAATGATCTTATATACCATGGTGCGCCCGAAGATACATCGTACGACAGGGAGAGCTATCCACTCTTTTCTGTGCCGTTCAGGCTAGCTCATAAGCTAGGACACAGGCTCAACTTGCAGATGAGCCATAGTAACATGGCTTACTCGGGAGCAGCAAGTTTCAATCAGAGAACTGTGGGGCTGCCACCGCTAAGACGCTCTGAAAGAGCAGGAGGTAGGGCTAGTATAACTAACTTGATACGCAATGCTCGCGTCACATAGCTCCTCTTGTCTCAAGCAGAATATTACGGCAAGAGCACGGTAAGTAGGCCTCCTCGGAGACCGAAACAGTCCACAATACATGGTGTGTGTACAGTACCTGAAAGACCGTGGGGCACTCCGACAAGGAACTAGCTGAGCGATCAGCTAATTGCGCAAGGGCCTAAACCCTTCTGGATCGTTGTCTCCCCAAAGACACGAAAATAAGTACTATGTTGAGTCGGGGAAATAACCCATCGGGTGATGGGGTTCGGAGGGCTCGTAATAGCTTTGGCAGTCCAGCCTGGTTAAGGAGCCTAGCCATCGATCGCACTGTTCCACCGGTCTTGGATGTCGAGACATTGTCTTGTCTCGGGCCGCCAATCAGCGCCCGAAGTCCGCGTTCGTATCTCCATTATTCGGAACGGAATCAAGCTTATTCTGGGAGTAATCCTATTTGGTTATGAATCCGGTAAGCCGGGAAATTTATGCTACAACGCCCTCGGCCTCCCATAGAGATTTGAATCACAAGATTGAAAGTTCATAGTTATAAGCGGAGATCGGAGGAGGTGAGAGCCGTTTGAGGTGAAAGCCTCTCGTACGGTTCGGAGGGCAGCTGTGTTGAAAGACCCGACCGACCCCTACTTTGTATGGTGGCGCGATGTTGTACGTGAATCCACCTACGAAGGACATCATACATTCGTGGTCCAATTAGGACTTCGCTATGGTATGATTCTTTTCATCGTTTCTGAAGTCATGTTTTTTTCAGCTTCCTTTCGGGCTTTTTCCCATTCCTCTTCGGCACCTACGGTTGAGATCGGAGCTATCCGGCCCCCAAAAGGTATTTCTGTTTCAGATCCTTGGGGAATTCCTTTTCTAAATACCCTTATTCCACTCCCATCTGGAGCTGCCGTAACTTGGGCTCATCATGCTATACTCGCAGGTTTGAAACAACAAGCAGTTTACGCTTCAATAGCTACCGCTTCCCTGGCTCTAGTCCTTACTGGGTTTCAAGGAATTGAATATATAGAGGCCCCCTCCACTATTTCCGATGGAATTTATGGTTCTACGTCTTTTTTAGCTACAGGGTTTCATGGTTGTGCGACTTGAAGGACATAAGACAATGCGTATAGCCCACCGGACTATATTGCCATCCCCGCCGACGGGATGCTCCTACCTCACCCTGCGCTCCCGGAAACGGAGAGGGCTCGAAGCGTGAGGGGCAGAGTAAGAAGTTTATGATACAGCATACAACCTGCCAGGAGTGCCAAGGCTACTGATCAACGCAAGTGAACTGTGCAAGGACGTTTCGTAAAACCGCACCTACGACGAGTTCTCATTGAGTAGGGCCGGATGTGATTTGGGACACGGTGAATCGGTGCGTGCCCCGATCGGCAAATGATCACCGGAGTATAGCACGGGATCTGAAACCTTGCATTGGAGTCAAAATGTCAACGAGGTAAACCCAATGGGCTCCCCGTCGGGAGGTTTGATCGTGAGATCGGATACCGTCCAATGGGCAGAAGACGATTCAAAAAGCCAAGCGAAGTCGGCCAATCCTTTCAACCCCCGGCGGCTTTATCAGCCATTTCTCCCGGCGGCCTCCCTCCGGGGCTTGGGTCTGGAACAATCTACATTTCGCCCTCGGTGCTGACCCGAATCTTGGGTGACGAAACACTAAAAAACAAAGCCACGCGAAATTCGGGTGAATAACTGCAAGCAGTGCGCGTGTTTGGCCAATCGCGGCATAAGCAACTCGCAGAGTTACAGAACACTTTAGTGATAGCATAGTGCATCATAGGCGCGAAGCGCACCAACAGCCGGAGGTCAAGTCGCGGATCGGTTGGTTGACCGGCGGCCTCTCCGTTGCCTGAGCCGCATGCGGGGAAACTCGCACGTGCGGTTCTTAGGGGGGGGAAGCTTGAAAGAGCCTACCTATCTCGATTTCATGTCATTATAGGTACTATTTTCTTAATAATATGTGGGATTCGTCAATATCTGGGTCATTTTACCCCGAAGCATCACTTTGGCTTTGAAGCAGCTGCTTTTCATTGGCATTTTGTCGATGTTGTATGGCTTTTTCCCCTTGTTTCTATATATTGGTGGGGCGGGAATTAGGGCGAAGCATGTAGCTTCGCCCCCCCCCCCTTGACCCATTCCTAAGAAACGCTTGGCGGACGTACGGATGTTTACAAGCCTTACGGCGATAATCTATATGTTTATGATTCCAATTCCTTATATCCCTTTTCGGTGACGAAGAAAATGCCCGCCCGATGGTAAGCCGAAATGGACCGATGATCGGAGCCGCCAGCACCAATGGGAGGAACGGATCCGGTAATATTTTCTGCCGCTGGCAATTTTCCACCTTTTCTACCATCCAGGCTCTTGAAGTCCCTTATTTCTCATTCTTCCCTGTACAAAACTAAAATACTTCGCAAACGCCACGCGCCTCTCGGGAAGGTCTCGAACGCGCCTTAAGGGCTCGCCCATCTTCGATACTTATTTGCTCACAATCGCTACGTGGGCGATTCAATAATTTGCAGAACATGCCGGCGGCTGGATGCGAGGCGCGTAGCGGACTGATCTTTCGGCTCCGCATACGCAGCGCAATCGGGGGCCAGGCGCCGCTACGCAGCTTACAAAGCACTGGGCGCGTAGCGGCCTCAACTTGCCGCCGAGCCCGATTATGAATATCATATAGATATATGAATAAATAAAATATCTATATATTTATTCATTGCATAAAAGCGTAATGAGCGTATATATGCGTTTATAGAATTCTCCGATATTAATACTGTTGTACCATTGCTTTCCAATCTATGCGTCCCATTGACTAATATCACTCAGTATTCCTAATCCGGGGAGGGAAAGCGTTAACCCAGATTGGCGAGTGTGAAGTGCTTCATCAATCATCTATGGACCCGAGCCTTTGCTGTATTACCGTATGCGATACAGTTTTGAACGCGTCGACGACGTTCACCAATCTTCTCGCCATTTGCTAGAACGTGAGTCTATGTTTTGATGGGTTCGATTGTTTCTATATCCTCCGTCTGCAACTATTGCCTCTAAGCATTGATCGATATCCGCGCACTGATTATGGAGGAGTATAAGGCACTAGTTTGAGATTGAATAATGCGTCATAAAAGTAATAATGCCCCTATGTATTTGCTTCGGAAGTAGGACGAAGTGGCTGGGAATGCGTCCGATGTGGCGAAGCCGAGTGGAAACAGTTTCATCGATTTGTCCGTGAGTGACTAAGTTAGTATAAATGAGACGTTGTGGACCGGCGGGGGGCTGTGAGACAGTGGACTGTCCGTGTCCCGCGACGCCGTTGAAGAAATTTGATTCCTAAGCAAGCCCCGGAACTTGGTTTGGTTTCAACCTGTAAATGGTTGGTAACCCGATAGGGAGTATGAAATCCCGCGGTTCCGTAACAACTCTGCGAATCAATAGCCACTCCCGCCCCGCGGGAGATGCTGAACTATGAATAGTTTGACGCGGGAAGGAACAAATTTCGCTCTTGTTCAATCCGTTGGTTAATATACATAGATTGACAATTGCTTGTTCCAGCCTATCGCAAATTCCGAATTTTTCGGTGAGTTGAAGGGTAAACTTTTGAATCCTTTGGAACTCGAATTAAAAACCTTGTCGGACAAGAAAAGGAAACATTTCTAATCACATACATGGACGAGTTACGATTGATTGGCAGTCGGAGATTTTGGACGATGCGGCCCAACCAAAAAAAGAAGAAGTGTGTCCAGTGTTGCTATTCAAATAGCCGCGGCTACAACGGCGCACGCCCGTATTCCTATGTATCCCTGGGGTGGAAACTGCCATTATAAAGACACGGATTCCTTCCGTACTAGCAATCTTATCCCCGAGGATCCAGTTTCACCAGCTTCGGGTAATATCTATTGATAGGAATCTTTCGAGATTATAGCCATTCCATGGCTCCGTTTGCAAATAAAGAGGAAGGAAATCAATATGGAATTAGGCATAAGGGCCCTAAAAATCTTGTTGACTGGGTAGCAACGGACTAGAGACCCACGTGCACCATCGAGAGAAGTTTCAATACAAGCGGTTTGGAGCCGTCCGCTTCAACCTCAGGGGTCACGCAAGCCCCATCGCGCGGATCTCAGGAACCCGTGAATGAAACGTAATATGAAATGAATGTTTATTGGTTCTTCATTTTGCCGATTCTTGGGCTGTTGCCTGAGATAATCCACGTGTCTCCGGCTGGTATTTTTTCATCAGCTGTGTTTGTTGTGGTTTCGTCCCCAGTAAACCGCTTTGGTCGGTTAGAAACGGATTATGCGTTTTTAACCTTTTGCAAGACTCGTTTTTTTCATTATCATTTGTCCCACAGCCTCCGAATGGAATGGTTCCGAATGCCCGCAGTTATTTAAATTTATAGCGGATTCCACGAACAGCGATCCCGACTGAATTCCTACGGGCTCGAATTTTGGGGATTAATCCGTCCGATTAATCGCGCCGCCCAGAAATGCTTCAATCCAACGCCTGGGGCAACAAAGCGCCCATTGTAGCATGTATTGGTACAGAAAATATCATTACCACAACTCTCAGGGAGTTGAATACGAGCCCTTCGAAGAACCTCGGTAAAGCTCTTATTCTGATTTCCGACAGTTTACCATTTATCCACGTTCAAACAGGTAGTCGGGGGGGCGACACCGGAAGAACATAATCGAAACGCGCGGAAATGCTACGATAGTCGGTAACGCGCGTGGCGCCCGCCGGCCAGGGGATCTTCAACTACACAGCGGACCGGGTAGCGGTCCCCTGTCAACTCCTGGTGGAGGTTGCGCGGCGGGGCCGGGAGGATATGAAACTGGACACGGTGGGCGGATATACTAAAATTTCTGGAGCGGGACGACCCGGACCGGCGGATATTGCCCTCTCCATTGGCCGAGTGATCTCAGGACGAGCTGGTAGTAGGTATTGATGCTTACGTGGTTCACATAGACGAATCCGGCCGGAGAAGGTCATGACGTTGAACGGGGGGGCGGCGGCGCTTTACCCGGCTTATGTATGAGCGTCGGTGTACCCGACAACTCAGGTGCAAGACTCATCACCTAGAATCCCCCCCCCCGAGCCCCAAAAAATAGCTTGGATGCCATTAAGCAATCCGGGACACTAAGGAACTAGGCACCCGGTTATTAGAACTCGGTTACCGATTTCTCCACGCCCGCCGGGCCTCCTGCTTCATGGATATTATGATTGGGTCACATCTATGTAAAACTTATTCAGTCCGTAGACCGGGTATAATCTCAGATCTCATTATCAAGGAGCACGCTTTTTCGAGAAATCAGCGGTGCTCACTCCGCGATGGATCAAAATGAATGACTTCAAGTCTTTGCCTGACTTCCATGATAGGCTCGAAGAGGCTTAAGAAGTGGCGGAGTGTCTCACATTCCGGACTTTCAGAAGGCTACCAAGCTTCTACGGTACCTTCAGTCTCACGGATTCTCTCTCATAGCCGAAGCCACCATTCGGCGGCTGAGGGGGAAGGTGCGCAGCACCCGACCATAGGGAGAGCGCTTGTAGAAAGAAGGGTCGAGTCGAAGGACCGAAAGGAAATGGCCCGTAGATTTCCGCGCACTTCGCCGAAATGGCTGAGAAGGTTTCTTCCGTCGCGCGCGGTCGGTAAAGCGCTCTCCCTCTGGTCGAGTGCTACGCACCTCCTTCCGTGAAGCGCTCCGATCGTAAAGCCCCAAGGAGTGCGAGTTACCCGTATCTCCTTCGTCTTACTCCCTTCATCACGTAATTTCATGGATAATCCAAGATGACCAATCCTTCGGTTATGCCATTACTACGTAATCTATTTCGGTCACAATGAATAAAAAAAAAGCCAACGAATATGAGAATTTATCTAATCGGTCTTGTCGCTAAGATACTTGGAATTATAATACCCCTGTTACTGGGCGTCGCGTTCCTGGTACTAGCAGAACGAAAAGTCATGGCGTCTATGCAAAGGAGAAAAGGACCGAACGTAGTCGGCATTTTGGGACTGTTGCAACCTTTAGCAGATGGTTTGAAGCTCATGACGAAAGAGCCAATTTTGCCTAGTAGCGCGAATATCTTTATTTCTCCAATGGCACCCGTTCCGACGTTTACACTGGCTCTGTGCGCTCGGGCCGTGATCCCTTTCGATTATGGTATGGTTTTTTCAGATCCAAATGTTGGGGTTTTGTATCTATTTGCGATATCTTCACTCGGAGTGTATGGAATTATTACGGCAGGCTGGGCAAGTAACTCCAAGTATGCTTTTTTGGGAGCATTACGATCTGCCGCTCAAATGGTTTCCTACGAAGTTTCCATAGGATTGCTTCTGATATCCGTCATACTATGCGCAGGTTCCTGCAATTTCAGCGAGATTGTCCTAGCGCAAACACGGATATGGTTCGTTTTTCCCCTGTTTCCTGTGTTTCTTATGTTTCTTATTTCTCGTTTAGCAGAAACTAATCGAGCTCCTTTTGATCCACCAGAGGCCGAGGCAGAACTCGTAGCGGGCTACAATGTAGAATATTCCTCCATGGGGTTTGCTCTTTCTTTTTCGGGGGAGTATGCTAATATGATCTTAATGAGTAGTCTCTGTACATTGCTTTTTCTAGGAGGTTGGCTGCCCATCCTGGATATTCCCATTTTCCGGGTAATTCCGGGCTCTATCTGGTTCAGTATAAAGGTTCTTTTCTTTCTGTTTGTATATATATGGGTCCGCGCAGCATTTCCACGATATCGTTATGATCAATTAATGAGACTTGGCTGGAAAGTATTCTTGCCTTTATCATTAGCATGGGTAGTTTTTGCATCTGGTGTTCCAGTAGCCTTCGAATGGCTCCCTTAATTCGTTTAGCCATTTCGCGCCACACTATATATTTGGGGCCGCCGAAGGCGCAAAGCGCAGAAAACGCGAAGCGAAAAAATCCATAGATTTTTCTCCTTCAGTTCTCTCCCGGCGGCCCGGAGGGTAAGCGGGCACTCTTTGTTAGTAGGATCCAGATTTAAACTGCGCAACTTTATGTATAAAGATATTTCACCATAAACGAGTGAGACAAAAATCTAGTGATAGAAAGTGATGCCTCGCGATTTACCAATAAAACTAACTTCGGCCGACGGGGCTTGAAAAATAAGGGGGGGGCTGCCCGGACAGCGCTTTGCGCTTTCTCGGACCTTTCGACAAAAAGCACGCTTGAGAAGCAAAGAAATCTATATATTTTTTTGCCCCCCCCCCACTTCCTTCGCGTTCGCGAAGCGCTGACCTAATCTGTTGTGGGGGGGCGGATAAGAGCAGACTGCTACAACTTAAGCTCCGATACGCTCCGCCCTGACCTAGTCCGCGGCGCCTCCTAGGATTATCGCTTTTTATTTGGATGATTATACCTTTCGGGTATTCAATGAATTAGACTAAGAAGCAAAGGCCTATTATGTCACATATCCTTCCGAGATTAACTCGATTCAGCCCTTATTTCTTACTTCCTTTTGTAGGTGCCCCCCCATCGTGTTACTGACAAATAGCCTCAGTTGGTTTTTTATTCTTTTTTTTATTACGCCCATGCCTGTCAAAGAATTAGAAGCCGGATTAAGTAATTCTCGGGATTCCTTCCTAATGAATTTGAATTGGGTAAAGGCTACTGCTGAGTTTTCCATACGCAATCCCACTCGGATTTTTCCAATTATTCGGTGTTTGATTAGTGGTTTATATGCGCCGCCTCTTACTGCGGCTCGCACACTGTATGCAGGACGCGGCGGGGAGGAGGAGAGAGTAGTCTGAAAGTGGCGAGTTGACTGAATCTGAGCGTAAACGCGCTCATTCTGAATCCGCTTCAGCTCCTGTCCAGGATGTACCACAACTCAACGGAGGGGCCTGGCTTTGGCTCCTCCTGGCTACCAAGGGCCGACGGGGTGTACGGCCCACCCAAATAGTTGAAATGGAAGTATTAGTTGGTCAGATTTACTGGTATCTATAGAGCAACTAACCAACGTGTCTAATACGACCCCACACGGCCTCGATTGTAATTTGGTTCGGGCTGCCATGCACTGCGAGCCCGTACTCGGAATGTACCTACTGCGAGAAGATCATTAGTCGCATGAACTGGTCTTGCTCTCACATTAGGGAGGGGGGCAACTATGAACCGGACAACACCAGCAGGCCCGAGACGCTGGGAAATGGCCCGAATTAATAGCGATAATCAGCCATTACAAAACCATCATGACGAGACTATGGCTCCGATAGCGGCCCGGCGGCGGAATATCTGACAATGCTACAAAGACGGGCTGGGCCGACCAATGATGCTACTGTGCCTCCATGATTCCATACGAGGAAATCGGGAATTCCGTTCAATTCTTGTTGCAAGAGCATCCAGAGACCATCGATATCATGGCAGCCTCCTATATTTTCTTAGGTGAATTCTTGGTCACTTGTAATTTTTTACTCTTATTTGCTCTAAGTTCGCCGCAAATTTTCGGATTGGTCCTTGTCGAGAGAATCCAGGTGATTGTGGCCAAGTATAAAACACCCTGACTGCAACGGGCACTGGATCGGTGGGCCTCGAAGAATCATTCGTTCGAAAAATGATCACAGTTCTACTCCTATATTATGGGTTATCCCCAATCTCAAGCACCCCGAAATGGTTTTTAAGCACATATTTCATCGTGGGATAGCATGAATCTTTAAGGGAGGGGGGACAGGAGCAGGCCGTGTCAGCTCAATCTCGTCAGCATCTCAGGCGGGATCGTTATTACGCTCCTGGAAGACACGCTGGCCCGACGTGCTTTCCGAGAAGCATAGGCAAGAACAGTGCATTCCGGGCCGCCGGGATGAAAAACTCAAATATGGAAATAGAGAGTGTTCGTTCGGTTGCGCCCGTAACCAGCCTTTAGTCGCATTAGTATATTATAAACAGCGTGAACGAATCGTTCGAGAAAGCAAACTACGAAGCAAAAATACCAGAATTTAATCGAGTTTTCTATTGCGTAATGTGACTTCAGATCCTAATTCTACTCATACCAAAGAAAATACTTATGAACCAGGGAGCTCTTGTTTTTTTTCCGGAACCACTGATACTGCCAATTCCACAGAAATCCCGGTTGATCGAAAATCTGGAGAAGAGGTTTCAGCGATTTCGGCAAATTGGTGGCGCTGCTGGCTCATGGCTTTCGGAATAGGAAGCGGATATATAGAATAGAAAAAAGCTTGTCGATTTACGAAGATCCTATGAAAACATCAGGACCTTCGGATGGGATATTTTTCGAGGGAGGTGTCATCGATCGGAGATATTCCCGAAAAACTAGGCCCGGAGCGGGGCTCTGGGACTAAAGAAGCATGGCTCACCAATTGGAAATTGCTCATATTTATTTCTGGGAAGATTTTTGAAATATTAGTCATTTTGGGAACTCGACAAAAAACGGGATTGGGTGTCGGCTTTTGACCCAATTTGGTGAAGTAGACTATGCATTCTGTTTTTTCACGATTCTTACTGCTCCGTTCGATTCTTTCGTAATGGCCCTGCCGCCGGCCCCCCCGGGGAGGCGTGAACCAGCCAAAGGCGACTAATGGGTAGTTGGCCCCCGTTCGAAACGGCCGAGAGGGTCGATACTTATTTGGCTGGGTCCTCTGGCCGACTCGTTCCGCCCCGAAGGCCTGCCGGCCTCGGCGGCAGAGGGCCGGCGGGCCTGCTGCCTTGGCCTTAGGCCTGCTGCTTGTGGCCCTAGCCGACCCAAGGCATGTGGCCGAATGGGGTTAGTTTGTCTACAAGCCGCATTCCGCGGGAGCTCGCCAGCCAGAAGTTGGTATTTTCATTTGAAATAAAAGCAAAAAAGGGTACTATATGAATTTGTACCTTTCCATCCGTCCGGTTACCCCGCCGGTTATATCGCCCGAGCCAATCCCCCGGCCCCCCATAGCCCGTGGGTCGTCGCGGCGAGCGTGGTTTTATATTTAATAGATCACTAGGTGGGCGGATTCCGCTTCTCCTCTGTCCTCCAGCAAAACTAGATTCTTTCGATACTATTTGTATTATTGCCTCCGGCTGGAGGAATTGTTACGGGACAACGGGGGATTTATACTTGTTTCTATGATAGCATATGCCATGATAGCATATGCCATTACGTCTTTATCTGTTGAACCCGGGGAACGAAACGGAGTTATTCGTATATATAGCATCAGTTTACTATACAAAACTCAGGTATGAAATTATAAATGATAATCAACTATTTTCTAGAGCTTATAGGGAGGGGCGCAGGCGGCGGTTTGAACGATGCCAACTGCACCCTTTAAAATCGTTACTTAAATGGCAACCGCCGGATACCCAAACGTAACATGGGGAGCTGTGGGCTAGCAAACGCGCCGCCCTGCCCCGGCGGAAGCATTGCCAGCCGCCGCTATGGGTACGGGCAGACTAGCCACAATTGCGGAGGGGCGGTCGGCATCGCAACCACTAAGATGATCGCGGACTCGAACGGATAAATCCAGAAGTCGAAGATGGCGGCGCTGAAGGAGTATCAACAGAATCTGGCCAATATGGCATTGAAGCTTGGAATGAACCCTTCTCACAATTTGCTTGAGGACGCACGGGCGGAGTATTGCACGCACGGCACGTAACGGAGCTAGGGCAAACTGGCAGAGCGTATCGCACTTGCAGACACCCGTACCGAGTAAGCATTCGAGCCCTCCTGAAAAAGCTATTGACGCCGGAGCGGCGGCGTGGGCCAGGCGGCGCGGCATCGTAGATATCCGTTTCCCCCCGGCCGCCGGTACTCATGTCCCGAATCCTTCAGAGCTATACGATGAATGACCCCCTCCAAGCTCCTGTCGGCTCCGGATTTTCTATATAAAAAGGGATGAGAAAAACGAATCGACCGCGGCTCCACGATAACGATCCGATTCATGTGAGGCTCGGCGAGGGAGGAATCCGATATATGCATATGGAGGGCATTAAAAAGAAGAAAGAGGTAACAGTACCTACGCTAAGCGGGCTTCGTTCCAGCGAGGTTCGGAGCGAGAATCCGAATCTTTCTCGCCTGGATGGATATATCAGCCCACTTTAGCACTTCGCTTTGTGCGAAAAAGAAATAATGACGATCCACCCCAAATCCTTACTAATCGAACGCTGCGTCGTTTCAGGCAAGAAATTAAGCAATGACCGGTAGACGACCGCGAACAAATAATGACAGAAGTTGTTTCCAATCAGATTCAAGAAGAGCCAAGCTATCCCAGCCCGCCATAAAACCCAATAGATATAGTACCCGAAATCTCCCCGCTAACGTGAAGGAAGCATTGCCAAATGACTAAATTTCGCTAATATGACTAAATCCGAGGATTTGTAGATAAGTATATATAATTAATACTCCGGAATCCTCATCGCTAATGGCACCCCAAATAACGCATATTTAGCTAATATGACTAAACCTGGATCTGTAGCATAGGGAATACCCCTCGATTAATATGGAATTAAAGGGTCGGGAAGGGAATATATAATGGGAATCTATATGGGATATGAAACAATTCCATCAAATTGGGAAGAGTTAATCAATTGAATTGGAACGAATGGAACGGATTAGGAAATAAAAGAAATTCAAATATATATATATATATATATATATATATATATATTTGTGTATAACGGGGGAGATGCATAAATAAAATAGATTCCATCACTGATAGAAGAGACTACTAAATCCATGTCTATTCTCCGCCCATCTCCAGCTACTATTTATCTCCTTCGAGAGGGAGGATGAGCTGCAATAGATACATAGATATATCTCTCTATATATATATATATAATTCATAGGGGGCTTCGAAGATACTGAAGGGCCGGTTACCACGTTCTCGAGATCTGTTACATAGGCCTCTAGTTTTCCTTCGGGAAGCGTGGAAGTGACATAGGAACTCCGGGCGAGGATCATGGCACTTCTCATAGAACCTCGGGGACGCTTCCGCTAGGAATCATAGGACTGGGGATAGGAAGCATAGATCGGGAGGGGGAACGTATTTTCGGTCACGCGGTACGTACGGCCTGTCCCGTAAGCATCCTGTCCCTATGGAGTTTGTAAACGGTGTCCGCTGTATCCCGAGGAGGATCAGGAATTATATCTGGTTGTTGATTGCAGGGCGGGGAACTTGGTTTTGTCGGACACCACAAAACCGAAGAACTGTCCGACGAAACAACTTGCGACCCCTACAGCCTCGGCATACCTTTCAGTTAGGATAATCCGCCAACTCCTTGAACTCATTCATGGTGATTCAAGTAATTCCCTCTCGGATTCAAGAATTCCTTGAATCATAGCATTATTCCCTCCTCGGAAAAGAAGGGAATGGGTTACAATCTTTACAGCTAGCTCGGCCCACCCTTTTTTGTCCCTAAATTCCCCATAGTCCCAAAGTGATCCCTGCGTGCTTCCATCACCGAAGGCTTCGTAGTGGTCACCGCATAGCGCGACGCTGAATCATCTACGAAGCCCTCGAGCAATTCTGGGTACCGCCGCTTTACCGAGTTGAAGGAGTCCCTATATAGTTAGGGGTAGCGCTGATTGCATCGATCGAATAATGGAACCGGGTAACAACTTTTTGTATTATCTAATGGACACTTGTAAAGGAGAAAAGATTTGTGAATGAATTAGACCGCGTAGATTTTTGTATCGATTCCGACTACGATTCGAAGGGCTGGGGACTGTCTGACAAGAGAAGGTGAAATGCACATCGCCAAAGAATTCTTTTTATTCGCTCCATGGACTTCATCGATGCAGGCTTAAGTTGGCGTTATAGAACGAAAAAAAATATATATCTATTTTTTTCAACCTAAGGCCCCGTATTGATGGGTCAATCCTGCCCATGATGTATGACGTCAATCATGAAGAACACAAAGTTTCCATGATCCGCGAAAAGGAAAAAGCGCGAAATTTATGGCAAGACGACTATCGATTCTTAAACAACCTATATTTCCTGCACTTAACAATCATTTGATAGATTATCCAACTCCGAGCAATATAAGTTATTGGTGGGGTTTTGGTTCGTTGGCTGGTCTTTGTTTGGTTATCCAAATACTTACAGGTGTTTTCTTAGCTATGCATTATACACCTCATGTGGATTTAGCTTTCTCAAGCGTAGAACACATCATGAGAGATGTGAAAGGGGGCTGGTTGCTTCGTTATATGCATGCTAATGGAGCCAGTATGTTTTTTATTGTCGTTTATCTCCATTTTTTTCGTGGTTTATATTATGGAAGTTATGCGAGTCCTAGAGAATTAGTTCGGTGCCTTGGAGTGGTAATTTCAGTGCGCCTGGGAAGTCTCGTTCAAAGATGCGAAGGTTGAAAGCGATCGCCCGGATAAGACTCCTAACCCGAAGCGGGACCGTACCGCAGGGAACTAAAGCATGGGGCCTATCCGTTGTTTCGCCGCACGGCAAAAAAAAGATTTTCTTTTCGTACGCAACAGGGTCACGCGGCCCCCCCTCCCAACCACGGGGGTCCGGAAGGCAAGAGGGTCCATAAAATATTCTCGCGCGAACAACCCTCCGGAGGTAACTGTAACTGACAGGAAAAGTCGTACACGGTCCTAAACGGCGAGCAAACGAACAAACGTGAAAACCTACCTAGGGATCACCCAAGAAGACTCTATAAGGACCCTGATTAGAGAGAAGCGGGAACCAGTCCCAAGAGCACGAGGCTTTGGCCAAATGGGTGACAGATCAGCCATAAATGTACTCCGAGAGAGACACCGGGCGATCAATGTCGAGCATACGACGAAGCCCCAACGAGTGAAATGCTCGGCGGAAAGGGCTGTAGATGATAAAATGCTATGCCGGCGCGGAAGGGCTCTCTGATAGTGACTGACCCCCTCCACGTAGTGAGGGGTGAGCGCTCGCCGCCGCGCCAGGCGGCGGCGGAATCGGATAAAGCGAAGTAGGAGTAGAGGCTGGCCTACTAATTTCGGTCGAGTTTCGTGTGAGACAAACCTCGAGGCTGGCTACGCGGAGGAATTGGCGGTGGACCCCAGAAACTGAAGAGGCAAGAAACAAAGGTACGAGGTAGGGAAAGAAAAAAAGATGAATTTTTCCCTACAACAGCTACAATCCCAACCTGGATAGCGTATAGTTACCCCGGTGCTGTCTGAGAAGCAGGAGACGTGCCACTGGAATCTGGTTTCCTAGGTGGCGGCGCCGGACATGCTTAGTAACCCCAGAATCCGAGGCCCTGACTCGCCATCCGGGCGGGCGGCATCTCGGCGGCCCGACGACACGACCCGAGCCTAAAGCCCCAACGTAGCGAACGTGATGCTCCAGCCTAGATGCCTACGGGCGGGTCAGAATCCGCCGGATGTCAATTTTGGAGCCTTCAAACGAAGCTTACTACGTCAAAAAGTCCAACCCTCAGTCCCCGGGCCTGAATGGGGGGATGAATGCAACGGCTGGTAAGCCGTTACGCGGCCTCCATTTGGACTTAACCAATATATCCCGAATCAGGATTTTCAATCACGGCGGAATGCCCTGCCGGATAGGAGATATCGCTTATGCGGGCCACGAAGGCCCGTAAAACCTGAATAAGTTATCATGGACGAGCCACATGCAGGAAAACTTGCACGTGTGGTTCTGACCGGGGGGGGGAGGGAAGAACCCCATCGGTATTTATCAATGATTATAACAGCTTTTATAGGATACGTACTACCTCGGGGTCAAATGAGCTTTTGGGGGGCCACAGTAATCACAAGCTTAGCTAGCGCAATACCTGTCGTGGGGGACACTATAGTAACTTGGCTTCGGGGTGGCTTTTCCGTAGACAATGCGACCTCGAATCGTTTTTTTAGCCTTCATTACTTACTTCCTTTTATAATAGCAGGTGCTAGTATTCTTCATCCGGCTGCATTGCATCAATATGGTTCCAATAATCCACTGGGTATCAATTCTTCTGTAGATAAAATAGCTTTTTATCCCTATATTTACGTAAAAGATTTAGTAGGTTGGGTAGCTTTCGCAATCTTTTTTTCTATTTTCGTTTCTTACGCACCCAATGTATTGGGGCATCCCGACAACTATATAGGGCGACCGGTCCAGATCCCGCACGATAAAAAGCACAAGTCCATTTCTGTGCAGAGGCGTTGCACTCACCCTTGTTCGGCAACGAACACGGAGACCTTAGCATGTGCAAGAAGCTCCGTTGAGGGGGTTTCATTTACCTCCGGCGGGGGTAACCCAAAAGTATGGAGCAAGCCGGTTCTCTTGTATTTAAGATGAGGTTCTGTACTGGCGAATCGGAGACTCTTTCGGTCCTTGTCAACCAGCAATTAACCATTGGCACCTGAGCTCTGCAAATGGCGAGGCGCATGAACGTACGTTGCTCGCTCCATGCCTATTGATGGTATATATCAACCGGGTCATAAATGGTTTGTCCTCTACCTACTCTCTTGTGTGGAAGGATAGAGTTCAAGATGGAGCGGATTACCTATACTACTAGGGGCAGGAGTCTAAACGACATCTTAAGCACAGGGCGTTCGGAAGCGAAGGTTTCTGGACGAGGAGCCGTGTAGGAAACAACGGTGAGGTCCTAGGGGTCGTCCTAGGAAGTCAGAGGGCCCGTATTACCCGCCTACCCGAAAGGGACCTAGCAATAGGAAAGCGCTTGATACCAAGCAGCAGGGAAGGAGCCTATGTACTTACTGAATGGTTACCGTTCGGCAAGTTTCACTTCGACGCAGTCTATCAGGCCATCTTCCAGGGACCGTGTAATAGGCGCCCGAAAGAGAGAGGGAATGTGCGTTGAATAGACCTTCCGGGTTTGAAGAAGCTCCGAAGAAAGTCAGGTTAGAGAGCCGTGTGATGGGCGACTATCCCGTACGGTTCGGAGAGCACTTGAGTAGCCCGCCGGATCGGTTAACGGGGTGAACCTGGGGCCGTATGGGGTGGACTCTTGACTCTATCCCGCAAATCCCATGTCAACCCCGGCTCATATAGTGCCGGAGCGCGGTTCGGACCCAACAATATCCGCTACCGACGGAAATCGGTGCCTTGAGGGCGTTAAGGCTAATCCCTACCGAAACTGGGGAGTGAGTGACCCCAGGGCAAGCTCTTTGGATGGGAAAATGCTCTTTGTGGTTCCTGCTGATACAAGCCCAAGCCGCCTTCTCACTATAAGGGGCTGCCGCCTCCGCCCGGCGGCGGTCACGTCGTTTTGCCGGACTCACGCGAGTACTCCTAATTCCGGGGGAGGAAAGGGCCCCTCTGAGGAAGGACCAAACGAGACGGCGTCGCCAAGTTCGCAGACTGGTAAATGCTTAGGGAGGACCACACCGAGTGCTTCGGATTGGCTGGGACCGAAACAAGATTGGCCGGGGGGAACCCCGGAACTGATAAGCGAAGCCTCGAATGAAGCCTTAGGCCTTTATGAGGTACGGGCCCAGAATGAGGCGAACCCGATCCATGGACAGATGGGTGGAGCGATTAAGAATTCGAATCTTGACGTTCCTCTTAACCCCTTAGAGTTTTCGCATCCGGCCCAGCTTGTAGAGAAACAATTCATCGATGGCAAATATCGCCATCTGGTAAGGGAGATTATATCTAAACCGGAAGTGCTACTCACGGCCTATAACAACATCAAATCCAAACCGAATATGACCGGAAGAGGAAGTCCAGGGAGCGCCACGCCCTTCCCTCGTCGAGTGGCTTCGCCCGGCGGCGGCATAAGCCTGAAATGGTTTCATGAAACGGGCCGGAAACTGAGGGAGGGTACATACGAGTTTGAGCCAATTTGGAGATCCGAAGGACCGAAGCCGCCGGGTGGAGCTGAAAAGCGCCGCCCCCCAACGGTAGCGAACCCTAGAGACAAGATAATACAGGAGGCTTTCCGGATGGTACCGGAAATTATCTACGAACCAAGGTTCCGAGATATATCCCATGGCTTCCGAAGGAACAGGGGTACTCACTCAGCCCTGAGGGACATCAAGATGCGGTGGAAGAACCCATCGTGGTGGCTCGAATTCGATATTCGGAAATGCTTCGACACTATCAACAAGAAAATACTAGTGTCAATACTAAGCGAAACCATTCGAGATAGTAGACTCGAAAGTACCTTGAACCAAATGTGGAACGCGAAGATTATGGATGTCGAATTGGGAGGCGGCCCGGCGGTTCGGGGGAGCGTCATATCTCCCATCCTGACCAATTTATACCTCGACAGACTCGACAGGGAGATCCTAAGGATCCGAAAGGAACTCGAGAGAGGCGGCGGCTCGCATCGTCGAGCCAATCCCGTGTATGAGCGACTGCTGCACATCCCGAAGAACTCGGTGATGGAGATGGGACCGGCAGCCGCCTTGCTTCGGGGACGGCTTCGAATTGTCAGGAGAAAGGGTATAGCGGAGGATCTCAGGGACCCTAAATTCGTGCAAGTCTACGCGTGTCGCTACGCCGACGACATTCTGATGGCAGTTTCGGGGTCGAAAGCTTTGGCCCGCGAAGTCATGGAACGAGTCCCCCGGTTCCTCGAAGACGTTCCCCACCTGAAGATAAACCCGGATAAAACCCGTCTGGGACACGTAGTGGAAGAGAAGGCAACCTTCTCAGGTATGAGTCTCTCGGGCCCGAAACCGAGTCAATTGCACGTGAGGTCAGACAAAGCGACTCGGGCCGGGAATAAATATCGGGGCCGCGTCCGAAAGGCCGCGTTGGAGCTTTCGAATGGGTGGGAGAAAGGGCTCAGGAAGCTCGGAGAGAAGTTACTGGTGTGCGCCCTCAAGAGGGCCTCGAAGGAGGCCGCCGGGAGAAACCTTACACTTATTAAATCCGACCAAGAGGTGCGGGAAACGCCAGAACAAATTTGTCGAGAAATTGTGAGTGAGGTACGAAGAGCGGGGATTCGTCGGGACGCCGCCCGGTGGGCACGTGAATTGAGTGAAGGGGACATCTTCACGAATATTATTGAGCGGGATGGACAGGGAGTGGTGAGAGAATTCGACGAATTCGTCGCATCGGTGCACGAGCTCCTATACCCAGAGTCCAAGGTTGAGCGGAAAGAAACGGGTCCAGGCCCCGAAAGGGACGCAAAGGACGTCCCCACGAACCAACGCCAGGCGTTCCGAATACAGATATACGCACCGCTTCCGCGGATACTAGACGAGTTAAGGGCCAGAGGAATAATTAACGCTGAGGGAAGACCAACCTCCGTACCTGTCCTCGCGACCCAAGACGATGTCACTATCACGCAATGGTACGGAAGTGTGGCGCACGAGTTCTTAAGTTATTACCGATGTTGTGATAACTTCTACAAGGTCAAAAAGGTGGTAGACTATCAGCTCAGATGGTCCTGCCTACACACCCTATCACACAAGATGAAAGCCAAGGGCGTGGGTAAAGTCATAGACAAATATACCCACGAGCTGCGGGTGGAAACGGCGAAGGGCCCAAGGGTATATTTCCCTACACCTACTGAACTGAGGGTTATGGGGAAACAATTCTTGGTGAAGAGCATCAAAGACCCAGAGAGAATCCTTGGTCTGATGTTCCTACGCACCACTAGGCACCCGGCCGATAGATGCTCGGTTACAGGTTGCCTGGAGAGTAAGATCGAAATGCACCATATCCGTGCGCTGAAACGCAGTGGAGCAGGCGGCGCCTCCGTCGATAGTCAACTCTAGCAGCGACCGAATCAGTGGGCTAGAAGCTCGCGGCGCTTAACCGGAAACAAAAATCCCAGGGAGCACCACAAGGCGATGCATGCGGGGGATATAAGTCTGCAGGATATAGATGCATCTGTGGTTCTGAACCCGAAACCAGGAAGAGGGCAGGCCTGTGACTCTCGATGATTAAACTCTACAACGAAAAAGATTGGGGGGTGGGAGCCGTATGAGCGGTAACGTTCACGTACGGTTCTGTGAGAAGGGTTGGGGACGGAAATGGCCCCATTCCCTTACTCTCGATGGTATTTCTTACCAGTCTATGCGATTCTTCGAAGTATACCTAACAAATTAGGGGGTGTAGCCGCCATAGGACTAGTTTTTGTGTCACTATTGGCTCTACCTTTCATTAACACTTCATACGTACGTAGTTCAAGTTTCCGACCAATCCACCAAAAATTGTTTCGGTTGCCTGTAGCAGATCGCTTGCTTTTAGGTTGGATTGGATGTCAACCTGTGGAAGCACCATATGTTACTATTGGACAAATTGCTTCAGTGGGTTTTTTCTTCTATTTTGCTATAACGCCCATTCCTGGCAAATGTGAAGCCGGATTAATCAAAAATTTTAATGCTTGCGAGGCGCGTAGCGTCCTAGCAAGCTTTCTCACTTCTACTGGCTCGCTTCGGTGGTGAAATCCAAAGCTACCACCTCCCTTACGCAATCCTACTTTTTTTTGACCAATAATAATATACCTTTCCCAAGGGTTATTAGTTGCACATATCGCACTTTGATGGGAGCAGGGAGACGATGGGAAGATCCCCATGAGAAACCTGATGATGATGGCAGCACCAGTGAACGTAGCACTAGTGACAGCAGTACTACTGCTGCTGAATCCGGAGGCAACGATAAAAAGCCTCGCTCATCTTCCGGCCTTCCTCTCCACGGGAAAACCGGCGGGGGCGACCGGGAATAAAAGCACTACGGGACTTCGCCGTTCGTCGTCCCCGAAATATTTGACTCCGGATCTAGAGCTGGTGATAAAAGGGCCTTTTTTTTGCGAACCATGTCTAATCCAAGCTCGGTTCCCGAGCATCGTTCGAACGTTTCCTTCCCTAATACATTGGGAAATAGCAATGATGCACCTTCGGAACTTCCGGTTTCTTAAATTATTGAAACTGTACGGCTCCTATACGCTGTGTTATTCCGAAATGACCACTTTTCCGGGCTGTGAGTTCAGTAATTCTCGCCCTCTGGGCCGCCACGTGGAGAGTGCCAGAGGTAGGGTGGTAAATATTATGCCCGTTGTCCGGTGAGAATATAGAGTCTACACCGGATTCAACCTCCCAATTCTTATTATGACTCCTCCTTTTCCGAGTCGAATTGTGCTTTTCCGAGTCGAATTGTGCGCGGATAAGGCGCTAATTGATCAACAGCGGACGCTTATTGATCAATTACCCGACGACCCCGAGCCTAGTTTTGGGCGGTTGAGAAGCTCGTCATATGACGCGCAGCAAAATGCCTGGTATGGGAGGGGGGCCGGCGGTTAGGCACGGGGCCCAGAGGCAGGGGCCAGACTTGTTTGGCTCTACGAAAGAAGCGCCGAAGGGGTAGATTTCCGCACACGATATTGGGAAGAGGGCACTACGTGCTTCTTTGGCTTTACAGGGTCCTAGGGGCCGGAAATGGCTCGTAGATTTCCGACCTCTCGGTCTTTCGGCCTTCTCTCGTTTACGGCCTCTGCGCTGCCTTCGTCCAGTGAGAGCCAGTGAAAGGAGCCGGCGCCGCTTCATAGGTCGAAGGCGCTTAGAAATTGATATATATCAATTTTTGAAAAATATATATATGAATGAGAAACAAATATATAAATATCTACCAGTTCTACGAAAAAAGAAAGATACGATTTATGGATAACCAATTGTTTTTCGAATCTCCAATAGCTACTTCACCGAAAAGGATACATAAATGTCGAACGGTATCTAAAGCACCTGAAAACTGCGCGAAGATGCCCAAGAGCGTCCAATTCCGAGCATTCGGTGGAACCGGTGAACCATTTGTACGTGAACCATTTGTACGTTTGGATTTCCGAATGGGGCGGAGGGCCTTTAGCTCTGAAAGGCCCTTTCTAAGCTCTCGCCCCGGTGGAAGAGAAGGTTCGACCGAGGAGCGTGCCCTTCGGAAACACTGTCAAAAAGAGCAGTTCAAGGCAGAAGGCCTGTTTCGGCTCATGAAAGACATAAATCTGTGGATAGCGGCCGCCTATAAGAAGCTGTCACCAGGCGAGAACAGTGGTGAAAGGCCGAAAGGCACCTCGATCAAAGCACTAGAAACACTGAGGGACTCTGTGATGAGGGGCCGCCGGAGTCGCCGGCCCAAAGGGCACGAGACTCTAGGGACAGAGGGCAAAGCCCCGGAGGAGGTTCCGACTTCTTTGGCCTCACGAAGGAAGAGCCGAAGGGAAATGGCTGGTACATTTCCGCACACTTCTTCGCCCCGTGTCCTTCGGACCCACGAAGTGTCTCGTGCCCCTTGGGTCGTAGATCCTTCGGACGCTTCTTTACGGGGGCTTACCCAAAAAGACAAGGATATACTGGTACAGGAAGTGATTCGCAGCATCCCAGAGACGGTTTACGAACCATGCTTCCCTTCGTGTTCCCATGGATTTCGACCGGGCCGCTCCCAACATACCTGCTTGAAGCAGATACGCCGTGACTTTGTGGGTACCGTCTGGTTCATAGAAGGCGAAACCTCGCAATGCTTCAATAAAATAGATAAGCAAGTGCTTATAGGCCTCATGCGGCGAAGAATTCGAGACAACAGATTCTTGAACCTGGTTCGAAAGGAGCTAGAAACGACGAGCCCAAGGGCCGCCGGGGAGGAGGAGGGCACCACCAAGGCCAAACGGCGGCCCCTTCTATGCAACATAGTGCTGCATGAGCCGGACCTTTTTGTTATGCGACCGAAACGTATTGTTGACAGGGGACGGCGCGGGGCAGTCAATCTGGAGTCTAAGGAATTGTGGCGTCAGTCCGCTCTAATCGACCGCACTTCGGCACACGGAGCCGGGGGCCGCCGCAAGGAACTCGGCAAATAAACCATGTGCGCTTCGCGGATGATTCTCTCATTGGAGTCATTGGTCCAAGAGCTCCGGCAGAAAGGATACGCGGCTTGGTTACACGATTTATTGAAGTGCGGCTCAAGCTCAGCCTGGATAAGACCCGTAAACCCATTCAATTTCGCCCGAACACGCTCCCCGCGCACTACGTGCCAATGGGTCCTCCGAAAGAGACAGGGCCGGAGGCCGGAAATGACTTTACAATTTCCGCACATGGGGCGGGGAAGAAACAAAGTTTTTGCATAAGGGGCGGAGCGAAGAAGATTGCTTTCCCTGGATACCTTATTAGTCGCGATTCGACCTACCTTAGACGAGGACGGAGGTACGGAATACGTAGATCTGGTGGGCTTAGTTCACTTGTAGATATGCGAAAAGTTATAAACCGTTTGGCGGGGAAGGGATTTTGTGATAAATCGGGTCACCCAAAACCTAATTTTGCTTACTTTCGGTATCCCCAAACCTACTCGGTTGCCCGCATAGCCTCCATTCTACGCGGCCTTGCCAACTATTACCATCTCGCAAACTCCAAACGCCGATGTGTCACGCGCTTGTGCTACATACTACGTACGTCATTGGCCGAAACATATGCGGCCAAATCCAAACCAGGCACAGCAGCTAAGGTTTCTGCCAAGGGTGGCAGGGACCTGTCGAAACCAATTAAGGCTGGGAGGGGCCTCAACGCCGTGTCCAATCGGAGGGGGGGGAGTGAACGCCACTTGCCAGCCATTCCCTACACGCGATATGGTCAAATAAAGCTACCCGACATGAAACCGCTAACCAAAAACTGGCAACCAGGCCAATTCATTGCCCGGGTGAACGAGGCATACGATTGTTTATAACCACGGGTAAACTTGAGTCGGAGAGCCGCCAGGGCTAATCCACTTGATGATATCGTGAGGGTGCACGGGGCTCCGCAATTGAACTCTTTATTCTATGTATTCTGTTGCCCCCGAGAGATAAGTAATTACGATGATAAGAAAAAGAAGATTTTTTGATCCGATACACTTTGGCGGGACTTCTTTGGCTTTAAAGCGCCGCCGAAGGCCAGGGTCCGTGAGACTCTCTCCTCCGCGCTGCCTTCGTTCAGTGAAAGCCAGTGGGCGAAAAATAACCTATCAGGTTGAAGGCGCTTAGAAATTGATATATATCAATTTTTCAAATATATATATATATAAATGGAGAAAATATTCTACCGGTTTCACGAAAAAAAAGAGACGATTTATGCATAACCAATTGTTTCTCAAATCTCTGATAGCCACTTTACCGAAATGGATACATAAATGTCAAACATCGAAACATGAAAATATATTATATACCAACCCGAACAGTCTATTTAAATTATTATATTTTCTGAAGTATCATACCAATACGCGTTTTAAAGTTTCGATTGATATTCGTGGAGTTGATCATCCCTCTCGAGAACGAAGATTCGAAGTGGTTTATAATTCACTTAGTATTGACTATAATACGCGCATACGTATATTAACAGGTGTAGATGAAATCACTCCGATTTGTTCGGTAGTCGGTATATTCCCATCGGCCGGCTGGTGGGAACGAGAAACTTGGGATACGTTTGGTGTGTATTTCTCCAATCATCCCGATTTGCGACGTATATTAACAGATTACGGTTTTGAGGGTCATCCATTAAGAAAAGACTCTCCTTTAAGTGGATATGTGGAAGTACGGTATGATGATTCAGAGAAACGTGTGGTTTCTGAACCTATTGAGATGACTCAAGAATTTCGCTATTTTGATTTCGCAAGTCCCTGGGAACAAATGTCGCGTAGTGACGGATCGAATCAGAAGTAAGCCAGCACCGAAATATTTCATGTTGCTCCCCCCTGAATGACTACGGAATCGTATACTTGGAGGCATCCGCTTCGTCTTTTTTTCGCCAAACTAGGTCTTTACAAGTTGGAACAGCTCAGCGAAGCTGAGCTTTTGGGTCCGAAGGAGACTTCTTTGGCCTCACGAAAGAAGCGCCGAAGGGGTAGATTTCCGACAGCGGGATATTTCTGCGCTTCGCGCCTTTTGCCATACGGGCGCCGGCCCGGAGCCTTTGCGTTTGATTGGCCCGCGCGCCCCTGTCTCCTCGATTTATCATCTAAGACGATAAATTGGTCACAATCTTGAGGTTCAGATTGCGGAATTATGGATTAGTCGATGTTTCCATTCATTTATGAACAAATTGGCTGGAGCTGAACTCCCCACTTTATTAGAACAAAGAATTACCAACTATTACACCAAATTGCAAGTGGACGAGATCGGTCGAGTGGTTTCAGTTGGAGATGGAATTGCACGTGTTTATGGATCGAACAAGATTCAAGCGGGGGAAATGGTTGAATTCGCCAGCGGTGTAAAAGGAATGGCTTTGAATCCAGAAAATGAAAATGTAGGAATTGCTATATCTGGTAGTGATACTGCCATCAAAGAAGGAGATATTGTAAAGCGCACTGGATCTATTGTGGATGTTCCGGTAGGAAAGGCCATGTCAGGTCGTGTGGTTGATGCGTTAGGAGTACCCATTGACGGAAAAGGTGCTTTAAGCGCTGTAGAACGAAGACGTGTAGAAGTGAAAGCCCCAGGGATTATTGCACGTAAATCTGTGCACGAACCGATGCAGACGGGATTGAAAGCAGTGGATAGCCTGGTTCCTATAGGTCGTGGTCAACGAGAACTTATAATAGGAGACAGACAAACCGGAAAGACCGCTATAGCTATTGATACCATACCGAACCAGAAACAAATCAACGCACAGGGCACCTCTGATAGTGAAAAATTGTATTGTGTGTACGTAGCGATTGGACAGAAACGTTCAACCGTGGCACAATTAGTTAAGATTCTTCCAGAGGCGGGTGCTTCGGAATATTCCATTATTGCAGCAGCCACTGCTTCGGATCCAGCTCCTCCGCAATTCCTGGCACCATATTCAGGTTGTGCTATGGGAGAATATTTTAGAGATAATGGAATGCACGCATTAATAATCTATGATGATCTGAGTAAGCAATCAGTGGCGTATCGCCAAATGTCATTATTATTACGTCGACCACCAGGTCGTGAGGCGTTCCCCGGAGATGTCTTCTATTTACATTCTCGTTCATTAGAAAGAGCCGCTAAAATGTCAGACCAGACTGGTGCGGGTAGCTTGACTGCGCTACCTGTGATTGAGTGCGCCCCGACGGGACGTAGTATGATTCAAACAATGGTTGGAGGGGAAGTCGCTGGCAGGTACTACCAAACCACGACGAGAAGCAACCCGAAAGACCAGAGCGCTAGGAGGATAGGAGGAGCGGATATTCACGGGGTCCATAAGCCAAAAAATAAGCCTTCTTCGCCTGTTATTAACCTTGTTCAATGGGTGAACGCGGCATCGTCGAAATACGATGAGAGCTCCGGGTATAAGCATATACCTTACCCAAGAATCCACTCCGGCAGCGCTCACCTTACGAGACAGGGGCGTCTACCACGTCCGAGCGGGGTTGTTACTGAGGGTTATAGGCTGAAGGCTTACGCTCTCGGTACGAGGAATTATTCCAAAGACAGCTTTCAGCCTCCGTCAACTGAAGGCGTCCATACGAATGAAGGTACTGGAACGAATCTCGAGCTCCTAACAGGGCTCCGAAACAGATGGAAGGTGAAAACGGGAAAATATGAAGACATCTTTTCGCTTATCGCGAGTGAAGATAATCCAATCCTGGCATGGAACAGCATAAGAAGCAAGCCAGGTAACTTAACCCCCGGGACAACTCCCGAAACTCTAGATGGTATCGACACCGAGTGGTTCCAAAACACTAGTTCGAAACTAAAGAGCGGGACTTACAGGTATACCCCGGCGAGGAGAGTTTATGTTCCAAAACCCAACAAACCCGGGGAGACGCGTCCCCTAACAGTTCGTAACCCCCGAGACAGGATCATTCAGCAAGCGTTCTTGAACGTATTGCAACCCATCTTCGAAGGTGGCTCCGTCTGGCGGCAAGAAAGCGAGCAATCGACCTACGAAGACCACTCCCGGGAATACACCCAATGCCACCCCTCCCTAACCAGAAGGAAACCATCACACCTCAAAGGTGGAAGCGGTAGCTATACCAAGAAGTTCCTGACCAGACATTGGCTATTATCCCCTATATTCCTTAACGTCGCCCACGGATTCAGACCTAACCGAGGCGTTCACTCGGCGCTTAAAGGAATCAAGCAATTCTGGGGCGCCCCGAATCGGTTCCTTAGGTTCGCTGTTACGAAGGCCTTCGACAATACGAACCATAACCTGATTGTAAATCTCTTGAAGCAACACGTTGCGGACCAACGTGTGGAGGACGAGCTTCGGAAAATGCTGAAGGCCCGCGTCATCAACTTCGTGCTTGGAGAAGAATCAACTATGACCTTAGGTGTGCCTCAGGGTTCTGTCTCGAGTCCCTTCCCATTCAACGTAGCCATGCATCATCTGGACGTGTTCGTGATCGATCCCAAAAAAAAGCATCAGGTGCCACCGGAAAAAATACCCAATAAGGTGTACGTAAGCGAAAGACGTAAATTGCTAACGTTAGCAAAGAAACAAGGATGGGGCATCGGAAAAGAACTGAGAGCCAACAAGGACTTAAGAAAAGACCCCAAGCGCAGGGGGATTAGCCTTTTTGAATACAAGGTTCATCCCCGTAACATTTATTATGTCCGATATGCGGACGATTCTATCGTCGGGGTCCAGGGGGATAAAGCCTTTGCCAAGGACACGGCTACGTCGATCTCCAATTTTCTTAGGAGTAGTATGCACTTTGAAGTCTCGGAGTGCATATTTCACACCAAAAGCGGGAAAACTCCTTTCTTAGGGTTTCACCCATCGGTCGGACTCCTTGGCCGCCCCTCGGTAAGGGGTAAAATAGCGGAGCGCTTTGCACGGCTCAAGGCACGAATCCGAGGCGCGCGCAGGGGGGAATATAAGCAATACCTCAAAATGGTGAGCAAGGCGTACACCAAATACTATAGGAAGGTCCTGGAGGGTCACCTTCGACAGGCCCATCAGACTATGTTGTCTAGCAAGCTATTGAGGTCCGGAGGCTTCACTCTGGCGCGCCAAGGAACTATCGACGCATCGGAAGAGATGCTGAACCAGATCAAGAGGGAAGCGCAGCGAGGCTCGGGGGAGGGCCGCCGAGGGCCGGAGTGCTTTCCGACGGGCGTTTCAATATCGGACGACCCGGCGGCAGCCCGCAGGGCCCTCGGGAATCCGCCTGCTAACTCTAGGTACCAAGAGGCAGAGGAAGAATGGGATAAGGAATGGGGATTCTTGGTCTCGGCTTGGGGTTCGAGGGCCCTATCACTAGCCAGGATTGAGCCCGCCGGGGCCGACCTGTTCAACATCATGGGGAGGGAAGACCTTAGCAAACTGATTGGTCCGAGAGAGCAATACCACAGCGCGCTGGATGAACTCCTGAGCGGAGAAACCTCGGGCAAGATGGTTAAATACGTTCAGGGTAAGTTCGCGGCCGCAGACAGAGGAACCGCCGCTGTTTCGGCTTCACAGCTCACTAGCAATAGATATCGCAGTACGGTTTATCTGGAGATGCCTTATTCAAAAATTAGAGAGAAGCTGCGATCGGTTGGATTCATTCGGGACGAACGGGGCGCATTCCCTAAATCCCTGCCCCAGATCACAGAGCTTGAGGATATTCGAATAATCGATTTTTCCAAGCAGAAGGCCTATGGCCTGCTTAACTTATATCAATGTGCGGACAACCGATGGGAGCTTATCAAGATCGTGAATTGGATGCTTAGATATCCCCTCCTGCACACACTGGCGCACAAGTATAACACTACTGTGTCCAAAATAATGGGCGTATACTCCAAATCTCCGAAAGTCTTCATAGAATCGGGGAAACCTGGCGAATATTCCATGCTCACCGGTTTTCCTACCCCACTGGAGATAAGCACTAGGCGCAAAGAATTCCTCGTTTCGGGGGATGAAACCCCCGAAAGCTTGGAAAAACTCTTTGACGATACGCGGACCCTTCTCACCCGATCGAAGAAGTTCCATAAACGCTGTGTCGCTGATTGCCCCGAAACTAGCATAAAGCTCCATCACATTCGGAAGCTGGTAAAAGGGTTCGGGGGCAACATCGTCACCATCAACGTTGGGGGCAAACGCACCGTGAAACGGGGTCTGGACAAGGTGCGTCTTCCGGCGGCGGCCCCACCCAGGAAACAAATCCCCCTCTGCCCCAAACATCACTCCGACTTTCGTGAAGGCACCATAACATTGGAAAACATAGACATCAAATATTCGTATCCCAAGACCTTATATGTGGGCGGAGAACAGGGGAAGTTGGTGAACGTAGGAGACGTCACCAAACAACGTTTTCTGGAAAAACACTAGTTTTTTTTACCCCCTACGCCTCGTTTTCACCCCCGGAATGTTCCAGTAGGAGCCGTATGATGGGAAACCATCACGTACGGTTCGGTGACGGCCTGCGGGCTAGTTCTACAACACAAGCTGGAGACGTATCCGCTTATATTCCTACCAATGTGATTTCCATTACAGATGGAGTGCGACGTGACGTGTGTGGGATCGGTGAGTCGGGGGCGGCGCATCGTCGTCCCCGGCAACGGAGCCAAGGATTAAGGGGTGGTCGGACCCTTCCTACCCCAAGTAGCAACACCGTAGGCGATCTCAACAGAGCTTCTTCGGGGGAGTCCTCCGAGACTCGAGTGGAAGCCCCCTACCACGGTTTGTCTGTTAGCACTAGGCCGTATCCTCTTGATACTGTGAGTCCTAGCCCCGATACGAAAGCCCAGGTCCATGGGCGGTTTTCGGGAATCGGTGGGCGGTTGCCCGCAGAGATTAGAAGCTTGGCGTTAGGAAATGTCGATCCTCGTACGAGCGCGGCGAGCTCCTTCGGCGGATCCCTACAAAGACACAACTACAGTTCGCTGTCAAAAGACTCGAGGGCCGCCGCGGGCGCGGAGATGGAGGTGGAAAACCCCGAATCAGCCGGTGGATGCGCTGAGAAGCAGAACCCGGTCGACACGGGACCTAATACCTTCTGCATGGAAGATGTGCAGGCTAGAGCGGGCGCGAGCGCGTACTTGGAGTCTACGGACGTAGCAAAAGTTCCAGCCTCGAAAAGGAGTGATAAAGGCAAATACCAAGATCTTTTCGGCCTTGTAATAAGCCCGGATAATTCGAAACAGGCGTGGCTAGAGATAAGAAACGAACCAGCCAATCTGACGCCCGGTGGCACGGGCGAAACCGGGGAAGACTGGTTTACGGAGACCAGCATAAGCTTGCACGGGGGAATCTATAAATACCAACTAGCCAGGAAAGTTGGCATACCGGGCGGCGGGGGGCGCCCCCTTACTATAGCTTCTCCCCGGGACGAAATGATTCAACAGGCCTTCAAAAGAATTTTAGAGCCTATCCTCGAAGGTTATGTTGTCGGGGTTACAGCCCCTCGGAACCGGCGGCGGGGCAACGACATGGTTAAACACTGGATCCTCCCAGTTGTCTTTAGCGACTTATCCCACGGATTCAGACCCGGAAAGAGCGCCCACTCGGCGCTCCAACAAATGCGATTTGGTTGGAGGGACGTGCACTGGCTTCTCGACTACGACGTGAGGAAAGCTTTTGGTAACGTTAACCACCACGTACTGTGTGCTGCGCTGGAAGAGCAGATAGCGGACCGTAGGGTTATCGACGAGATTCGCAAGATGCTTAATGTGAAAGGGATAAACTTTGACATCCGGGAAAACCTGGGCACCCCACAGGGGTCCGTTCTATCCCCTTTCCTGTTCAACGTTTACATGCACAAATTTGACCAATTCATGCATAATCTTATAGCACACTACGACCGTTCGGGCGAGGGGTTAATAAACCCCGAATGGAAAGAAGTGAGTCGAGTCAGAGCTGATGAGAAGGGCCAGCTGCCGGAGGACCCTACTAGGAACCGGCAGAGACGGTTAGCCGCTGCCCGCAGAGGTATCAAGCGATACATCTACCATCCGGCGGCCAATATCAAGATCCGATACGTCCGCTATGCTGACGATTTTTTGGTAGGTATCGAGGGCCCGAAGGACTTGAGTAAGACCATTAGAGGGGAAATCAACGATTACCTTCAATCCGCCCTGCACCTAGAGATAAAGAAGGACAACTCGGTCCATGCGCGTTCCGATTGGGTTCGTTCTATAGGCTTCGACATTCAAGCTAGAATGACAGGTTCCTCCTGCCTTATCAAGGGTAAGGAGCTAGAGGCTATTAACAGATTCAAACAAAGAGCCCGTAGGGCCAAAGAGAAGGCACATAAGAAATACCAATCTATGATGAACAAGGTGGGAGCCTCGATCCAACGCCGAACCGTAGAGGATACCTTTGCCAGAGCTGGGCAAACCTACCTTAAGCAAGTACAGATCGCAATGGGAGCCGCAACCCTTAGTCGATCGCAAGCTTTGGACGCTCTGCAAGAGTCGCTCAATGTACTAAGACATGAGTACTCATGGGAACGGGGTAACGGCGGCCCTCCGGCCCGAATGCCCGATAATTATCGGAACACCGATTCGGCAAGCATAAGGGGAGTAGCTGGGCAGTGGATTCGAGGGGCTAAATCCCTTGGAAACCTCAGGGTCGAACAAGAAGTTAGACAAGCCCCGAAAGATCTATACGGGGTAGACATTGTGGAGAAGGTGGAGGAACCCAGTAAGTTCTTGGACAACTTGGACTCTGGGCGGGGTGAGATAACACGGTGCATCAGAGATGAGTATAAAGGTAAGGGTGCAGCTATAGCCTCGGTCAACCCTTATATAAGATGCCCGATACCTCACATACTGGAATGTCTGCGGTCTCAAAATATTGTAGCCAAGAATACCCGAAGACCTATTGCGGTCGCTGCTATTCCCAATCCGGATGATCTAACTATTATCGACTGGTTCAAATCTAAAGCCCATGGGATCCCAAGCTATTACAGATGCGCGCACAACATCTGGGAAGTCCGAGACTTGGTCAACTACCATTTGAGATATTCTCTCCTTAGCACCTTAGCCCTCAAGCATAAGTCCTCAATTTCCGGGATTATAAGAGGGTACGGTAAAGCCCCGAAAATACGAACAATTAATGAGAAGGGCCAGGAGTCCGTAGAGTTTCCCACAGTACACAGAGTGAATGGCACCCGCCGAGGATTTAACACCAAACCAATAAGCCTAATAACGTTCCAGGATTTTCGGGATCTCCTGATGAGACCATGCGTGGCGCGGAAACGGTACTATGACCTGCTTTATGCGGGTAAACGCCAGAATCATCGGTAGTATCGACCCGATAAAACTACTGCAGAACTGGGAGACTAGCCGCCACTGGTCTACCTAGATGCCTTTGATCATTCCTCCAGTCTCCCATGGGAGCCGGATGAGGGAGAAATTTCTCACGTCCGGATCTTTGAGAGCCTCCGGGCTACTCTCTCAAATCTTTTTGGAAACAGAACCCTTCTATCGTGGAAGTCGACCTGCTATTAACGTGGGATTATCCGTGAGTCGCGTCGGTTCTGCGGCTCAGTTGAAAGCCATGAAACAAGTATGCGGTAGCTTAAAACTAGAATTGGCACAATATCGTGAAGTAGCCGCTTTTGCTCAATTTGGTTCAGATCTTGATGCTGCGACTCAGTATTTATTAAACCGTGGGGCTAGGTTAACTGAGATACTTAAACAACCACAATATAGCCCAATTCCTATTGAAAAACAAATCGTGGTTATTTATGCAGCTGTCAAAGGTTACTTAGACCAAATACCCGTCGTTCCCATAACACACTATGAGCAAGAGCTATTGGAATCTATCGACCCAGGTATACTTTCCGCTATTGTACAACAAAAAAACATCACTGAGCAAATTAGTAGTCAACTGGCTACCTTTTGCCAAAAATTTACGCAGGGCTTCTTAGCAACTCATCAATCATAAAAAAAGAAGAGGGGCGAAGCTATTTGCTTCACCCCTCCCCCCTCCGGTTACCGAGCCATGGCTTATGAAAAAGGTGGAGCATGGGCAGGGAGATTAGAAGCTTGGCGTTAGGAAATGTCGATCCTCGTACGAGCGCGGCGAGCTCCTTCGGCGGATCCCTACAAAGACACAACTACAGTTCGCTGTCAAAAGACTCGAGGGCCGCCGCAGGCGCGGAGATGGAGGTGGAAAACCCCGAATCAGCCGGTGGATGCGCTGAGAAGCAGAACCCGGTCGACACGGGACCTAATACCTTCTGCATGGAAGATGTGCAGGCTAGAGCGGGCGCGAGCGCGTACTTGGAGTCTACGGACGTAGCAAAAGTTCCGGCCAGGAGCGTGATTCCTTGCTACAGATTCAGTCTTTTCCGAATCTTCGGAGCTACATCTATCTCTTTCATTTCATCCCCTGATACACGTGCCTGCCGAGCCTGCTTCGACTTGGCCCGAAGGAAGGCCAGGATCGAGCCGCCGCCGGATGCGAGGAAATCTTGCACGTCTGGTTCGGGGCCCTCGTATGGGTTAGAGAAAGGAACTTCGGGCAGGGTAACTTAGGCACATAGGCTCTTTCCCTTTATTTTGTCGGACAGTTCTTCGGTTTTATGGTGGCCGACAGAGCCAAGTCCCCCCCACCCTGCAGCGAGACACAGAAGCTGTTGGAGCAAGTGCAAGGGCATCGGTGCGCGGAGCGCCCCTTGCTCTTTTTGGGGGCGAGTGCTTCGATAGGAAATGCTAAGATTCGAACTTAGATTGGTTAAAGATTCGTTAAGAACCAATAAAGCCTTGCATGCAACGGCTCCTAACTCCCGGGTCGTATCAAGAACCCTATGATTTTTGATATAATTTTTTCCCGAATTTCCCGCCCACGAAACAATAAATGAAAGAATTTATTAGTGAATTTACGTTTTTTTCCATGCTATGCTTCGGCTAAAGAAAAAAGCTTTGGGTTTTGAAACCTCATCTTTCTCCTTACGTTGCGGGTCAAACGTTCCATAGACCCGAGTCAAATTTCCATTAGGATCAGTCTGTACTTGATGTTGAATTCTATTCATTAATGCGTCAAATCGGCTAACCAACGTTGGATCTAAGGCCAGGTCTGGCGACAAGTCTGGCGATTCCGTAAGCCGGGCAGATTGCAGAAATAATTTCCGTATTTCATTTATTCGAATTCGAGCTTTCCTCATACTTCTTGCCCTTCATTATCCTCCACACTATCTGATTGAATCAGATCTACGGCATGGAAACTCTGCTTCACCACTTTGAGAATGAGTTTGAGAAGACCGAGGAGACTTTTAGGCCCAAGCAATACAGCAATTCTGCGCGTTTCGAATTGTTCCTTCATTTCCGTGCGCCTCAACCTACCCGAGTTCGTAGAAATAACGTCTAGGCTTAGCCCGTAGCCGCTCGAAATCACCTGCATCCGTATACCAAAAGGCGGGGTTCACAAACGTTAATATTAAGAAATATTAACTTCCTTTCCGGCAAGTTTAGTCCTATTCCTAGAACTTCCATAGAACTTCCAATATGTGTTTGAATCAGATCAACTTGGTCGTTCTTCAAACTCTGCAATTCCGGTCCGGTGTAATTATCGTTGCGGATGAAACCTATAGGTAACTGTCGTACGTATTCGGAAGAATTTATTGCATCGTACCGGGCGTATAAAAGTGGGTTTTTGGGTTGTTGGTTGGGCCAGTACAATACTCTCAGAAATCCTCATCGTACTGGGCAAACCAGTCCGAATTCGGAATTACAAGTTTCGAAATATCCATCCAATTTGCGCTCCTGTTGTCGTTGCACACGCGAAATGGTCAAAGAGCCTTCGGTTATACATTTGAGACTTGTTATTCCAAAATCGGGTACGGCCGCAGAAGCGAATATACAGGTGTCCATTTGGCAGCTGTGAACAAATCAAAACATATCGAGTTGGAATTGAAAGAAACATTATCTGGGTAATAACATCTTTTTTTTCAATCCGTTCCCCGTTTTCCGGAAATGGTTCTTCGTCCGCATATTTTCTCTTTCCGTTTTTTAATATTGTCACGAAATTGATGAGAATTGGGAGCTGCTTCCTTTTCTACGCTGTACGGAAAGTAGCTCATTGGGCTGGGTCTAAAACTGGCTAATGCATAAGTTATCCAATGTTGGACATCAATATGCACATTGTTTGAAATTTGCCCGCGGTCGGAAGAAACGAACTTCTGTATCATAGAGATGTCGACAAGAATCTATAGGTGAATGGACCCGAAATGAATTTAGCCGTTTTCGAACCCCCGGAACTTTCTCCGGTCCTACGGGTGGAGTATTAAAATAATAATTCGTCGACGCGTATGACATTACCCTCTCCCAATTCTTTAACGCTTACCCTACCATTACAAAGTTCCAAGTCATTTGAAGCTCCGGATTCAATCGATTTCAAAGATCGAGCAACATGACCGTAACGTTTGATACGAATTCGGTTCCAAGGAATAATTCTCACAGGGCCGCCTCGTCTATGAATAACTATATTTTTTGGCTAATGCACGTCAGGAGTGATGTATAGGAAACTGAAGCTGTAGAATAATCGGAAGTGGGAGAAGTGTAGCTCCGAATGAATTTGTGGCTTTTCACTCCGGGAGTAGCTAGCTGTATGGCGTTTCAGAAGGCGGGTCTCGTGAAAAATAGGTCTAAGTTCTACTATTTTATGGTCATCTCTAAGAATATGCTTTATGGGTACGTCGCGACTTCGTATTAATAGTTGCTTCGCCATAAAAGCTAAAATGGAGGTTGCCCGCAGGGAGCTTCGTAAGTTTTACCACTCCCTGGTGGAGCTGTAACTGATGCGACCTTGGCCCATAGTATTCAGAAAGGGTTGAATGGAAACTCCTGTTTCTCTATGGGCGGCATTGTGCGATGGTTAGAAGTAGTCGAAATTTCTGAATAAAACATGCGGTCCTGTTCCGACAATAGGCGTGTTTGCACTCCGATATAGGTGTAGAATGAAGTGGTTGTAAACTCGCCGTATTATCTCCATCTTCACGAAAGATACGAGGGCCTATGAACTCTGTATTAGAGTTTTCCTCCGGCGGCGGTATAAGTGTGAATTGAAATCGAGTGTTTAACCATTTCGCTATTTCCGACATTATAGCGGAGGCCGCCCTTGATATGCGAGTTTCCTGCTGTGTTTGTTTCTTCGGTGGCCCTTGTTCGTTCTTCTGGTGAGGTAGCCTGCGGTTGTTCTTCCGGTAAAATAGGGATAGCCGGCCAATCTATATTAGCTGTGCTCCACCTCTTTTTTTTAGTAACTAAAACCCACTCTCACTTTTTCATTTCGATACTGGAAGCGCCGGGATCGATAAAAAGCTTAAAGCCCCCAAATCCATGAACCGTCACCCCCATCACGTCTTGCGTTCACCGGGTGTCACTTTTTGACGTTTTCTGGCGAGTCTATGTCCATGCATATCATCCGCATCTCCGCACGAAGCAAACAAACTAGTGGGTATAGTCCAGGGTTTTTTATAAATCTCAACTGAGATTTTGGATTTTCACGAACCCTTTTTTACATCTTTGAATAATTCCCGCAAAACCCAAAAGCCAACAAATCCATGAGCTTCTCTCATTAGAGGAAGACAGTCGGGCCCTTCGTGATCCAATAACAAATCAGGATATTCCAGATTTGTTTCCAATTCCATGTTACGCAAAATTTTTTGCATATCTATGCTATACGCTGCTATGAGAAGTATGTAAACTGAAAGCATTCTTCGTTCGTGGCTTCGGCCAGGGCTACGGCACCTGAAGCGGCTGAATGGTTTAGATGCTCCCTCCCCGGATACGGTGATAAAAGGTTCTTCAGATGCCGCCTGTGGCTCCTGGTTCCGAGAACTTGACATCTGGAGTATAATGAGGCTCCTCGGGAATAGACATGGCGTACCGGTCCGGTGAATTTATAGAAAAACATCCCTCCGGGGCTTATGACTACTATTACGTTTGACAAATCCCAATATTTGATTGCAGCTCCGCTTCGGATAAGATTGAGCTGGTAAATTCAGAAACCAATTCTTTCGATTCCGAAAACGATACAACCCAATATATGTAGTATATCTAGATTCCCCCCTATATATGATTAATCCTCGGGATGCCCGGCAAATGCACCAGGTTGTGTCATGCTGAAGGGGCTGCAGCGGGAGGGCGGCATCTGGGATAGTCTAAAAGGCCCAACACCACAAAGAGACTGACTGGGGCGGCCCTAGCAAAGAAGGTGCCGAAGTAGCGAACGAACGAAGAAGAAGGTGCCAAAGTAGCGAAGGGGGGCCAAACGAAACAAAGAGACTGCGGGGCGGCCTATGTACTATAGTGTTACCCGGGGGACTTGCCTCTTAGCGGCCGGCTCTTTGGTTCCCGCTTTCTTTCGCGCCCGGGCTTATGCGCTTTGCTATCCATTCGGTTAATCGAATTAGCAAAGATTTATAATGACAGTAGGAGGCAGGAAACTACTACCGCTGAGACCTCAGAAGAAAACGTCATCGTAGGTATTGTTATATGTGTATGTGAAGACGTTTTTTAAGATTTGCGAAGCAGATAGTCCAAGTCGAAGAAGTTTAGCCAAACGATCTTAAAGAAAGAGTATATACGGTAGGCCCTACTCATAGCGGGGGCCGCCGGTAGGCCCCGAGCCGGCGGTAGGCCCTGCCTCAGTAACTGAGAACTTTTAACGCTGGAAAGACATGCCCGCTCCCGCTACCGCTTTCCTTTGGGCGAAAATGAGTAAGATGTCCCATGTAATAGATACATAAAACGCTACTCAAGCGCCATTTTGGGCAAATATACAAGTAGGACTCGGAGGAATAAATACAGGAGGGGGGCGCCAGCCTGGCGGCGGTCCCCAACTACAATTTTCGTGGCGGGCTCCGCCCCATAAGGACTAGGTCTGTATAGGGCGGAGCGGTGCTTAAGTTGCACAAATTGCTTAGACGTTTAGATGCTTTCCCTGATAGCTGGAAGTTCTTCAAAAGTATGAAATGCCGGAGGGCTTGGGACCATCCACTCAGGTGTCGTTGAATTCTGCTCGACAGCCCAAGGACTCGAAGCACACTTGTTTTCACTAGTTGGAGTAGGAGAAACCACTACAAAGAAACAAAAAATCCCTACTACAGAAACATATGAGCCAAAGCTACTGAAGGCATTCCATCCAGCGTAAGCATCTGGATAATCAGGAATGCGACGTGGCATACCCGCAAGCGGTTTTTCCCCTATTTATCAAATGTTAATGGATCGCGACTAAATATTTTTCTTTCGTAAACTTCATCCGGAATTAGTCTCTCAGACGTTTCAGTGTGTTTAAATCTCAATGTTGAATCAGTTCTTTTATTGGTATTAGGAACTGGTTCATAAAGATCGAAATAGTCGAGCCAAATAATCCTTTTCGGTAATAGTACCTGTTGAACCACATGACTCAATAATAACTAAAATTGTCATGACCATATTTCCAAATGGAATTATAGGTACATCTGTTATCGGATAATTCGGAGGGGTGATAGTATTCAGCAAGTCTATCGCTTAATTTATAACCACTACCTACATATTGTTTACCATTAACTGAATCATGCCAGAGATAGATTCCAGTTTCCGTTAGATAATCAGAAACGATTTGCTCTCCATTTAACCAAGCGTTATCATATACTGGAAGGTTTCCCTGGTGAATTATCAATAATGAATGGGTGATTAATCGAGAATTTATGATCTGATTTGACCGTAATTGGTCCGTCAGAATTAGCGATAGAATTATTTCCAGAGCCTTTTGGCTCTTCTGAATTACCATTAGACCCGGCGGCGGACTGATCGCCAGTTTCGAATCCTTTTCGGTTTAGCATCGGATAATTAATTATAAGGACTCTCGAATATAATTTACGCTCGAGTTAAGGTTATCCTGAATAGTATATCCTATTAGCAGCGAGTTACCATTTCAAGAGTCTACTACTAATTCTTCCTTTCTGCTACTGATTCTTCCTTCCTGCCTCAAAAGGCAAACTAGTCCAATGATAAATAAGGAATATCCTTGATATTTCTAACGAGGCCGGACTGTATCTTCACCCTAATTGTATAGGGGCATCACGTGTAGTCTCTGAGGATCCTATTCGTCGGCGTCGAGATTAGACTTTGGTTTCCTGCTGATTGTCCAATCCCTGAGATGGTTACTGCTCGAAGTGAGTACCAAGGGCTCTGAGGAATTTCCAGCGTATAGTGATGTTTCACTCCAAATTTGACTCCGGAAGTGGGCCTGATATTGACCTGGGAAATGCATAGGAAAGGGAGTCGGATTCACACCAAAGAAAGTAATCCGAAAATGAATTTGACCTAAAGTCTCTGGGTATTGAAGACCAGTTATTTTACCTATCCAGTAATAGAATCCCGCAAATGAAGCAAAAACGGCTCCCATAGAAAGAACGTAATGGAAATGTGCAACCACATAATAAGTCAACTTTACCTAGATATTTTCATATCTACTTGGACTGTATCATCGCTCCGTCGATCCCACCATTGACCAACAGATGCGTTTGGCCTATAGTCTCTGAGAATCCTACTCTCCATAAAGCGCAGAGGCCGTGGGCGAGGGTCGGCTGCTTCTTTGGCTTGTAAGGGCCGAGGGCTCTCGTTGGTCTCGGGTGAATAGACGGAAATCGTAAATTCACGGCGTCCGCCCTTTTTTTGTCTGACAGTGCCCCAACCTGTCGGACAGTCTCACGCCCTACGGCGGCCCTTTTTTTTGAGTTTGGTTTCCGGCGGATTGTCCATTTCAGTAGATTTTAGATCTACGTCATACTCGGGATTATTACTGAAGCCCTGGGAGGGAGAGGCCGCGGCTAAGCGGGGAACGTAAAGCCAGAAACTTCACAGTATCTGCCCCTTCTTTGTCTGGTTCTTTCCCCTTCTCTGCCGGCCCGCGCGAAACGTTACGGCCCCGTGAATCGTCAAGCCGCCCGTAGGTACGAAGGGGGCCGCCGCCGAAGACCAGAAATGGCTTGTAGATCTCCGCGCACGAGGCCAGCGCTACGCGCGTAGCGCATAAACTTAACGGTTTATCGCCCGCAGGCCCCGGCCGCCTCCCGCGGCCGCCCGGAGTAAAGGGCTCTACTACTTACGGCGGGTTTACGTTTTCCGGGCGGGCGCCTTCGGCGCCGGAGCGCAAAAAAATCTATTTTTTCCGCTCTTCCCTCGACCTTTATTCGCTTGCGAATGAAGTGAAAGGCCTCTAGTACTCAAGTCTTTAGGAATTTCCCGCATACAGCCAAATTTAGCCATGACACTTTTGCACGGGCTAAAGCCCCTTTTTGTTTTTATAAAAAGCCGGTATGAATTTATGAAATTGGAACAACTTCTCTCCACCTAAACTAATAATGTCATTACGACTAAAGAAGTCTATAACTCTTGCTAAAGAATTACGATTATGGGTCCCTATTGAATGGATAGGTTTCCCATTCTTAGCAGCGATTGATCTAACTCGATTAGGTAGACTGAATTTGGTTTTTACACCCTCCAGAATATAATGATCGGAAGCTTGAGATATACTGAATGAATGTGAACCATTCAATCCAATACAGGAACAACCTTCAGCAGTTGCAAAACCTACGAACCAATTATCGAAATAGGATAGGTTAGTTAACTCTAATGGAGTCAACTTTCTAGATACAGATTCTAAGAAATGCTTCATAAACTGATACTCTTTTAGGGAAATTCTATTCAGAAAGCGGAATCGCGGAAATAAATAACGAGTATAAGCATTAGTAGTTACTAAAGGATAATCTGTTAATATACCTAAAACTACCTCTATTTCAGTTTTGTGATCTATTTGTAAAAGAACATATTTTCTTTGGATATATATCTGACCTATATTTGGAACTTTCGATAGTTGCTTTAACATGAGATGGTTGCCTCCTGTATATTTCGATTTAATAATAATCCTAAATCGTAATATTGTGTCTCTCCAATGATTAACTTGAATCGAGCCGTCGCCGTCAATAAGACCTACAAAAAATTGTTTTATAGCTTCCGTATGATTTACATTCCACTTGGGGCAGGGTTCGAAGAAAGCGATGATAGTGCATAATAGTTTATCATGTAGAGCAATATCTAGCCCAGAATTGGCCGATACTATTCCAGTAAGCCCCCCTACCGTGAACAAAGATATGAACCCTACAGCGAATAACATGGGTGTTTTGTATCGTATTGACCCCCCCCACATGGTTGCAATCCGACTAGAAATCTTTATTCCAGTAGGCACGGCTATAATCATGGTAGCCGCGGTGAAGTAAGCACGTGTATCGACGTCTAACCCTACAGTAAACATGTGATGAGCCCATGCAATAAATCCAAGAACTCCAATACTGATCATGGCGTACACCATGCCCAGATAACCGAATACGGGTTTTCTTGAAAAGGTAGAGACGATATGACTAATGATACCAAATCCTGGCAGAATCGGAATATAAACTTCAGGATGCTAATGGACTGTATCTTCATCTCCAATCGATTGAAACAATCGAATAGAATGGAACAATTTGTTTAGCTGGATCTAGATGATCACCTCTCTCCAGATATCTTAAGGAACGCTCGAATCCTTCTTCCGCCGCCCCGGCGGCCCTTTCGATTTAGCTATCTCATAAGGGTTGCGTAATGGATGAACGTATGAATAAGGAATCATTAGCTTTAGCTGAGTCATACCTGAATACCACAAAATCCGTCCATCCCGGCTTTTATCATAATAGATAGATCCACCCCGCCGTGGCTATATCTTTCAGTATCTTTTTATCTTTCTGACCTATACCCGAAGGGTTGGAAGTTTATTCGGTTAATGTTAAAACGGCGGCCATCTCCAAATCCTGAAACCCAGGCGTTCTCTAGAGGTTTTGGTTCAATAAATTCTATTATCATAGCACAACAGACTCTTCGCATTTGTTTTTGCTTGCTTATTGTTCTCATTCTTCCATTCACCGAATCAACCAATCTTTCTATAGCCGATCTATTATGCAATTTCCAACGAAAGCTGCTGGAGTGCCTCCTCCGATGGACCGAATAGAGATTCTTTTCCCGGGTGCCTTTGTTCGAAAAAGTACAGGGTTTGTACTTCCTTCGTATGCATTGTTACTTCACAGCTTATATATCCAGCCGGGTTTGAAAAACCTCCACCCCAGCTAACCAATTTCAGAATTTATACTCATCATTTCTTGTTTCAATGGGAGATGCGCTGCGTGTAGTCTCTGAGGATCCTTCACCTGTTTGTAAAGTCGAAATATCTGTTTCATTCATTTACATTTTCCTTCTTTTTCGAAGTTTCCTGCTGATTGTGCATTGCCTATGGAACCGAAAATCCGATTCAGATCTATATATAAGCTTTTCACAGGTTCGGGCGTGAGAAAATCTATTTTTTTGCGCACTTACGAACCGAGTACTTAGTGGCATTTAGCCTTTCCAGCAAATAGCGGCACTATTCAATCTGGGATTGCTCCCAAATGCGGCCATCCCGTGGTTATTCTTTGACCGAAGAACCGGAAAAGATGCTGGTATAGAATGGGATCCCCGCCACCGGCAGGATCAGAGAAAGTTGTATTAAAGTTTCTATCAGTTAATAACATGGTAATTGCCTTTTTTTCGTCTGTTTTTTTCTTTCCAGTTTTTTTTCCCCCTCTCGTCCGACAGTCCCGGGGCCGCCGCCCGGACAGTATTTTGGTTTTGTGGTGTCCGGGCCGCCCTGTCTGACGAAAAAAGACACCGGAAACTAATATTTTCTCTTAATGCCCGGCGTGGTTTTGGACTATATCTTCATCTCTTTCTATTCATACCTGCTTCGATGCGCGCAATCTCAGCAAACCCCACATTGGTCAGATGTGCTTTGTGTAAGATCATGCCATAGATGCATTGCCAGTCACGCCAATCCGCTGCCCGAGGAGAGGCATCAGAGTAAGCAACCACATGGGCATTGCCTGCCACGCTGCATGTGCGACTACGCCAATTTACTCCAGAAGCACTCACGTATCACTTGTGCCCGCGTCGGTCTAGTATCCATTTTCGTTTGTTCTTGCAGCCGACTCCATTCTAGCTCAAACGGAATGGGAACGCGTATCTACTGGATATGGTGATTCGAACCCGAAAGCCGCCGCCCCTCGGCAGAACCGCAGAGCATTGGAAAACGAAGCACTCGGATCCGGGGAAAATAGAGTGTTGTGTCATATGCGTGCAACCAATCTATCAATCTGTGAAGCGTTTCGTGCTCGGAAGTACGCATGAAGCCATTGATTCCATGAATAACTCGTATACCATCTAACGCATTGAGAAAGCGCCGTTTTTTGTTTCGGTCTGGATCGACGAGCCTAGAAGCGCACGCAGCGATTCGGCCCGGACAATGTCACCCCTGTCTCGGAAACTGATTCAGATGGAAGGGTATCGTCTCCGACCACGAGGGGTTCGATTTATAAGGTATGACCATGCAGCCATCACTCCCAATCGAGCCGGCACCAAACTAATGTTCGGGTGGCAGAGGCACGGAAGGGGTTTTGGCCAGAGATGTTTGGCGTATAGTCTCTGAGGGGGAACCGTCACGGTTCGTTCCCTGCTGATTGTCCTTGCGGAGTTTCCGGCATATAGTCAAATTCGACCGAGGCATCGCTACCTCATCAGGCGCAAATACACCTGCCAATACTGGAAGGGATAATAAAAGTGGGAAAGCTGTGACTGGAACAGACCACACAAATAGGGGTAATCTATGCATGGTCGATCCGGGGCCCCTCATATTGAAGATAGATAGGGTCAGTCGATGCTGCCCTCCGAACCATACGTGACAATTTATCGTCATACGGCTCTCCCTCAGAAAACTTCAATTGCTGGGTTTATTGTATCAAGTCTATCTCTGTAATAGATGGGTCACTTTATTTATAGAGGGGGCTTAACGTTTACTAATAGGATGATATTATCTGAATTTCCTCCCCCCCGCATGATAAGCTTGGTGGTGAGCTCCACATGATGGAATCTGTTCTCGTTCGTACGCCCCCAACCTAAGTTGCCTTATCTATTCTAATTTTGGCTCGAACGTCTCGAACAGCCGCCCGCCCCCCCTTACGCGAAGCATCGCCACGTTCTTATCACCACAGACGGCGCAAACCTGCCCTAACCCAGACTTGTAAAGTTTCCCAGCCCAAGAAACCTGGATAACCGAATCCAGAGTAGCCGCCATTGGACTCTCCATTTTGTAATAGTGCAGAACCCTATAGTTATTTGGAACGGCTGCTCTTGGTATTCGGGCACATAAAATGAGCTCCGAATTCGCGCCTTTTTTATAGTTCGGAGCTTCCATTCCAAAGCTAGGGTTGGAGCACATGAGGTAACTAGGAACCATATCACTTCTTGCAGATTTCCCCTATTACCCGCAAAAGAGTAATAGTTAAGCAGTCCTCCAATCCTATGATTGTGGAAAGCCAGGATATCAAGGTGCGATAGTCCCACTAGTCCTCTCATCGCAGTTGGGTACATTATAGTCATATGGTTTTTTTCTAAGACCTTTGATTTGAACAGCAAGGCTTTGATGGGAGCTCGGGTCCGACCTCTCCGTGTGGGAGGAACCTTTGATTGTGTAGAATGGCCTTTTCTTTCTGGGGTTTCGGCCCGAAAAGGCCATTCGCTACTCAAATGTGTGATGGGAGTCTTATCCACATTTAGCTCTAGACCGCACGCTTGTTCAAGGAAGCTCTCGATCCCCGCTCTTATTTTCTCGGCATTTCTGGTGCCGTAGATAAAAACTGCGGAATCGTCAGCGTATCTTACGTGACTTAATCGTCGGAAATTAGGATCAATCACATCATATTTGGGATTTCTCCCCATTTCCATCAGCATAGCTTTTCGAACCGCTGGATTATTAGAATATTTTATTTTCCCACGGAAGAACGGTGGTTCACGTCTATTAATCCCTTTCTCGAATCTGTTTTACATACTGAGCATGAATTGATCCGGTTCGTGCAAAACTATGTTACATAGGAGTGGACTCAAAACACTACCCGCCGCCGAATGGATGACCTTTTTCCAGCTCGATGTAAGCTGCTAGGTTTTCATAACCAGTTCTGGGGTCCGTTGACATTTCAGCAAGGCCGTCAGCCTTTTCATGATGGTGGGGTACGGTATCTTGTCGAAGCCGTTAGATATATCCCATGGTGACTGCCATGGAGAAAACGGAGGGCGGAGTGGAGTGGGAGCAGCTAGAAATCTTCCCGCTCCCAAGACTAATTGGAGTGCTTCTTGCACTATCCTTTCTCTCGGAGAGGCGATAACCCGTTGGTCGAGCACTACGTGCCTCTCCCTAACCCTCGTCCTTTTCCTCCGCGAGTTTTTCCTCCTTGTCTGACAGTACCGGGGGGGGGCGCCCGGACAGTATCTTGGTTTTGTGGTGGCGGGGCGGCGCCCTGTCTGACAGTCCGGCGGGGCGCCCCCCCTCGAACCCAGAGGCCTCTCTCTCAGCGGGCTTAGGTATAAGTACTCTCCGGTCTGCTGACCCTTACCTCCGCAAGTTGTACGAACGAATTGCCGTTTGACCATCTGATCTTGGAGTCATATTGCCAATCCTACCTTTGATACTCCCGGTGAACCAGAAACATTGGATCCGGTATAATTCTTATAAGTCCGTTATAGCGTCCCTGGTTAGCTTTGCAATTGTTCACCACTTTCTTAGCATATGTACTGGCGTCCCCGGGTAGGAGAGGATTTGCCCGAGACATTTGAAGAACTATGGATCGTGTTCTGACTAGTCGCCTTCGTGGCCTGGCTGGGTTGGCTTCCCTTCCCCTCACTACTACGGGACCTCTGAGCCCGCGCATCGTCTGCTGGACGATGTGAAGCGGTTACTTCCCGTGGTTGCTCTATTTTCGTGTTTTCGTCCCCCCGACCGGGGCACCTAGTGGTGTAAGGTCCTTGCGCACTTGCTTGATTGCTCAAGTCAGTTCCTATGCTAGAATTACTTGTGACTGTCCGACAGCCCCGACCGCTAACAGCATCAGTCAAAGCTTTCGCCCAGCTGGATCCCTGGGTTACTCCGCCACACACATACCGACGTATTCTGCTTGAGATATGTAGCCCCTTCTCAGGCAGTGAGTGCGTATCAAGTTGGTTAACCTGACTTCGACCACCCCAGCTAAGAGACACCACCGAGAGGGGCAGTCCCCTTTGGCGTCCCCTTCGACCAACTGCTCGCAAACATGATGGATTATTAGCCCAAGATGCCGCATTGGCCTGCTGCACGTATTTCCCCATGGAAGTCAGACATACGCGCCGCAGGAATATGGGTATTATTCCTAACCGAAAACGAGCCTCGCACGGCGCACTTGTTATAAAATTAATAGAACCTAAAATAGAGGAAACACCTGATAAGTGAGGGCTAAAAATTGCTAAATCAACAGATCCTCCGGAATGACTGGTTATACCACTTAGGGGTGGATAGCATATGTGTTGGATAACCTCAGCGTTGTGATTGCTTAACGTTATACGCCATATATCTCTATATGGATCGGACTATACCTTTATCTATCATCTTGCCACGAAGCCTTTGGAGAATACTTCGGATCTGCTCGAGCTTTTCTCGATCCTTCTTGTAGTAGACGGCTCTCGACCGGAGCTTCAGCTCCAATGATTTCATCCCCTTGAATCGGCCTTGAAAGAGTTGGCTCATGCCGAGCACAGCCCTACCGTGAGTAGTCTCTAATCGATAGAAGTGTGGCCTTTCGATGATCTGAGTAGGTATGTGTAGCCTACGTCTTATAGCCTCTAATAAAAGCCTGTCCAACTTTCGAGTCAAGCCAAACGCGATAGAGATCCGTTGTTTGCCGTCTCTGTTATACAAGGAGAAGGACCCTTCTGCCTCGATAAAGCCAGTAAGCCAATCGATGTGAGCAGCCATATTTACCGTCCAAACGGGATTGACATATGTCTTCTCCGGAAGAGTAGCACTCCGCAATTGCTCGCGAATGGAATACTTGTGCTCTGTCAATAACTTTGGATCTTCCGAGATCCGATGAGCTTGACGAAGCCTCTGGTAATGGAATTGCTTGCTCGTTAGGCATGGGTATTGATCAAAGATAGGAAATATTATCTCTGCTAGCTCCCCCCCTTTATCCCGGATCCGATACACTCCTATGGTCTTATGCACATTAACGGACCCTACACCAAGTATCTCCTTGATGTAATACAAGATCCGTAGATTGTACTTGCCTTGAGCAATAGAGAAGTCGAGGTTGTACCTGCCGTTTCGAAGCACAATGCTGAAGCAGCCATCTCCGTCTGTCATACCAACAAGCCATCTGCAAAATGATAGATATTCCGCGTTGAGTCTCTGATGGGGGGCGGCCCCCCAGGCGGGTTGTCCCCTTGTAGAGAAGGTTTTTGCTTTTGGTCTTAATCGAAAAGGCCTGCGGCCTGACTGAGCACTTCTCTCTGTGGTGAGGATGTTCCCGCATCGAGCAGAAATATTGTTCCCTATGTCTCCACAGGGTACGGCCTCTTTTTCGACCGTCCACCCCGAACCGCACATGGAAGCTCCTTATGTAGGAGTCTAATCGGCATTTAGCCAGTACAGATTCGGAAAACTGGAATCTTTTCGACCAGTAGTCATGGTAGCTTTCAAAGCTATTCTTTTTTGGGTACGCGCTCTTCTTGTGAAGTTTGCTTCTATGCAAAAAGAGAACGCGTGACCCGGAAATCGAGATATTTGGCGCAGCCTCGGAAGATAAGTCTCTAACAGGTTTCTTGATTCCAGGCTAGTGCCATAAACACGGAGAACCCGCCCCCCGCTCACGCAAACTCCGCCGGAATGGTGCAGCGCATTGCCCAAGCAATGGTTGTCATAACATGTTGCAACAAAGCGAGATCATCTGATACCTTCGCACTTTGCGTGGGACAAACCCGTATACGCATGTGGATGCAACAGCTTTTTCTTCACCGATGTCGTATCGAACAGCGAAGTGGTCATCCGCCTCGAACATAACCAACCGGGGCGCTGTTTATCGATCTCTAGGTTGCAGAGCATACGGTGAAGCGCTTCCATTTTTGGGGTGCGCCTCCTGCCGCTGATGCGGGTGACTATTCCGCCGAATACTGCAGGCATATCGTGCACCCGGCGGTCCATCCGCCTAAATGGTTAACATCGTATGACACCTCCCTGGCGCGAAGCTTTGGAACGAAAGGCTCGTCTTCACGACGGAACACAATTTTGGCGCCCCTATCGCTTTCAGGAGTTAGTAGAGAACCATCCCATTAAACCAGCCGAATAAGCATCAAGCTTATCGCCCGGTGCCCGAACTAGACTCTTCCGGAGTTTCTTGGACTATTTCTTCGAGCTGGAAGCTCGCTTCACGTATAGTCTCTGAGGGGGTATTTTCTACTTCCCTGCTGATTGTCCGGAGGATTTCCAGCATATAGTGAAGTTTTTGGGGTGGGCTGCGGCTTCAGCAACCCACCTCTACTAAGGCTGAGCTTAGAAGAAGTAACAATGATGGTGGCAAAAGCCGAAATGAAATATTATTTAATCTAGGGAATGCCATATCCGGACTTCCTATAAGAATGGGAACGAACCAATTACCAAAACCACCTATCATCGCCGGCATAACCATAAAGAAGATCATTAAAAAAGCGTGAGCTGTTATTAACAGTAGGGGGTCGGTCGGGTCTTCCGACACAGCTGCCCCCAGAACCGTACGTGAGGCTTTCACCTCAAACGGCTCGCAACTCCGGTCTCCACTTATTGCTATGAACTTTCAATCTTACAATTGAACATCCCTCCATGGATCGTGTACAAAGACAGTGCTAACATTTCCGACTCAGATAACTGGCCGTACGCACTGTGATGGTGAAGAGGGGGCGGCCGCTTCCGTTTCAAGGCGCCCTCAGAATAAGCGGAAGTGACGTATCGGCGGATCCTGGCCTTAACGTCTTCGACATAACGGGATATGATGCGTCCCCGTTGATCCGCAAAGAGCACATGTTCTAAGCGGGTCGACCTCCAGCTAATATCAATAACCTGCTCGGCCCGGGCGATCGGATCGGGATTGTATAGGTGTATGGCTCGCCGCCGCACCTGGTCGAAGTAGACTCATACCCGTAGCGGGACAGGCAAGGCACTTACCAAAGCGGTTAAAAGTCTTACTAGCTGTCTTCAGTTTGTATTTTGAAGCGAGAGTCGGGGCACGGGGCATATACAACACATGTACAATCTGATTAAGACTACTGCGATTCGACGCGAACGAGTAGTAATTCGAGGTTCCCCGAACTTTCTGATTGTAGAATTCCGAAATGTCTGCATGAGCCCATGGGGTTAGATCACTCTTCGCCGTGGGTACATGTTTCCCCATCTCATTCCGTTTTACAAAACCTTTCTCTTTTAACTTGTAAAAAAGTTTCGTAATGGGGGCACAAACCCGAACACGTTCTGTTGAACGCTGCTTAATCGTCTTGCCTCCCACCGTGCGCACATGGAAGATCCGATGACTAGACCGGGTGCGTTTGCAGTATGCACCTAAGAAATGGAATCCCTTGTTTGCAAGGTGTAAGACCATGGTTTTCTCCAAACTAAGCTCTAACCCAAGACTCCGGTGCAGAAAGTTTTGTAACGACGTCTGAATCGCGAAAGTTTCTAACCGAGTTCCGCTTACTAAAATGGCAAAGTCATCGGCATATCGTACATATAAAATTCTTCGAAAGTAAGGGTCCAAGGGATCTTTCGACGGGATTAATCCGCGCTTAATCAGGAGAGATCTATCCTGTCTGTTCGCATTCATACGACGAGTCAATAGCTCGTACTCTGGGTTGAGTCTTCTATTTTTGCCCTTGTTAAATCGATCACGAAGTTTCATCACAAATTCGTCGAGGTGATGTAGTATGATGTTGCGGAGTAGCGGACTCAGCACCGAGCCCTGCGAAGTGCCTCCGTCTAAACCTATGACCTGACCGGGAGTAGGATCCTTGTAACCCGCACGGAGAGCCCTTTGGAGTAATTCGAGCGTACGATGACACTTTACCCTTTGCGAAATTTTGTGGAGGATCTGAGGTGTCGAATCAAAAAACTTTCGAATGTTTCCCTTCACAACCCAGGGATAGTGACCTCCCTCTAAGCAGAGCCTCTTTGATGCTGTGTGACAGCTTCGGTGGGGACGAAATCCATGCGAGCAATCTAGAAAAATAGGTTCATAGATGGCCTCAAGCACAAGCTGTAAGGCCTTCTGTACGATGTTTTCCCCGTAGCACTTTTTCTGTTTGACGCCGCCTAGCCTCCTGCCGGGCTTTGTAATTCCTCGCGCGGGCAACTCAAACAGGCCCTTCTTAAGTTTCTCACCTACTTGTACAAACCATTTTGGACCATCCGAAGTTTTCGCATCAGACCCGGGGGGGCCTGGCTCACCTCGGATGGATTCATAGCACAAGGCCAAAAATGTAGGGTCTGATATGACATGAATCAGCCCATTGTATCTATTGTCCGGGCCTGAATAAGCTTGAATCTGTTCCGAAACGGACATACGGACACGGTCGGACCAGTCAGCTTTGGGGGCTGAGCCGGCGGAGCCGTTGGAACGAGACGATGTTTCGTCATCCGAGACCTCCGGGATAGAACAGTACGATCGAGAGCTAGGCTCCTTAACTGCCAGGCTGGATTGCAAAAATCCGAAGCTATTACGGGCCCTCCGAACCCCACCCCGATTAGGGCGGGTTATTTCCCCGGCTCCTACATAGTCCTTGTCATTCGTGTCCGGAGGACACTTCGATCCTTTCTTCGTAAAGCCGAGAAAGATCTTAGATCCTGAAGGGTTAGGCCCTTGCGCAATTAGCTGATTACTCAGCTGGTATCTGTGTAGAGTGCCCCACATTCTTCCAGGGACTGTGCACACACAATGTATTGTGCACAGTTCTTCCGACCTCCTTAGAGGCTTACTCACCGTGCTCTTGCCATAATGTGCTGCTTGAGACAAGAGGTCCACTGTAATACGAGCATTGCGTGTCGAGTCAGTTATCCTGGCCGTACCTTCTGCTCTCTCGGGGCGTCCTAGCGGTGGCAGCCCGACCGTTCCCCGATTTAGACTTGCTGCTCCCGAGTGAGCCATATTACTATGGCACCTCCGCGAGTCGAGCCTGTGCCCTAGCTTGTTAGCTAGCCTGGATGGCAAAAAGAGGAGTGGATAGCTCTTCCTGTCGGACGATGTATATCCGGGCGCACCATTATAAAGTTGATGATTCCCACCAAGAATTTGATTGCCGGGTTGTGCTAATTCCATACGAATTAGTACTGAAAAGCATGTACCCATTACTCCAGCAATGGCACCGAAAATTAAATATAGAGTACCTATATCTGTCGAGTGAGGGATTAGCCCTTCTCGTGGAACCGTGCTTGATAGTCTTCCATCACACGGCTCTCCAAGAGCCTACTCTCGATTGGACGTATACACCTGGAATTCTATGGGGCCTACTCCCGATCCAGTTCCCCAAACTACAATAACCTCTTGTGCAATTCATCGTGATGATCCGTACACGGAGGTATTTGCTTTCTATTGATGGCAACCTCGAACGCTTACATTACCGTAACCCTCGGTCACTACCCCCTCGCATCCAGGTGCCTCTTGCGCGCATGGTGCATTTACACCTTATCCTCGCGCCTTCACAGAGCACCGCAATGCACGGCGCCGCCGCCCGAACGTGGCGTAAATACGGCGGTCCAGAGTCCGCATATCGGAGCCACATTGGATGCCCCTCAGGAACATTCTTCCCATCCGTCGAATTTCGTTGGAGCTTAGAAAGCTTATTGTTTCTTTCCCCTCGTCATCCCTTATGACCATATCTATCGATAATGCCCCGATGAGCTCCGCCGCCGATGTCTTATGCTTCCCGGCCATTGTGTGTATCAAGGACCAGCGTGAAAAATAATCCACATAGTCTCGTACCTTGTAGAAATTGGCGCAGCAACGGTAGTAACTCAATAGGTCTCGGGCTACGAAGTTAAACCAAAGCACAATGTCTTCGTCGTTGAGTTGAATCAATCTAACCACACAACGAGGTTTGTTATTCTCCGCGATAAGGCCCCGCGATTTGAGCCTTTTCCTTATCTCCTTTAATGGGGCCAGAATTTGCAGGGATAGCGCCGCCTCGTATCTTCCCACGTGCTCTCGTGGAGCCCTCTCTTTATCAAAAGGGGTTCGGACTCCACGCTCATCGCACCACTTGTCGAGTTTCCTCTCGAGGTTATCCATCGCTTCCCGCGCCTCATCCGGGGCAAAGTATAGCCTGCTCGCTAAAGCCGAGTGGAAGTTTTTCTGCGAGTCCCGAATGTCGGTTACTAGATCGTTATCGGCTTGCATTTCTCTTAACAAGGCTTTAACTAACTCCGCCATTTCCGGGGATTTAGGAGGACTCAGCAGGGCCAGCCCCGCATGGTTCTGCTTCCTCGACAATTTCCCCAGCGCCCTAACCAAGGCATCGTGGACCAAGGAGTCTTGGCGTTCGCGTCTTTGTACCCTTAGGGTAGAGATACGGTTCCTAATCCTGCGTCGCTTCTCCATGGCCTTGCCGAATCTCCGTTTCGAGGAGGGCTTTATCTCCATTCCCATAAATTTCACGCTTCCGGCGCTTATGTGGGATATATCACCCCCGGCGAGTTCCGGGCGCAGCTCCGAATTAACGAACTGCACAATCCTACTCTTGACCGTGACCACCAGTTCCTTGGGTCCGGCAATACCTAGGAGGAAATTGCCCGCATATCGAGCGTAAAATGCGCGTGCGGGGTCCTTCCAATCAGTCGGGGACAGTCCGCCGGCCCCCGTCATGATTTTCGGGGTCAGTCCGAACGCCTTCGTCCTGGGCGTCGTCCTCATAGCCGCCCTTTCGTCTCTTCGCTTGCGGCTTCGTGGGAGTTCATTAGCCATCTTGGCCACTTCTTGGTCCAATTCGTGCGAGTGAATATTACAAAGTAGAGGGGCGAGGGCCCAAGGGCAACGGGAGAGGACTGAGCGGGGGTCACCGCCAAGCTCGCCGCCGACGAGTTCCGCGGTGAACAGTTTATGCACGAGATCCATCCACCTCTGATCTTCTATATCCTTTTGTAAGATGAAGACTAGCTTGTGTCGATCCATAGAATCGAAGCACCTTTTTATGTCAAATTCAAGGAACCACGACGCTCCTGTCCATTTCAGGCAAATTTGTTCTAACCCCGAGTGACACCCTCTTCCGGGACGGAACCCGTGGGAGATGTCCAGGAATCTAGGTTCGTGTATATGTTCCATGACTATTTTCATGGCTTGCTGAGCAATCTCGTCGCTCCCGATAGTTAAAGGTCTGAATTGACCCGGCGTGGGTATCACGATCCTACGTGCGGGTTTGAAGCGAAACCGTTCGCTTCGAAGTAATTCGGCGGTTCTTTCGAACCACGCCCGATCCATACTTTCCGGGGACGGAGCCACTCGACGAAGGTTTTCCGCCGGTGTCATGTTACCTGTGCGGGACTTAATCTGTTCATAGGCCGCAATCAATAAGTCCGGGTCCGTGCATATGGAGTAGATGTTTCCAGATTTCCCGGATTTTTCGTTTCGTTCGAGAGTTTCGAGTTTCCGCCTCCAACCACCACCGTCCATATGGACGGTTACAGCAGGGGGTTCATTACCCGACCGGTTCTCAGTTGAATCACTATCCCGTCCGCCATTGGCATGGGGTTTACAACTCATCCTGGGGCGTGACCCAGCCCCACCCTCGCCGCCGTCATGCCTGAATCGCGCAGAATGGCTTGTCCTACCTAGCGCATCGGGTGAGCTTGTAGCATCACCGCAGTACGAGCGTTTCGTTCCGGTTCTCAGGGACGCTCCTTTTCCCCCACAAAGTAAGATATTCGGATGAGAACGGCACTCGTAAGCCGTGGGCGGGTTACCGCCTACGCTCCACAGAAACGGAGGGCGCATCGTTAGTATTCGTTTCCCTAGACTTACCAGACCGTCTACCCCAACGCGGGACATCACTCTCCTACTAACTTTCGGCTGAGTTGCGTGGGGTTTAGCACCAGTCGTCCCGGCGCGGTTTGACCCAGCGATTATGGCATGCATAGCGTCGCACTTGTGGTTCGTGGAAAACAGCCATCTTTGTGCAAAATTGTTCGTTTCGGAACCCCATCTTTCAATAATACCATGCTTTGTTGAACTAGTTCTGACTGATGTTTCCGCGATTTGGAAAAGCGAGATTCGTCACAAACTGTTTCGCGAAAACAAGTTACTATCTTCTCCTGTAAACCGATACGGGAATGCTCTTGAATAGCTAACAGTGTTTTTAACTTTTGCTCCATTTGTTGGCATAACACAGATTTCACCGTCTGTTTGCACTTTGGCGCACAGCGCGTAACCATATCATTTATACATGATTCTCCAATCATTTGTGTACTTGAACGCAAGCTTATACTACGTAATTCATGCTGTTTCTTCAATTCGGACAACATAGCTTCTTGATGACTCATCCATTGCTGTGAATCGGAAAGGAGAGCTTCGCTTCTCGCATCAAGAGTAGCTTTTATAGTTTCACCAAATGTTTTTTGACTAAATATAACAAAACACACAAAACTTGAAGCTACAATAACTTCTTCATTATATATTAGGATTTTTTTCGAACTCAAAACGCTAAAGCTTGAAATTGCAAATATTAATACTTCACGCATTCGTATTTTTCCTTTTTTTGATTGCAATAAGGATTTGATTGTAATAAATCATGGGGAAAAATGTGTCACCACTCCGATGAAGGAGTTTAATGGATAAATCGGAACTTATCAATATCAATATATATCGTCCCACAGTGTACCTGACCCATTATCATTTGCCTGCCCGGGGGGAAACACAATCAAAACCTTGGTTTTGTCGGACAGTTCTTCGGTTTTGTGGTGTCCGACAAGACCGAGTC